CGATTTTTTTTAGTAGGGATAGGGGAGATGGGTGGATCTTCCTCCCATAATCCTACTTAAGGTAAGTTTTCCCCAACCTATGGAATGGATTTCTAAACAATGGAAATAAAAAAAGTTTGAATTTTTGATTTTAAATCATTTTCCCGTAATGATTCAACTCGTAAAAAGTAATCAGCTAAAAAATCTATAAATTCACAAAATTGACGCAAAGTTGTAAAAGCAGTATTAAAACTTCGAAGAAGTAATAAATTGGAAATGGCGACTCGCCCATTTTCTAAAAAATCATCCCAAGTCATACAATAACCCGGTATACGTGGTATAGTATGATAAAACTCGTCTGGCTCTACCCATTCCACATTTCTTTCTGAAGTTTGTGGATCAGAAAGATAAAGTCGCGACCATTTTAAAGAATCAAAATATTGATAATTTAAGCGTGTAACAACTTTTTTTATCCACCAAGGTTGGTAAGAAAGTTTTTGTTCATTATTAGAAATTTGATTTCGCATATCCATTTCAATAACCATTTCATCAAAAAAACACTGATTTATAAGTTGATCAGTTTCTAATTCTTGATATTCCAATGAATTGACATTTTCTAAAATTGGATGAAATTTTTCTAACGAAATTCTTTCTAAATAAAAATACCATTTTTCAATCATTAATTTGAGTAAAGCTTGAGCTGTTTGAATATCATCTTCAAGAGAAAAATTTGATTGTTCAATTTGATTATTTAAGCAAATCAAATTTAGAGGATGTGAAAATATTTGTTTTGGGTTTTGTATTTTATTTAAAGGTAAAAAAATAAAAAGGGATTCCGCCGCTTTTCCACCAAAAAAAGAGAAAAATCTTTTTTCAATATTTTTTCGAGGAAATAATTTTTGATCAAATTCATCAAATTCAAGTAATTTTTGATTTAGAAATAAAAACCGGAAATTTTTTGGTCTGTCCCATAGATTTATTGAAGGAATAAAATTTATTTCTGGTAAACAAAAAAACCAAATCATTTTCCCTATATTATAATAACAATTACGAATAAGAGTGGAAATTTCTATTTCAATAGAACAAGGAGGAAAAAGTGGTCGACCTCCCGAGGATTGATATGAAAGTAAAACATCTTGTTTTGCTTTGAACAGGACCATCGGATCAAAAGAACTTGCTTCAAATGTTTGATAAATTGGACAAAAATTTTGAAAATTAAAACAAAAATTTTTTGAAAAAAACCAATCAATTTTTTTTTTAAAAAAAATGCAACTTTTTTGAAAACGAAGAAAAAGATATGGATCATTAGGAAAACTTGTAATTAAATCCTGACCTCTTTCTAATGTTTCTAATGTGTGAGGACTCTTTTTTTCTATGGCAATTAATTCTGAAGCAAAAACAATTGAAGCAATATCAGCAGAACTTAAACCATGTGTTTGTTTTGAAAAAAAATCCCAAGATACATTTTGAACACCAATTTTTGATGACTTCGCATAAAGCTTGAATAAATCAATACGAGATTCATAATCGGGAAGACAAAATGTTAAAATTTGTTGGAATCTTCCAGGACGAAGTAATGCTGGATCTAATATATCCAGTCTATTAGTAGCTCCTATAATTAAAATTTCATCTAAAGGATGAATTCCATCCATCTCAATTAATAATTGAGTTAAAATATTTAATTGTTCTTTTAAAACACTGCGAGCAGATTGAGCATCTTGTAAAACTTCTATAGGAATTCGTGGAGATTGTATTGTTTGAGTAAATTCTGGTTCCTTCCAATAATAATCATTATCATCATAAAATTCTGGCCGTCTTTGAATTGTAAATTTTTTATTTTCAGGGGGATCCCCCAAAGTATCACTTTCTAAAAATTCAATAAAATCAAAACGTCCATGAATATCCATAGGCATATTTTGACGACGTGTACCAATACCATCAACTTCATCAATAAAAACAATACAGGGAGCTATTTCTCTAGCGCGCCGAAACAATTTTTGAACAGTTCGAGCTCCTCTTCCACGTTGTTTCGGATTTTGTAATAAACCCCCAGATTGAGTGACTACAGGAACACCTGTTTCTCCTGCAATTGCTTGTACAAGTAAAGTTTTACCAGTCCCAGGAGGTCCTGTAAATAAAAATCCTTTAGGTTTTGTTTTTAATCGGGGTGATTGGTTTTCAAAACCAAACAAAAATGAAAAAGTATTCAAAATTCCCACAAAAAATCGATCCCCTAAAAAAGATGCTTTGAGTTTTTTTGTTTTCAAAAACCAAATCATATCGCTTACTTGCAAAATTATATTTTTTCTATTCAAACCTATTAAATGACGGATTTGCTTACCTTGATACCGAATGCCTCGATAACCTTTATCAATTTTTGCCATACCCAATTCTTCTTTAATCCATTGAACATCTTCCAAAATTCCAGCTCGTTCTAAAAAATCTATACATGATTCTAGAATTTCTTTTGCATATTTTTTATATAAATTTTTAAATAAATTTGCGAAAAACCATCCAGTACTTAAAAAGAACAGAAGAGACCAAGAATATTTATGAACTTTTTCCCAGCTCTCAAAGAAGTGCTGGGCCTCTTCAATTTTTTGTTCATGATGTTGATATTTACTGTGAAAATTTACTGTGGGAGTCGAAGTCATCTGGGAATTTTGAGAGATGAATGGTGAATTGGAAGTGATTTTGATGAGTGAAGATGTTTTAATTTGAAATTTTAATTTTAACAAATCAGAGGTTTGAATATCTGCAAAAAAATAACCCGATAATTTTCGTTTTGGCTTTATATGAATAATTTTCTGTTCACACTTATTTTTCGAACCAATTGAGAAAAACTTTTGAAACCAAAATTCTTTTTGACTAGAGAAAATATAATGAAAATCAGAATGAACTTCTTGGAAAAAAATATCATCAAAAACAAAATCATGAAAATCCTTTAGAAAATTTAAAGGATCTGTATATATTAATTCCATACATAATTTTGCTTGTTTATTTGATAAATTTTTTATTTGAAATAGCTTAGCAGATTTTTTAATTTGAAATTGATTGTATTTTTTTTTAATCAATTTTTTGATTAAATTTCTTTTTTCTTTTTTTTCTAACTCATAGGCAAAATCTTCCTCTGAAATTTCAATTTCTCCAAAAATATTTTCTAATAAATCTAAATCATTTTGGTCATTTTTTTTTAAAAATCCTTCTATTTTCCAGGGGATTTGGTCATTTATTTTTTGAATTTTAAATTCATCTCTAAAAGGATCCTTTCTAAAAATATTTCCTCGTAGAGAGTGGCTAAAGGTTTTGTGGTAAAAAAATTTCCACCATAACTGAGGGTCGATTTCTAGACTTCTTCGATTAAAACCTTCACTAAAAGATTCATAAGTTTTCTTCACAAAATTAGGATGCAATGTTCCATTAATAAATAAAGTATCTTGGAATAAAAAAGGTGTATTTCCGGATTTTATATATTCAATTAGATTATGGATAACTTGTGTTTTATAATTTTCTAAAGATTCTTCTTCATCACTTTCTATATTTTCATCTTCTATATTTTCATCTTCTATATTTTCATCTTCTATATTTTCATCCACTGGGGGGTCACATAGATTCTGATTATATCCTTGATCACTTTGTTGAAGATTTCTATCCCAATCTTCTAAATATTGGTAACTTTCATCTAATAATTGAAAATAAAAAGTTTCAAATTTTTGAGGTATACTATTATTATTAGCTAGTAAAAAAGGATAATTTTTTATAATACAAGAATTGCGTGTTTCCCTACTAATTTGCAAAATTCCTAACCACATAAATAAAAAACTCAGAAAAATAGGTAGAGTAGTTATTTGTTTTGCTGTTTTCTTTCCAATTTTTAAAAAAGGTTGTCTAAAATACCCGAAAATTTGGTAAATATCTTGTAAAATTAAAAAAATTTTTAATTGATTTTTATCAATTTGTTTTTGTTTTTGGACCATTGAATAAATTCATAATTTTAAGGTTACTTAAATATTTTAAATTCAAAAATGATAGAATTCAAATATTTTGTTGAATTATACTTATATAAGAAATATTTAAACAATACCCGAAAATATTAGAAATATTTTAAAATACCCCACTGGAGCGAACCTAACATTAGAAAGCCCAATACATAAAATTCAAAGATAAAATATGAAATTAGCTGTTTACGGAAAAGGTGGGATTGGTAAATCAACAGTAAGTTGTAATCTTTCAATAGCATTAGCAAGACGTGGAAAAAAAGTCTTACAAATAGGGTGTGATCCAAAACATGATAGTACTTTTACTTTAACTGGTTTTTTAATTCCTACCATTATAGATACTCTTCAAGCTAAAGATTATCATTATGAAGATATTTGGCCCGAAGATGTAATTTATAAAGGATATGGAGGTGTTTCTTGTGTTGAAGCAGGAGGTCCTCCAGCAGGAGCTGGTTGTGGAGGATATGTCGTAGGAGAAACGGTCAAACTTTTAAAAGAATTAAATGCTTTTTATGAATATGATGTAATTCTCTTTGATGTTTTAGGAGATGTTGTCTGTGGGGGATTTGCAGCTCCTTTAAATTATGCTGACTATTGTTTAATAGTCACTGATAATGGTTTTGATGCATTATTTGCAGCTAATCGAATTGGAGCTTCTATACGAGAAAAATCGAGAAGTCATCCTTTGAGATGTGCAGGTTTAATTGGAAATAGAAGTTCCCAAAGAGATCTTATTGACAAGTATGTTGAACACTGTCCTTTACCTGTTTTAGAAGTCTTACCTTTAATTGAGGATATTCGAATTTCTCGGGTGAAAGCTCAAACAATATTTGAATTAGCTGAATCCAATCCAGAATTAGAAGATGTTTGTGATTTTTATTTAAATATAGCAGACCAAATTTTGTCGGGGCCTGAGGGTGTGATTCCAAAAGAATTAATGGATCGTGAACTTTTTAGTTTATTATCTGATTATTATTTAAATAAAACTCCACAAGGAGCGGATCCAAGCGTAGCTTTTGGTGAAAAAGATTTTTTAATTGTTTAAGGAACCTCTGGAATAAATAATCGATTTTGATTGTCTTCAATTTAATTTAACTTTTAACTGTATGTGTTCTACTTTAAAATTTGAATGTGAAACTGGAAATTATCACACTTTTTGTCCTATTAGTTGTGTTGCTTGGCTTTATCAGAAAATTTCAGATAGTTTTTTTTTAGTTATTGGTACGAAAACTTGCGGATATTTTTTACAAAATGCTTTAGGTGTAATGATTTTTGCCGAACCTCGATATGCAATGGCTGAATTAGAAGAAGGAGATATTTCAGCTCAATTACATGACTTTGATGAATTAAAGCGTTTATGTTTTCAAATTCATCAAGATAGAAATCCAAGTGTTATTGTTTGGATTGGTACTTGTACTACTGAAATTATTAAAATGGATTTAGAAGGGATGGCCCCAAAAATTGAACAAATGATTGGTTGTCCTATTATAGTAGCTCGTGCTAATGGTTTAGATTATGCTTTTACTCAAGGAGAAGATACTGTTTTAGCTGCTATGGCTCACCGATGTCCTGAGTATCACCAAAATCATCCAAATTTAGTTTTGTTTGGTTCTTTACCAAATACAGTAGCTAACCAATTAACAGGAGAATTAGCAAATCAAGGAATTCATGTTTCTGGATGGTTGCCCGAATCTCGATACGAGGAATTACCTGAATTAGGACCAGGTGTTTTTGTTTGTGGAGTGAATCCTTTTTTAAGTCGAACGGCTACTACACTTATGCGCCGCCGAAAATGTCAACTTATTGGAGCACCTTTTCCTATAGGTCCAGATGGAACACGAGCATGGATTGAGAAAATTTGTCAAGTTTTGAATATTCAGCCTCAAAACTTAGATCAAAGAGAAAATAGTATTTGGGAAAGTTTACAACCTTATATTTCTTTAATAAAAGGTCGATCTGTTTTTTTTATGGGAGATAATTTATTAGAAATTTCTTTAGCCCGTTTTTTAGTTCGCTGTGGAATGATTGTTTATGAAATTGGTATACCATATATGGATAAAAGATTTCAAGCAAGTGAATTGAGTCTTTTAGAAAAAACTTGTCAACAGATGAATGTTTCTCTGCCTCGTATTGTTGAAAAGCCAGACAATTATAATCAAGTTCAACGAATCCGATCTCTTCAACCAGATTTAGTCATTACTGGTTTAGCTCATTCAAATCCTTTAGAAGCACGAGGGATTACAACGAAATGGTCTGTAGAATTTACTTTTGCTCAAATTCACGGATTTACCAATGCACGGGATATTTTAGAACTTGTGACGCGTCCATTAAGACGGAATAATCATTTAAAAGATTTAGGTTGGTCTGATCTTGTACAGGATTCTTCTCTAATATAAACCTCTCCCCAGGGAGAGCGGTAGCTCTTGGTCTTGCTGTAATAATAATAATAATCTAAACAACGCCTACTTAGCTCAATAGGTAGAGCATCGGTCTTGTAAACCGAGGGTTATCGGTTCAATTCCGGTAGTAGGCTAAATTAAAACTAAATCATTTCAAATCACATAAAGATAAAAGAATATATATGGCAAGAGAAAAATTTGAACGAACAAAACCTCATATTAATATAGGAACAATTGGGCATGTTGATCATGGTAAAACCACTTTAACTGCAGCAATTACAATGGCTCTTGCTGCTCGAGGTTCAGCTAAAGCTAAAAGTTATACAGATATCGATTCAGCACCAGAAGAAAAAGCAAGAGGTATTACAATTAATACAGCTCATGTTGAATACGAAACAGAACAGCGTCATTATGCTCATGTGGATTGCCCGGGTCACGCTGACTATGTGAAAAATATGATTACAGGAGCAGCTCAAATGGATGGTGCTATTTTAGTTGTTTCAGGAGCAGATGGTCCAATGCCTCAAACAAAAGAACATATTTTATTAGCTCAACAGGTCGGTGTTCCTGCTATTGTCGTTTTTTTAAATAAAATTGATCAAGTTGACGATGAAGAATTATTAGAACTTGTGGAATTAGAAATCCGAGAAACATTAGATCGTTATAATTTTCCTGGAGCGGAAATACCTATTATAAGTGGATCTGCTCTTCTCGCTGTTGAAGCACTTTCCAAAAATTCTCAAATTCAAAAGGGTCAAGATCCTTGGGTTGATAAAATTTATCAATTAATGGAAACTGTGGATAATACAATCCCCTTACCACAAAGGGATATTGATAAACAATTTTTAATGGCTGTAGAAAATGTGGTTTCAATTACGGGAAGAGGAACTGTTGCTACTGGTCGAGTTGAACGTGGTCAAATTAAAGTTGGTGATACTGTAGAAATTATAGGTCTTAAAGAGACTCAAAAGACGACTGTTATTGGTCTTGAAATGTTTCAAAAAACATTAGACAAAAGCGTTGCAGGTGATAATGTTGGTATTCTCTTGCGTGGAGTTCAAAAACAGGAAATACAAAGGGGCATGGTTCTTGCGGAACCTGGATCTATTACACCTCATACTCGTTTTCAAGCCCAAGTTTATATTTTGAAAAAAAATGAAGGGGGAAGACATACTTCCTTTTTACCTGGTTATAGACCTCAATTTTATGTTCGAACAACAGATGTCACTGGAAAAATTGAATCTTTTAAAGCTGATGATGATAGCCCTATTCCCATGGTTATGCCAGGAGATAGAGTGAAAATTGTTGTTGAACTTATTCACCCTATTGCTATTGAATGTGGAATGCGTTTTGCTATACGAGAAGGGGGAAGAACTGTTGGTGCAGGAGTCGTTTCTGAAATTATTAATTAATTTATGAAATCCTTTGATTTATATCTTCAAAAAAAAACGGGAAAAACCTGGAAATTTTCAGTTGGAGATTATATTAAAGTTGGATTAACTACTATTGAAAGTACCCAAAAAAAACGTGTTCAATTTTCCCAAGGTATTGTGATTGCTATTAAAGGTGTAAGTTTCCATTCCAACCAAAAAATGGTTACTCTAAGAAGACCAGGATCATTTGGTATTGAACGGGTTTTTGCCTCGAATAGTCCACAAATTCAAAATTTGCAAATTTTACAATCTCAAAAATTTCGACGATCAAAACTTTTTTATTTAAGAAAATCGACCCCCCCTGGATCGTTGAGAGTTTAAATACGCTTTATGCCTGTTCCTAAAAAACGTACTTCAAAATCAAAATCACGGAAAACAAAAATGCTTTGGAAAAAAAAAGCTTTCAAAAAAATACCTAAATGTTTTTCCAATTTTCATTATTTAATGTTAGATTCTTCCCCTCAGCGGGGAACTATTGCTATGGTGAAATAGGTAGACACACAGGCTTGAGGTGTCTGGGGCCTTTTGGGGCCTTCCCGGTTCAAGTCCGGGTAGCAATAATAGCATAGCCTATTTAGCTCAAGTGGTTAGAGCATCCGTTTCATAAGCGGGAGGTTGCTAGTTCAAATCTAGTAGTAGGCAATTCAAATCTTATAAATGCGCTTTTTTAAGGCGCTCTTAAAAATTCTTTTTTCCAATGAAAACATATCGAACTCTAGGTCGACGAAAATCTGCAGTTGCTCAAATGTATATTGAGCAGAGCCCGAGCCCAAAGGATCAAGAATCTATATCTGGGTCTAGTGTTTTTTTAATCAACAAAAAAACCATTTTTCAATATTTTCAAAATGATTTTAATTCGATTGAAAGCTTACAGCTTTTAGCAAATCATCTTAAAGGAATATACAAAATAAAAACACATGTTTCAGGGGGGGGACTAACTGCCCAAAAACAAGCGATCTGTTTAGCTTTGGCTCGGGGTATATGCCTTATTGATAAACAATTTCCGAAAAAAAAAGGTTTTCTAACTCAAGATTCTCGTGTTAAAGAACGTCGAAAATATGGATTAAAAAAAGCAAGAAAAGCACCACAATATTCAAAACGTTGATTATGAAATTTATAGCCTTTCGTCTTCGCTTAGCAACCAGTCAATTAATACGAAAATGGGCACAGCACCAATTACCCAATGGTCAAATAATTAGTGGTCAAATTTTAAATTCAAAAACAGTGAATTATGAAACTTTTAAACCTGAAAAAAATGGACTTTTTTGTGAACGAATTTTTGGACCTATTGGATCAAAGTGTGCCTGTGGTTTACCCTTTTCCCGTGAAGAAAAATTTTGTAGAAACTGTGAAGTGGAATTTACTTCTCCACAGGTTCGACGTTATCGTTTAGGATATATTCAACTTGTTACAGCTGTAGCACATGTTTGGTTTTTTAAAGGAAGACCCAATTATTTATCAATTTTTCTAAATTTACCTAATAAAAAAATTGAAAATTTACTTTATTGTACTCAAAATATTTGTCGAACAATCTTTCCAAAAGAATTTGAAAATCTTATTTCTACAAATAAAAAAAAATCTAGAAAACACTTTCATAAAGTCGTCTTTGGAACACCTGGGGACAATAGATTTTGGGGGTGGAAAAAAATTCCGCGGTATAAGTACATTTGGTCCTTGTCCGAGTCCCAATCAAAGTGTATTTTCTCACCAATGACGGGAATGTGGGCAATTGAAGAAAAAAAGAATTCAACTCAATTCACAGGGGAAAAGAGGAGGTTCTTATCTTTGAAGAAGCAGTTTATTGGAGGAATTAGAGATTCAGCACTTTTTTTTGGTTTTTCTATTGTTTCCAAAATGTTGAGTTGGAATATTCATTATAATTGGTTTGATTTTGTTTATTTTGCTTGTCATTTTCCAAAAAAAGGGGATTTATTAAATAAATATTATCCAGGACCTCCTGGATTTGTTTATTTTTGTCCCCCTCAATCAAGATTACACTGTTTTACAGGTGTTCAACTTATTAAAACTTGGTTAAGTCAATTGACTCAAAATTCCCGATTACTTGAAATTCAGCTTCGGATTGATCTTTTAAAATTAGATATAAAAGAACCACTTTTAGAAAATGAATTTGTTCAAAAAATAAATCTTTTAAGACGTTTCAAATATTTAAGATCATTTCGACATAAAAAAATGAATCCAGCATCTATGATTCTATCGGTTTTACCGGTATTGCCACCCGACTTGCGACCAATAATTCAACTGGATGGGTCAAAAATTGCTGTTTCAGATTTAAATAAACTTTATCAGTATGTAATTTTAAGAAATAAACGTTTATCGAAATTAACAAGAGTGTCTGATTTTCATTGTTTAAATTCTGAAGCATTTCAATATACTCAAAGACTTTTGCAAGAATCTGTTGAGAATTTAATTGAAAATAAATCTGGGGGTCTTAAATCTTTATCGGATTTATTTAAAGGGAAAAAAGGTCGCTTTCGACAAAATCTTTTGGGGAAACGTGTGGACTATTCTGGACGATCAGTTATTGTTGTCGGTCCTTTTTTAAAAATTTATGAATGCGGGATCCCCAAAGAAATTGCATATGAACTTTTTCAACCTTTTTTAATTCGAAGTTTAATAGGTCAAAAAAAAGCTCATACTATTTTTGGAGCAAAAAAACTATTAACTTCTCTTTTGAACCACTCCCATCATCAAAACGTTCTCTGGAATTTCTTGAAAAAAATAGTTGAAAAACATCCTTTATTACTAAACCGAGCTCCGACTTTGCATCGTTTAAGTATTCAAGCTTTTCTTCCCCGACTTATTGATGGTCGAGCTATTTTATTACATCCTTTAGTTTGTTCACCTTTTAATGCAGATTTTGATGGAGATCAAATGGGTGTACATATTCCATTATGTTTTCAAGCAAGAGGTGAAGCTTGGAAAATTATGTGGTCCCAAAATCATTTATTTTCGGTAGCAACAGGAAATCCTGTTTTTTCTCCCAGCCAAGATATGATTTTAGGAAGTTGTTTTTTAACTACAAACAATATTCAACAATATTGTTTTTCTCTTTTAAATACACATTCATCAAAGAATTCCTTAGATTTATTACCTGGACAAGAATTAGAACAGTCTAATATTTTGAAACCGATATGGATTTCTCAAAATCCTTTTGAAATCACATTTGAGACGGATAAAAGAAAACAAAAATTAATTGAAATTAGAATTAATATTTATGGTCAAAGTCAAAAATTGAGATCTCAATTTTGTCAACATTTTCATCCTAGTGGAACCGAAATATTTCGTCATATACGAACAACATATGGGCGATTAAAATTTCATCAAGATGTTTTATAAGTAGAAATTAGATATGAAAATCTTTTTTAATCATTGTTTTGATAAACGCCGATTTCAACAATTTATTCACTGGTTTTTTAAAAATCGAAAAGGGAAATCACCACATTTTCAAACAATTATTTTTCTTGAAAAATTAAAAAATTTGGGCTTCTCTTCGGCTATGAAAGCTGGTTTTTCTATTAGTTTGGAAGATTTAAAAATACCATTTTCGAAATCTTCTTTGTTATTAACAGCAGAACAAAATATTTTTGATAATTATTTAACTAGAATAGAAAGATCTCAAGCTATTCTTGAAATTTGGAATAGAACAAGCGATAAATTAAAAAGGCAGGTTCTTCAATCTTTTCAAATTTCCGATTTTTTAAATCCTGTTTATATGATGGCTTTTTCTGGTGCTCGAGGAAATATTTCCCAAATACGACAACTTGTTGCTCTTCGGGGTTTAATGTCAGATCCTCAAGGACAGATTATTGATTTTCCTATACGAAGTAATTTTCGCGAGGGTTTAACTTTAACTGAATATCTTATTTGTTGTTCGGGAGCGCGAAAAGGGATTGTTGATACAGCTCTTAGAACTGCCTCTTCTGGCTATTTAACACGTCGATTAGTTGATGTTGCTCATCATGTAGTTATTAGTCAAATCGATTGTGGAACAAATCAAAGTATTCTTTTAGAAGATTTATATGATCAAAAAAAAAAGATATTATCATTACATCAACGTTTAATTGGTCGAATTTTAGCCGAAAATTTTACTGATAATACTGGACGTATTATTGGTCATAAAAACCAAGAAATTTCTAAAATTCTTAGTGAAAAATTATGTAGATTTCATAAAAAAATTTATATTCGATCACCACTTACTTGTCACTCCCCTCAATTCCTTTGTCAACTTTGTTATGGGTGGAATCTTGCAGAAGGTCAATTAGTTTCCATTGGAGAAGCTGTTGGTATTTTAGCTGCTCAATCTATTGGAGAACCTGGAACTCAACTTACTATGCGAACTTTTCATACTGGGGGAGTTTTTACTGGTATTTTAATTGATCAAACTTATTCACCAAAGTCTGGTCAAGCCTATTATCCGTCCCCTTGTCCTGGGTTATTGATTCGAACACTCAGAGGACAAATCGCCTTTTTGAGCAAAAATAACCTTGTTTTACAAATTCAGCAAAAAAGAATTTTTATAGAAGGCCTTGATTTCCAATTCAATTTTCAACCATCTACCCTTATTTATGCACCACAAGGTCAATTTGTTGAAAAAGGTCAATTATTAGCAGAAGGAACTTCTGAAGATTATAGTTTTGTTGAAAATGAACAAAATATTTTATGTTCTTCTTCGGGTGAACTTTTCTTTGAAAATTTACTTTTTGTCGAAAAAAATGTTCATCTGATTAAAAATAAAATACTTCAAAATCTTGGGGAATTTTGGATTTTAGCTGGGGAATTTCAAAGAGGAAAGATTTTGCAAAAAAGATTTAATAAATTAGATTTAATAGATAAGCAAGTCCCTTTTTTTCAAATTCAAATTCAATACCCAGGTGACCCTTCTTCCTGTTTTATAGAAAAAATCGGGGATATTTTTTTTCAAACAAAAATTCAAAATTTTCCAATTGATTTCCTTTTTTTTAAAAAAATAGCTTATTTTCATTACACTTCTTTGAATATTCAAACTTGGATGGCTGGTCTTCATCTTAAATCAAAATATAAATTTTTAAAGAATCCAAGTGAAATATATTTTCAAAAACTTTCTATTCAAAATTTTTCTAATCCTTATCCTAAAAAAATTATTTTCTCTAGAGAAAAACATTTTTTCTATTATAAATTAAAAAGTTCTTACATAGATTCTTTAAAAAAGAATAGGGGAGAAAAAACTTACACGTATTCCAAGTACTGTTCTTTTTTTTATGAGAATTTTTGTATTATTCGTTTAAATGCACAAGGTTTTTTTCTATTCAATTTTCTTCTTCCTATGCTGGTTAGAAAAGATTTCTGCCCTAAAGTGATAGATAAAATAGAATCAATTTCATTTTTTCAGAGAAAATCTTTTTTATCAAAAAGATTTTTAACAACATATCAATATTCTTCGAATTTTTTGATAAAAAGAACAATCCAACGTCAATTTGTTCTTTTTCATTGGCAAAAGGCTATTTTAATAAATAAATATCATTTTTTAATTCTATTTTTTAAAAATTTTTCTAGAAAGCCGAAGGCCCATCGAATTCCTATTCGCCCTATGCAGGAAGGTCCTGTTTTTATAAATCCTTTAGGTTATTTTTGTTTTTTTAGAATCCCTTTTTTAGCCTCCGGTTTCCTGTTCTCGGATAATATTTCATTATTTGAAGATTTCAATTTCAAGGGATCACAGCTTTTAGGCTTTGAAAAATTTTTTATTCAAGGAATCACAAATACTTTTTTATTTCCTAAATTAGTGAAAAAAGTGAAAAAAAATAAGTTCTTTCTTCCATATATCTATCAAACAAAAAATATTCCAAAATTACACTTTAATAGTTTTTTGATTTCCTTTACAATACCTTTATTAAAAATTAAAAATACAATTGTTCATTTTTACTTTGATTCTTTTTTTTCTATATTGAGGTTACATAGACATAGGGGCTTTCGTCGAAATTTTAAAACAGGTTTTTATCTAAGTGCTCCAAAAAAACCAATTTTTTATAATTTTGATGTTTTTATTGCCTTTGAGAGAATTTTTTATAGTCTTTGTTTTTCAGCAGAAATCCAGGTTTCCAAATTCATTGGAGTGTTCCCTTTACTAGACAATCAAAAAAAATTCCAGTGTTCTTTGAATAGTATTTGTCCAATTCAAAGGAAAAGATTAGATAATCAGATTTTTGTTGGATGTTTGAACCAAGTTATTATTTCCTCCCAGCTAACTCTTACAAAAATCAATATTTTTAAACAATTCCAAGGAAAAAAAATAATACAAAGAAAAATTTTTCGAAATCCAATTCCCCAAATTTTTATTCGTTTTTTTCTTCAAATACAGATTGGTGAAGTTGTCGATTTGATTTCTTTCCCTCCGGGTTGCTTCGCTTATGAAAAACACCATCTTCTTTTTAATAATTTTCAACATTTATTTTCTTATAAATTAGATAAATTTCAAAAAAATGTTGGTACACCTTTAGATTTAGGTCGTCTTTATCAACGTGATTTATTCAATAATAAAATAGGCGGAGTCGGACAGTTCATTGCTCGAACTCAGAAATCTTTTTTGTTTCGTCGAGCTAGTGTTTATTTGCTAAATAATCAAAGTATCATTCATGGCTTTCATGGTGAAATAATTTCTAAAAATCAGCATATTTGTACCGTTTTTTTTAATCAATCTAAAACAGGGGATATTGTTCAAGGAATTCCAAAAATTGAGCAAATCTTTGAAGCAAGAAAAAAATCAAAATATAGTTTTCGTGAAATTGCACTTTCCGCAAAAAATTATTTTGAGTTTGAAAAAATTATTTTTTTTTATTTAAGAAATCTTCAGAAATCCGTTTTAAATAATATTCAACGAATTTATTGTGCCCAAGGAATTCATATATCAGATAAACATATTGAAATTATTGTTCGACAAATCACATCTAATGTTTTAATCATTGATCCAGGACAAACTGGATTACTCCCCGGAGAAATTGTTGAATTTCAATGGATTTCACGAGTTCGTTTTAGTTCTTTTTTAATTTGTAATCAAATTCTTTATGAACCATTATTAATGGGGATGACAAAAACTTGTTTGCAAACTTCGAGTTTTATATCTGCCGCGAGTTTTCAGGAAACAACAAGAATTTTAGGTAAAGCTGCATTGCAAAACCAAATTGATTTTATTAGGGGATTAAAACAAAATGTTATTTTAGGAAATATAATTCCTGCAGGAACTGGATATTAAGAATTCAACTCAGTGAAGCCTCATTGCCACGTTGGAGTTATCGGTGATGAAAACTTATGACAAACCATTAAAATGTTTGGGGTGCCCCACGGAAATGGAGAATCAAATTCAATTCAAAGTTCTTTGTTCTTTAAAAAAGTCACTTTTCAAAACCACACAAGCACAATTATTAGAAGAAGAAATTGAAAGTTTGGAATTTGAAAACAGAACAAAAATATAGCAATGTTCACGGGTATTCGCCCCAAGGAAAAAAAAACAACTTCCTAACTCTAACCACGTTCATCAAATTCGTTGGGTTTCAAAAGAGTGCATACTTTTACATAATTATGCACTTGAGTTGGACGGTCATGGATGCCTACAACGGGAAGTAGTGATCAAGTTTTAGTAGATAGTATAGCTTTTTCACTATGGCACGCACCTACCTTTCTACACTGTCTTTTGAGAACTGTCAACCCAATTCTTTTGAGGCGTCAGCAATGTTTCCAAAGCAAAGTTTCTTAGACCAGGACAGTCACCGAAGCTTAAGGCGGGACCCATCAATTTTATAAGCCAGAGATATTTCACTATATACTATTTCGGGCTTATTTGGATTTGGACATGAAGAGCTAGGTTCTGAACTTTTTAGTGTCTTGTGGCTTGACTTATAGGATTTTATTGTTATTCAATTAATGTTCTGAGCCCCACGCCTATATGATTTGGACTGAATCTATTGAAAATTGGTTTAATAATTTTTCTTTTTTTATTTTATTTTGTTCAATGGGATTTTATTGGATTCGTGCTTTTTTAAATTCACCAATTTTTTATTTTTGGGGAAAATTTTCAGTAATTGGCGCAAATTTATCAATGTTGTTTTTATTAATTTATAGAGGTTTGATTGAAAATCATTTTCCATTAAGTAATCACGCGACCAGAAAATACATAAACTCAAAAATCTTATTTTTTAATGAGTAAGAGCGATAAATTAAGTACAGGTGTTGAATTTCATTTTTTTTATTTGATTATTCATTCAAGTATTCAAAAACTTAGGGTTATGAAATTTTTTGATTCTAAAAAATATTTGTTTTGAAAAAAAATTGAAAATAAAATTCTTCAAAAAATATTAATACTGGTTTACTTGACTCCTTGTGGGGCTTGTTCCTATCAATGAATTCAAAATCATCAAAAAAGGATCTGAAAGGACTTGGGGGTTTTGAAAAGTTATTTTCAATAAATAACTAGAGCTTTATGCGCTGTGAAGTGCTTGTAAAGTTCTTTTTGTGACTTGTATTTTCCATGAAAGTCACTTTTTTTATGAAGCATTAATTTTTTTATCTTGGAGTTTAACATTAATCCATTTAATTATTGAATATTATTTGAAAAATTCTTATAAATTCATCATAGGCGGTATGACAACACCCACCGCTTTATTTCTAAATGGTTTTGCTAGTTTCCAATTGCCGGAGTCTATGCAAAAATTAAGTCCATTAGTACCTGCTCTACAATCAAATTGGTTAATGATGCATGTTACTGTTATGTTATTGAGTTATGCTACTCTGATTTGTGGATCTATTGCTTCTATTGGATATCTTTTTTTATATTCTCAACACTCTCAAGCGGGAACTGGTGCGCCTCATCAATTAGATCAAATGAGTTTTCGATCCATTAGCATAGGATTTCCTTTATTAACTTTAGGAATTATATCTGGCTCTGTTTGGGCAAATGAAGCTTGGGGCTCATATTGGAGTTGGGATCCAAAAGAGACCTGGTCTTTAATAACTTGGATGATTTTTGCTATATATTTGCATTTACGCTTAACAAAAGTCCCTCAAAATGAAATGAAATCTGCTTTTGTAGCTACTGGAGGTTTTTTTGTCCTTTGGATTTGTTTTTTAGGTGTGAATTTTGTATCAAAAGGCTTACATAGCTATGGTTGGTTTTTTTCGTGATATTTGTAAAGCTTTCCACAGGAAAAAAAAACGTTCAAAATAGTTCTTTTTATAATGAGCATTCTTATTGAAAATATTTCGAAAAACTTTGGTCGACTCTCTCAAATAAATTTGGAAATTCCTACTGGTAGTCTTGTAGCATTAATAGGGCCTTCTGGATCAGGAAAATCAACTTTATTACGAACTTTAGCTGGTTTCGAAAAACCAGACTCTGGACGAATTTGGTTTCACGGACAAAATTCCACTTTTTTGCCTATTCATCAACGTGAAATTGGTTTTGTATTTCAAGATTATGCTTTGTTTCCAAAATATACTGTTTATGAAAATATAGCTTTTGGATTAAAAATTCAAAAAAAAAAAAAAGCTTTTCCTCATTTTATAGGAGCTCAAGTGGATCAACTTCTTCATTTAACCCAATTAGAAAATTTTGCTAATTGTTATCCTCATGAATTATCTGGAGGACAAAAACAACGAGTAGGATTTGCTCGAGCTTTAGCTATTGAACCTAAAATTTTACTTTTAGATGAACCTTTTGGTGCTTTAGATGTTCAGGTTCGAAAATCTTTAAGAGAATGGCTTAGTCATTTACATGAAAAACTTCCTGTTACTAGTATTTTAGTCACTCATGATTTAGAAGAAGCTATGGAAATCGCTGATGAAATTGTTATTTTAAAACAAGGGCGTGTGGAACAAGTAGGCACTGCAGAAGAAATATATGAATATCCTGGAACTCATTTTGTTCAAAATTTTATAAATTGTTAAATTTTTTTTGATATAATTAATACTTAAAAAACATACATCAAATAATCAAGTTTTTTGAAGAAAGTTCAAAACAAAATAATTCTGAATTTTTATGGGATTACCTTGGTATAGGGTTCATACAGTTGTTTTAAATGATCCAGGTCGTTTAATTTCCGTTCATCTTATGCATACTGCTTTAGTTTCTGGTTGGGCAGGAACTATGGCATTTTATGAATTATCTATTTTTGACCCAGCTGACCCCGTTTTAAATCCTATGTGGCGTCAAGGAATGTTTGTATTACCTTTTATGACTCGATTAGGTATTACTGCTTCTTGGGGTGGTTGGAATATTACTGGAACAGCTTATCAGGATCCAGGTTTTTGGAGTTATGAGGGTGTTGCCACTGCTCATATTTTACTATCTGGTGCATTATTTATGGCTTCACTTTGGCATTGGGTGAATTGGGATTTAGAACTTTTTAGAGATCCTCGAACAAATGATCCTGCTTTGGATTTACCAAAAATTTTTGGTATTCATTTGTTTTTATCCGGATTACTTTGTTTTAGTTTTGGCGCTTTCCATGTTACTGGCTTATTTGGACCTGGAATTTGGATTTCAGACCCATATGGTCTAACAGGACATGTGGCCCCTGTGGCCCCTTCTTGGGGACCTGACGGATTTGATCCTTTTAATCCTGGGGGTATTGCCAGTCATCATATTGCTGCCGGTATTTTAGGTATTTGTGCTGGTTTATTTCATTTATGTGTACGTCCACCTCAACGTCTTTATGATGCTCTTTGTATGGGAAATATTGAAACTGTTCTTTCTAGTAGTATTGCAGCAGTTTTTTGGGCAGCATTTGTTGTTGCTGGAACTATGTGGTATGGTTCTGCGGCTACTCCAGTTGAACTCTTTGGACCAACACGTTATCAATGGGACTTCGGTTTTTTCCAACAAGAAATTGAAAAACGTATTCAACAAAGTCAACTTCAAGGAGAATCTCTTGAGAAAGCTTGGTCAAAAATTCCCGAAAAATTAGCTTTTTATGATTATATAGGAAATAATCCAGCAAAAGGTGGTTTGTTTAGAACTGGACCTATGAATAAAGGTGATGGACTTGCTGTTGGATGGCTTGGACACGCTGTTTTTCAAGACCAAAAAGGGGAACAACTTTTTGTAAGACGGATGCCTACTTTTTTTGAAACTTTTCCTGTTGTTTTACTCGATCAAAATGGTATTGTTCGAGGGGATATTCCTTTCCGTCGAGCCGAATCTAAATATAGTATTGAACAAGTTGGCATTTCTGTTACATTTTTCGGTGGAGAATTAAATGGAGTCAAATTCACTGATCCTGCTATCGTTAAAAAATATGCTCGACGAGCTCAATTAGGTGAAATTTTTGAATTTGATCGAGGCACTCCAGGGGCTGATGGAGTTTTCCGTAGTAGTCCTAGAGGATGGTTTACTTTTGGGCATTTGTGTTTTGCCTTATTATTTTTCTTTGGCCATATTTGGCATGGCGCAAGAACTATATTCCGTCCTGTTTTTGCTGGTATTGATATCGATCGTGATGATCAAGTTGAATTTGGAGCCTTTTTAAAAGTAGGAGATCCTACAACACGTCGCGAAGCTGTTTAGTTAGTAGTGAACAATATAACCAAAGTATTAGAGATTTTTAATGAATTTGATTTTTATGGAAGCTTTAGTATATACTCTTTTATTAGTTTCAACTCTGGGAATTATCTTTTTTGCTATTTTTTTCCGTGAACCTCCTAGAATTGTTAGATAAATTTTGAAGTCTAAAAAAAAAATACCACTTAACAGAAAAGAAAAAGATTGGTTCAACAACTGAAACATACAATTTAAATGTGCCTTGTACAATATGGCTAGCCTAGGCCTTGGCTTAGGTTAGGCTCAATTTTTTTTGTAGAAAGTTCTACTTAATCAGGAATACCTTATTTTTTATGGAAACAAAAAGTGCTGGCCCAGATGAACGCTCTGGAGCTATGGTTACTGTAGTTGGTTCTTTTTTAAAACCACTTAATTCTGAATGTGGAAAAGTTGTTCCTGGGTGGGGCACAACTGTTTTAATGGGAGTGTTTATGGCGCTTTTTGCTGTTTTTCTCCTTATTATTTTGGAAATATACAATAGTGATGTTTTTATTGATGAAATTACTATGAGTTGGGAAGCTTTATCTCAATAGTTCTACTAAGGTTCTATGACAGATATATATTCTGGGAGGCGGGCTTCACAGTCTAGAAAACCCACTTTATATAATAATATGTTAGCATTAAAAATTTTGGTTTATATTGTTGTGACTTTCTTCGTTTCACTTTTCATTTTTGGTTTTCTTTCTTATGATACTGGAAGAAATCCTGGAATATAATGATCCCATAGAACTTTCTTAGGGGTCTTTAGTGATTAGATCATCTGGCCGTACGGTATATTTTATAATTAAAATAACTTAAACTTAGGCCAATAACTCAGCTGGTAGAGTGGTTGCCTTACAAGCAATAAGTCATCGGTTCGATTCCGGTTTGGCCTAAAAAAAAATCATGCTATAATTATTATGCCTCCTAACCAAAGAAATGAAAATTTTATTGATCAAACTTTTACTTTGATTGCTGAGACTATTTTAAAAATGTTTCCAACATCTAGACGGGAAAAAAAAGCGTTTTCTTATTATCGTGATGGAATGTCTGCCCAATCTTCCGGAGAATATGCAGAAGCGCTCCAAAATTATTATGAAGCTTTGCGTTTAGAAATTGATGCTTATGATAGAAGTTATATATTATATAATATTGGATTAATTCACTCCAATAATGGTGAATATGGTCGATCTTTGGAATATTATTATCAAGCTCTCGAAAGAAATCCTTCTTTACCCCAAGCTCTAAATAATATTGCTGTAATTTATCATCATCGAGGATCACAAGCCCTAGAAACTGGTTCTATCGAAATATCAAAAATTCTTTTCGATAAAGCGGCGGATTATTGGAAAGAAGCTATAAGACTTGCACCAACAAATTATATTTCGGCTCAAAATTGGTTAATGAGAACTCAAAGAATCTAGATACCAAGGTGAAAGCCTACAAGCCTTCCTCTGCCTCTGGGGGCGGGCGGGCAGCAGCTCGAGCAAAAAACAGGTACCTGGGTAACAGAAAACAGGACCTAAATACTACGCAGCACTGGTGTAACGGTAGCGCCTCAGGTTTCCATTCTGATGGTAGGGGTTCGATTCCCCTGTGCTGCTAACGGTTTTTGACTGAAGTCCCACCAGAAGGCTTGTTGGTCCAGGTCAATCGGGAGGTACAGGGAAATTCATCGGAGACCGATATTTAATTGAAGGAGAAAATAAAATGCTTAGTGAGGGGGTTCCCGGGATGTCAAATCCCTTTAAACCACCCTAAAATCGTCTGTATGAGATGTTTTTTTCTTTTAGGTCCTGTTTTCTGTTACCCAGGTACCTGTTTAACGCCAATTAAGAAGGGTTATACCAAATTGACAATATAAGATATATTTTTAACATTAAAACCTCAGACCCCAGTAGAAACCCTATACTTACTGCTGGTTAAACACCAATCTGGGTTCTAAATACTTGTCTAGGGCAATATTAAGACAATCCATAATATTTTTTATAGATATCGTCTTCTAATCGATAAGCTATTTTAATACTTGTCAAATCCGTGGGATCTGAAAAAGCAACGAGCTGGTAAAGATTCTGAGCGTGGCTTTCAATGTTTTGAGCGATTGATTACCGGCTCTTCTTTAATCAACATAAAAAGATGGCGATGCCACTGATTTGGTTGTGGTGTTTGTGAAGACGCTCTACGACTTGGGAGTTTTTTAAACTCATCTGCTGTTTTAAGCAAATGTTTGCTTAATGCCCTAAAGGCTTCTCCACGACGTTCTATTGCCTCCTTCCTTTTACGTGGAGGTAATTGACCATAAAGCATTTTCCCTTGTTGGCGCCAACGCCCAATGGTGATCTTTATTCCAGACTACCCGCCAATACCTTGATGAAAGGTTTTTATTCAAATATTGAATTTGTTTTCGGGAAACACCTGGAATTAAAAGAATTGTGAGCGTTTGAGACTTCTAACAATGCGCCTTTTAAAAGAGATTTTTGAGAAAGACTTTCCCGTTTCTACTTTTTAGGTGCGTTAGCTTTGAGATATGCTCGATGAGATGATAATAAACCTGTTTTTGGTAACTTATCTAATCTTTTTTTCAGAGATTCGTACAGAAAAATTTCTTGGGTTTCATATTTAAACAAATCCAAATCTTTATGGGTTTTAAGTGTTACCTCAAACCGAACATATTGGTCTTCTCTTATAATAAGAGATTGATCTTCTAATTGATGTCCCACCTGGTTATGATTTTCCATCACTTCCACCTGGTGATCTATATTTTGATCCTGATCTTCATTTATAGCCCCGAAATATTAACAATTCGATCAACCCTATTTCCCAAGACCTTGTGATTTAAACTATATAGACTTTAAAATAGTTTAAATCACAGGGTCTTGTTTAATTATAAATTTAGATTAAAATAAAGTATATGAATATTAACTATATAGGTTCTAAAAAATTTTTATTAGGTAAAATTGAACATATCCTCAAACACCATTTAAACTTAGAATCAAATTTAATTTTTGGAGATTTATTTGCAGGAACAGGAATTGTTGGTGAACATTTCAATCAAAAATTTGGAATGGAAATTATCAGTAATGATAATGAATATTACAGTTTTATTATTAATTATGCTAAATTAAAATGTCCATATAATAATAAATTACAGAAAATTTTTAAACGATGGGGACGATGGTCTAATAAAATATCAAGTTATGGCTTATTTTCTAAAAATTATGCTTATCATGAGGAAAATATGATGATAGAATTGGGCGGGTTTCCCTACAATAGGAAATTTTTTTTATTAGAGAATTCCAAAAAAATCGATGGAATTCGTATTCTTATTGAACGTTATTATCGAAGAAAAAAAATAAATAAGTCAGAATACTTCTTTTTATTAGCATCATTAATTGTTAGTACAGATAAAGTTGCGAATATTACTAGTGTTTATGGTGCTTACTTAAAAAATTTCAAATTAACAGCTCGAAAAAATTTTAAATTCTTACCTATTCATTGTTATCTTCAAATTTCAAAATATGACCAAAATTTAATTTTTCAAAAAAACTGTTTAGAGCTCCCAGTATTGACTTATGATATTTGCTATCTTGATCCACCATATAATAATCGACAATATAGTAAAAATTATGCACCGTTAAATTTTTTATTAATTTATAAAAGTGAATTGAATGTTTATGGAAAAACAGGATTATTACAAGACTCTTTTATAAGTTCTTTTTGCCGAAAAAAAACAGCTTTAGAAAGTTTGAAATTTTTATTAGATCGAATAAAATCTAAATACCTATTAATTTCTTATAACAATGAAGGATTATTAACTTTTTCTCAACTAAAAGCACTTTTTCAAAAATATGGATCAATAAAAATTTATGAATTTCCTTATAAACGCTATCAATCTCAAAAAAAAGCAATTCCAAAAACAATTAAAGAATATTTGTTTTTTATTAAATGTGAAACAAATGAAAGTTTAGGAGTCACTTTAGAACAGCAGTTATGTTTAATAAATCAAATAAAATATCCTCAATCTTTAAATTCTCGTTCCTTAGATTCTTATCATTTAAATTTAAAAAAGGTTCTTAAACAATTTTTTAAAGATTACCCCCAAATTCGACTAGCAAAATATATAGGCTCAAACCAGAATATTGTTGATTTTCTTCTTATAGATGGGTTAACACTTTCTGTAAAATCTAATAAAGTTCACTCAAAAGTTTGCCCTGCTAAAATAGGTCAACTTTCAAAAAAACGTTTTTTTGAAGAATTTGGTCTTCCGCAAAATACAGATATAAAAGATCTCAAACTTTTCATTTTTCAAAATATATTTCAATTAACGTTTAAATATTATCAAAACTTATTTGCTAGTGATTTTCTACTATGGGTCTATAAGCAAAAAAATAAATTTTATTATTCATTTATTGATCGAAAAAATGTTTATCCATATCCATTTTACAAAAAAGAATATTTTTCTTTTACTCGTACGGTTGAAAATTGGAATGAATCCGTAACTTTAAAATATAAAAACGTTTCTATTGGGGAATTTCAAATACATAATAATAGAGATTGTATAAAATTTCGTTTTCATTTGAGAAATCTATTAAATTTCCTTTCTTTAGTGGATGTTCAAAGGGAATTAAAAAGAACCTATGGAGAGAAGGATGTTAGATATGATGACGACTTGTAGACAAGTATAATCAATCCTATACCTATTAAATGAAAGATTTTTAAATAATTTTATTTTTCTCTTAGTTTATACTCCAACCCCAAGGGGCTCTCCACTAAATTATACTATTTCAAAAAATGAGCAACATTGTATAGATTCATTCCAAATTTTTTATTAAACAATAAACTAATTCCCTTTGACACAAGAGCGAGCCCAAGTAACAAGCACAAACCAACGTTTAATGCCACCAGATGGTGGTGCGTTGTTACTATTGCTGACAACTACTATTTTTTCCTCTTTATTCTTCTGAAGGAGTAGGATGAAATTACATGGCGAACCAACAGATTTGGTATAAACAACAGCTTCAGAAACTTTTTCTTGTTCCTATATTTCTCTTTCAAAATGCATTTTTTGATTCTTCCATATTTATAATCGAAAGTTTCTGTTTGGTTGTTTTTAAGTCTCTCTTTATATTCAAGATATGTTCGATTCACTAAATAAACGATAAACTCGGGTTTATCTCCGTAAAAGCTTTTGCTTTATCAAGATTTCTGTTATATGTCTTTCGTTGAGCATCAGGTTAAAATAAATCTAACTTTCTAGTGGGAGAATTTGTTTCTCCAAATCTGGGAGGCTTAATGAAGAAAGCTATTCGGAAGACAATTTCATATAATTTTCATAATGCGAATAGTGTCTGTGAAACAACAAACTTAGATTTGTAGTTTCTAGTTCTGATTTAAATATTTCTTCTGCGCCAAAACTTTTGATTCTGGGTCCATCAAATATCGAATTGGCAATTTAAAAAAAAATCTTTTGTTATTTGTACCCCCTAATAAAGTCATCTATGACATAAATCCTTATACGTGAGTGGTGCATTATTTATTTGGGTAAAATTCGCTTTTATCCAATAAATATGATTTTATAACATAGAACGAGATGAATTCATTCTATATTATAAAAATGAACTGCTGCGGATGGGAGCTAATAAATAAAAAACATACTACATAAAGTAGTAAAAAATAACTTCGGTCCATTCAGAGGTCCTTGCCCCAGGTGTACGATGGCTTCTCACCTGAGCAACAAATACCTATTTTTGATATTAGGACTAGGACGACAGGGCACCATAAAAAAATTTTAAATTGTATCAAAAATAACCGAACCTCTGTGTACTCTACTCTCTAATTCTCTACGTGACCATAACATTTACCTCTACACAAATACAAATATGCCAAACCTAAAGAGACTAGCAATAATCTTAAAATTCATCCCAATTGGTCAAGCATCATAACTCTCCCCGGTGAGAAAGAGTTGAAACATAAAATAAACCCCCTGCAAGCTAAAAGATATTTTAATGATGTTAAGACTTTTCCCCAATTAAAAACGTTTTTTGGATAATTTTTTTTGACGTTGTTTATGTTTTGGATTTTCACAAATAATAAAAATTTGACCTTTTCTACGTATTTGTCGACAATTTTGACAAATTTTCTTAACAGATGAACGGACTTTCATAAATTTATTTTTTTTGATTTAAACGATAAACAATACGACCTCTGGAAAGGTCATAGGCACTCATTTCAACAATCACTTGATCTCCCAATAAAATTCGGATAGAATTTCGTCGCATTTTTCCAGAAATGTAAGCCAAAACTAAAAATCCATTTTCAAGTTTTATACGAAACATTCCATTTGATAAACATTGAGTAACGATCCCAGGGAGTTGTAAACCTTTGGGTTTTTTTTGTTTTCTATTAAATGATTGTTCCTTTAATCTTTGATCTTTAGACATTGTTAAGAAACAAAACCTAATAATTCTCCACCAATACAGAATTTTCTTGCTTCTCTATCAGTAATAATTCCACAAGACGTGGACATTAAAATAATACCTAACTTTCCACAAAATTGAGGAATTTGATGAGAAGGTACATAAACTCGACAACCACGTCGACTTAAACGACGAATTTGAGTTATTAGTGGCTGATCCTTTTTATATTTTAAAGTTAAAATTAAACAATTTTTTTCAGAAGAATTTTGAATCTTATCAATGAAACCATGACGAAATAAAACATTAGCTATTTTTTGATTAATTTTGATTTTAGGCACAGTAACAGTTTGACGACGAATTAAACTCGCGTTTCGAAGAGATGTAAAAAGATCAGAAATAGAATCATTCATAATAAAAATTTCTCCTTTTCTTTGAAAGGCACACCAAAAGCTTTTAAAAGGGCAAAACCTTCATAATCCGTTTTTGCTGTAGTAACTATAGAAATATCCATCCCTCGTATTTGATCTATTTGATCATAATGAATTTCGGGGAACATTAATTGTTCATTAAGTCCAAAATTATAATTTCCACATCCATCAAAACTTTGTTGAGATAGACCTGGGAAATCTCTGAGACGGGGCAAAGCTAAATTAATTAAACGATCTAAAAAACTGTACATAAAATTTCGACGCAAAGTCACAGCAACACCAACTGGCATTTTTTTTCTTAAATGGAATCCAGCAATAGATTTTTTAGAATAATGAATTAATGCTTTCTGAGCTGTAATTATTTGAAACTCTCTAAGAGAACTTTCAAGGATTTTCATATTTTTTGGACCATCACCAAGTCCTCTATTTAAAACAATTTTATTTAATTTTGGGACTTGATAGGGATGAGAATAATCAAGTGCTAAATCAGGATGAATTTTATTTAAGTAATAATCATACAGTCGTTGTTTTGATTTCATATAAAAAAATCTTCTTATTAAACTACTTCAGACGCTAAAGAAAGAATTTTGAGAAAATTTTTATTTTGATCTCGTAATTCTCGTGGCACAGGACCAAAAATTCGTGTTCCTCTTGGTGCTCCCTCTTTAGTTATTAGGACTGCTGCATTTTGGTCAAAACGTACAGTCATACCATTTGGTCGGCGAACACCCTTAGAAGTTCGAATAATAACAGCTCGAACTATTTCAGATTTTTGAATAGGCATATTAGGAAGAGCCTGCTTGACTACACCAAGAATCACATGGCCTAAACTTGCTTTTTTTTGACTTTTCCCACTAAACACTCTAATGCACATAATCTGTCGTGCTCCGGTATTATCAGCAACTTTAAGACAACTTTGAGGTTGAATCATAAATAATTTTTGTTTTGATTGGCATTTTATAGGCGGCATTCTTTAATGCTTTTTTTCCTAATCTTATATCGGGAATTCCTTGAATTTCATATAAAATTTGACCAGGTTTGATCACGGCAACCCATTTTTCGGGAGCTCCTTTCCCTGATCCCATTCTTGTTTCAGGGGGGCGGTATGTGACCGATTTATCGGGAAAAGGCCGAATGTTTATTCTTCCCCCTCGCTTTGTAATACGAGATAAAACTCGTCGTCCTGCTTCTATTTGTCTTCCTGTTAACCAACAAGGTTCCAAAGCTTCCAATCCCAAATCTCCAAAAAGTAAAGTTTTCACCCTTTTTCCTTTTAGACGTCCTCGATGAACTTTTCTAAATTTAGTACGTTTTGGTTGTAACATATATCAATTTTCTTCAATTTTCTTCAATTTTCTTCAATTCTTTAAAAATCCACACTTTCACTCCTAAAATTCCATAAATTGTAGAAGCTTTTTTAAAACTATAATCAATGTGAGCATTTAATGTTTGTAATGGAAGACGACCTTCCCTGACCTGTTCACTTCGTGCAATTTCCACTCCATTTAAACGTCCTGAAATTTGTATTTTCAATCCATCATATTTAGGATGAAATCTTTGTTTTTTTCTATCCTTTCTCTCAGATCTTCTCTCAGATCTTTTTTTAGAATTTAAAACTCTCTCATAAAGTTTATTAATGGCTGCTCTATAAGGAGTCCGTTTTTCTAATTGATCGACTAAAAATTGAGCTATAAAAGATCCATTGAGTTGGGAACCTAGATTTAGGATGCGAAGAGTTAATAAAGGAGGTTCTTCTTTTTGATCCTTACAGAAATTTCGATTTCCAAAATAAGTTTGATGACTTTGTCTATACTTATAAATCTTTTCCTTTATTAAATTTGAAAATTCTGTTAAACTAAGAAAACCTAAAAAATGACGAAGTTTACGTTCCTTAGTATAAATTATAATTTCAATATGATTTGCATATTGACGGATAATTTTAATTTGATCGATATTTTTTGAATATTTCAATAATATTTGCCTTATAAAATGATCTTCCAATACAAATTGAGAATAATGATTTTTTTGAGCAAACCATAGGGAGGAATGGTTTTGAGAAAGACCTAAACGAAAACCTATAGGATGAACTTTTTGACCCATGATGTATTTTATTTTTTTTTACGAATAGCCTTGCGATCCGTTTTTTTATGTCCTCGAAAATAGCGTGTTGGTGAAAATTCCCCTAATTTATGTCCTACCATTTGTTCACGAATATAAACTGGTATATGTTTTTGACCATTATAAACAGCAAAAGTATGCCCTATCATACTAGGAAGTATTACAGAAGATCTACTCCATGTAGAAATAGGAGCAGTCCTTTTTCCCTCCCCCTTTTTTTCCCCTACCTGCAGGGATGCATTAATTTTTTGTATTTTTTTTACTAAATGTCTAGGTACGAAAAAAGATTTTGGAGAATTTTTCATTAGATATTTAAACGACTATTCCGTCGACGTAAGATCAAGGGATCACTATATTTTTTTGATCCCCGAGTTGATTGACCTAAAGCAGGTTTTCCCCAAGGTGTTACAGGACAACTTCTACCAATTGGTGCTCGTCCTTCACCACCACCATGAGGATGATCCACAGCATTTTGAGCAGATCCACGAACAGTAGGTCGTCGACCTAACCACCGAGAACGGCCTGCTTTAGAAATTTTTTTTTCTTCTCGTCTTTGAACTTGACCAATAGTTGCCCAACAATTTTCTGAAAATAAACGAACTTCATTTGAGGGTAAACGAAGCGTGACCGTATAGTCTATTTTGGACATCAATAAGGCTGTGGTTCCACCAGCTCGAGCAAATTTTCCTCCCCGTCCTGGTTCGGATTCTATGTTGTAGACATTTGTCCCTAATGGAATATTTTTTAAAGGTAAACTATTTCCAGGAATTAAAGGTGCCTGCGGACTTGCAATTAAATCGGATTCAATTGTTGCTCCTATGGGACAAAGTTGATAATGTTTCGAACCATCTTTATAGATCATTCCTACAATTTTTCCTGTTCGATTAGGATCATACTCTATTGTTTTGATTTTTCCAGGAATATTGACTTTCATTTTTTGAAAATGAATTTTTCTATACACTCGAGGATGGCCCCCACCCTTATGGCGACAAGTAATACGACCACTATTATTTCGTCCTTTTTTTCTGTGGAAACCGTGACGACATTTTTGAAAAATTGATTTCATTTAAAAAAACTTGTTTTGAAAATTTAATGATTGCCTTTTTTTTTGGTTTGGAATGTTTTTTTTTTGGAGATCTTTGTATTTTCACCCACTCAATTTTTGTCGAATAAAATTGTTCAAAAATTTTTTGAATTTGTTTTTTAGTCAATGGGGAATTCACTTCAAAAGTATATTGTTTTTTTTCTATTAATTTCGTTGCTTTTTCTGTTAATAAAGGTTTGTTCAAAAAATCAAACATAAATAAAAAAAAAATTTTGGTGCATATAGTAGGGTTTGAACCTACGGTGTTCTTTTTGAGAAAACGGATTATGAGTCCGGTGCTTTCGACCACTCAGCCATATATGCAATATTAAAGAGAAAGCTGCCCGCCCCAGGGGCGCTTGAGCTTTATTAAAAATTGAATTCAAATAATTGAACTTTTTCAAATTGTTTTTTCTTAAGAACAAGGAATATTTGTGTGAGAAGCACACTAAAAACAAAAACAAGATATCCAAAAATTCGTTGTGGATTTTGAAGAACAATATCTCCGTCTTGTTGACCAAAACCACCAATATTTGGATTATTTGTTAATGGTTGATCTATTTCAACTTTTTGATCCACACTAACGATAATTTCAGGGCCAGGAGGAATTTTCTCAATAATTTGTTCCCCTGTTTTGGTTTCAATAGTAATCAAAAAACCTCCAGGACCACCTTTTTGTTCTAAAGGAGCTATTTGTTTGATTACACCTCCAAGGGAGGCTGAGTAAACTGTATTATTACTTTTAGATCCATCAGCATAAACTTGTCCTCGGCCACGATTTGCTCCTAAATAAATAGGATATTTTAAATAATAACTTTTTTTTGTTTTATTTTGAGGATCGGGGGAAAGAATAGGAAAAACCATTTGACTATATTTTTTTCCAGGGACTGGACCAACAACAATAATATTTTTTTGATTTTCCCTATAAGGTTGAAAACTTAATCCTTTGATTTTTTTTTTCAATTCTGGAGAAATTCGATCTTTCGGAGCTAATTCAAAACCTTCAGGAAGAATTAAAACAGCACCTACATTTAATGGACCTTTTTTCCCATTGGCAAGAACTTGTTTAATTTGCTGATCATAAGGAATTTTGACCACAGCTTCAAAAACAGTGTTAGGTAAAACTCCTTGAGGCACATCCAGTTCCACAGGTTTTTGAGCTAAATGACAATTGGCACAAACAATTCGCCCATTTGCTTCTCGTGGATTTTCGTAATTTTGTTGAGCAAATATGGGATATGCAAATACTTGAGGCACCTCTACAACCCACAATAATAAAATTAATAAGTATCCATAAATAAATTTCATCATTTTTGAAATGAATAGAGAGATTCAATCCTATTTCAACGGAGAATGTTGCACGTTCACGACTGAAATGAATAAATCTGACTAATTAGTTCAATATTAAATTTTCTTCTCCAAGTCTAATCAATAGATGAATTTTCAATATAAAGAAAGATAGAACACATTGCAATTAAAGGAAAAAATAAACCAACTAGTGGCACAAAAATTTGAGGTAAATATGCTGCTGTCATTTGTTTATAATTAATCATCGACTTTGGGAAGTTTACATCAAAAAGAATTTTATGTCAAAAGTCTTTTTCTTTTGTCTTCTTTCATAGAATATTTATAATTAATATTCAAGGATGAAATACCAATTGAGCTGGCGGGCGTGGCCAAGTGGTTAAGGTAATGGTTTGTGGCACCATCATGCGCGGGTTCAATTCCCGTCGTCCGCCTTGGGGGGGGTATGTAGCTTAGTGGATTAGAGTCTGTGGCTACGAACCACAAGGTCGGGGGTTCAAATCCCTCCATACTCAAAACAAAATCAGTTGATATAATAAACTATAAGAAAGCAAATAAATTTCTTCTTTGATGAAATACCAAATGGGATTATGGTTTTTTTAGTACAATTAAAAAAAATGGTGAATTTAAAAAAAAGAAAATTTATATTTTCTTTTTTTCAATCTTCTTGTAGTTTTTATTTTGGATTGATTTGTGGTAATTTATTTGGAACTTTTTTAGTTTTTCTAAGAACTCCTCTTGGTAATTGGGATGGACTAATATTACTTTTTTTGATTTTATTTTTCGAATTTTTAAATATTCAAACCATTAAAAAAAGTGGTGCCCCGGCCAAGAGGATGGCCAAGCATACTGCGTGGTCCTCAAATAAAAAAAGCAAATTTTCCAAATTTTCTATAAGAAGAGCAAGAGCTAGTATTATTATTCAAAATATTCAACTTGGACTTTTATTAGGTTTTTTTATTGATGCTTTTAAAGTAGGCAGTTGATGGAGAGGTGTCATACGAGAGGACGAGAAGTACTTCGTGAAGTACTTCGTCCTGTAATTCTATATTAAGCAGATTCTTCGGTTGTTCATTGAACTTAAATAATTGGCAATTTTCTTTCCAGCCTCAGTAACTTATTATTTTATTTCGTTAAAAGCGCTGGATATTTCAAAAAAGCTATGAGCAATAGCAAGTTTTTCAAAGTGATAGCAAAAAAAAATTTTAAATATTCAATGGTTGAACCATTATTATCTGGAATTGTTTTAGGTTTAGTTCCAGTAACAATTGGAGGACTTTTTGTTACTGCTTATTTGCAATATAAACGAGGTGATCGGATCGTTTAATATTTTTTCGGGTTGTTGTCCTAAATCGTTATTTTATAGAACATAGAATTGTTCATAATTAAAAGATCAAAATACATGGGACCACAAACAGAAACAAAAGTTGGTGCTGGATTTAAAGCCGGTGTAAAAGATTATCGTTTAACATATTATACTCCTGAATATAAAGTTTTAGAGACAGATATTCTTGCAGCATTTCGTATGACACCTCAACCCGGCGTTCCCCCAGAAGAAGCTGGTGCGGCAGTAGCAGCCGAATCATCAACTGGAACATGGACAACAGTATGGACAGATGGACTTACTAGTCTTGATAAATATAAAGGAGTGCGATCCGTTTCGTTTAAGATTGTTGTTATTAACAACAGTGTATAAGTGCGAGGTCACCTATATTGGGTGATACAACTTGTAATTCAGAAGGTGTGATACCTTACACGGGATCGGCCGTGTCCCTCTATCCTTAGTTACCAGGTGAGATCTGGGAGGTTAAGCAAAGGATTGGGGTAGTTTCTATGAATTTTGATAAGTGTATTCAACTTAACAGTTGAAATGCTAGGTATTTAAGCATATTGCCTCGAAATTTATGGCCTTAGGGTCAGGGGTAAGGTTTTTCCTTGTGATAGTTAGTTACTATTTTACTAGCGTTGATTTTTCCTTTTATCAACGTCCGATATAGGTGGAAAGATGGTTATGGTTATGGTTATGGTTAGACCATCATTCACCAGCTCAATGTGTAGTGTACCGTTCTAAGGGAACTCAATTATGAATTATGGGAACGAGAGAATTTCTTTTGTCATCCTTTCTCTCTTCTTGAAGAAGATTGGTAGGCTTCTCATATAGCTTTATGGACTTAAGGGTATGGATACCCATAAATAGCTAATGGTCTTTTGGTTGTGTTTTGCTAAAAGATATATGCTGACGTATGGGTAGTATGATAAGTCAAATCTAAGTAGGTTCACATATGAAGTCTAGAGCTGTTTTTGAACTGAAGATTTGATGAGCTCTGCAGGAGCTGGATGAGGTGAAAGTCTCACGTCCAGATCTGTCGACGAGGCTTAGGTTAATGCCTGCCTTAGTTTAACCGTTGTTACGACATTGAAGCAGTGACTGGTGAAGAAAATCAGTATATTGCTTATGTGGCATATCCTTTAGATCTTTTTGAAGAAGGATCAGTAACAAACTTATTTACTTCAATTGTAGGAAATGTTTTTGGATTTAAAGCTCTTCGAGCATTACGTTTAGAAGATTTACGTATTCCACCAGCATATGCTAAAACGTTCCAAGGACCACCACACGGTATCCAAGTAGAGCGTGATAAATTAAATAAATATGGACGTTCTTTATTAGGTTGTACTATTAAACCAAAATTAGGTTTATCTGCTAAAAATTATGGTCGTGCTGTTTACGAATGTTTACGAGGTGGCCTTGATTTTACTAAAGATGATGAGAATGTAAATTCTCAACCTTTTATGCGTTGGCGTGATCGCTTTTTATTTGTAGCTGAAGCTATTTATAAAGCTCAAGCAGAAACAGGTGAAATTAAAGGACATTATTTAAATGCTACTGCGGGCACTTGTGACGAAATGATCAAAAGAGCTCAATGTGCTAAAGAATTTGGTGTTCCTATTATTATGCATGATTATCTTACAGGTGGTTTCACTGCTAATACTTCTTTAGCTTATTTTTGTCGAGATCATGGTTTATTACTTCATATTCACCGTGCAATGCATGCTGTTATTGATCGACAAAAAATTCATGGAATGCATTTTAGAGTTTTAGCTAAAGCTTTAAGACTTTCTGGTGGTGATCACCTTCATTCTGGAACTGTTGTAGGTAAACTTGAAGGAGAACGTGAAGTGACTTTAGGTTTCGTTGATCTTATGCGAGATAACTTCGTTGAAAAAGATCGTTCACGTGGAGTTTATTTCACTCAAGATTGGGCTTCATTACCTGGTGTTATACCTGTTGCTTCTGGTGGTATTCATGTTTGGCATATGCCTGCATTAGTTGAAATCTTTGGAGATGATGCTTGTTTACAATTTGGTGGTGGAACTTTAGGACATCCTTGGGGGAATGCACCAGGTGCTGCCGCAAATCGTATTGCTTGTGAAGCTTGTATTCAAGCTCGTAATGAAGGACGTTCACTTGCTGCAGAGGGGAATCAAATTATTCGTGATGCTGCTCGATGGAGTCCTGAACTTGCTGCTGCTTGTGAAGTTTGGAAAGAAATTAAATTTGAATTTGAAACAATTGATACTCTTTAAAATAATTTTAAAGATTCTTTAGTAGGATAGCCTACTGGTACTTAGACTTAAGACCCCGCCCCTTAAATCCTAGGGGTCTGGGTATAGAGCTAGGACTTCATTTTTATCTCTTTTTATATGCCAACTATTAATCAATTAGTAAAAAAACCTCGGAAAAAAATTTTTAAAAAAACCAAATCTCCTGGCTTGAAAGCTTGTCCTCAAAGACGAGGCGTTTGTATCCGTGTTTTTACCACAACACCAAAAAAACCGAATTCTGCCATCCGTAAAGTTGCTCGTGTTCGTTTAACTTCTGGCTTTGAAGTGACTGCTTCTATACCAGGTATTGGTCACAATTTACAAGAACACGCTGTTGTTTTAATTCGTGGTGGTCGCGTCAAAGATTTACCTGGTGTTAGATATAGGGTTATTCGAGGAACCTTAGATACTGCTGGTGTTCGTGATCGATTTCAATCTCGATCAAAATATGGCGTAAAAAAACCCAAAGTATAATACTTATGGCTCGAATCAAGATTCAAAAAAACCTTAAGTCTACGGAATTTATTGAAATTCTTAATAAAATATTAATGAAAAATGGGAAAAATAAATTAGCTTATCGAATTATTCAAAAAAGTTTAAATATTATTTCTGATCAAACTAATGAAGATGCTTTAGAAGTTTTAGAAAAGGCTATTCGAAATACAACCCCTTCTGTTGAAATACAGACTCGGCGAATTGGTGGAGCTGTTTATCCGATCCCTGTAGAGTTAAATATTCATCGCGGTATTTCTCGAGGAGTTAGGTGGATTGTTGATTCAGCAAAAAAAAGATCTGGATCCGGGAAAACGTTAGATATTCAGTTAAGTCAGGAAATTATCGATGCTTCAAAAAAAGTTGGAAATGCCTTTCGCAAAAAAGAAGAGGTTCATAAAATAGCAGAAAAAAATCCTCGAGCACAAAAACGAAAAAAAAAAAAAAAGAAAGACTCTCGAAAAAGCCTCATCTTCTTTAAAACTACAGGATCAGGACAAAGTACTTCACAAAGTACTTCTCAAAATCAAAAGAGAACAAACCCCAGTCATTAGAAAGATAAATTATTATTTCAAAAAATGAAACTAAACCATAACAGTTCATTTCATTGTTCCAAACTGACTGAGCGGAGCTGATAGGTATAGAGTATCATCTACAAGATGAAAGTTATACTTCTAAATGCTCCTTTTTAGATAATGAACCAATTCAAAAACATTCTACCTACAAAGGTCAAAGAATTCAAAGAGGTCTTTTTAAAACCTCTAAAGGAGATTTCATCAACGCTGATGTAAATGGTGCTGGAAATATCCTTCAAAAATTTTTGACGGAAGCGTTCCTACGGGTGTGTAAACCATCCATCTAGCCCCCCTACGGGGGGCGCAAAAGCTTCTTCTTTTAAGAAGGGGCAGTTTACAGAATTACAATAATAGTTATAAAAAATGATGGTTATGAGGCCCTGTCAACAAATATAATTTACTTTTATAGATTTGTTTTGTGGTATTGGTTCCTTTCCTTATAGTTTGAAACAATTAGGAGGGGAATGTGTTTTAGCATGTGATATTGATCCAGATGCGAATTCGACTTATATTTTAAATTATGGTGTTTTACCCTACGAAAATATTTTTGATCTTCCAATGGAAAAAATTCCTTATAGTGATTTATTATGTGCTGGTTTTCCTTGTCAAGCTTTTTCCAATATTGGATTAAAAAAAGCTTGGAAAGATGCTCGATCACAAGTCTTTTTTCCAGTATTGGATATATTAAAAAATAAACAAATTCCATGTATTATATAAGAGTCAGCCGCCCGGGTGCGTCAACCACCCACCCTTCCAACTGAGGAAGAGCACGCCCCAGAGTGTACTCGTCTTTATGGAAGTAAAAAACGAATAAAAAATTGAATTTATGTCAACCGTAGAACAAAATACACGATATATCGTGGATACTATTTTAAAAAACGAAGGTTGGATTCTAGACATCAATGATCAAAATAAAAATGTTTTTTTTGAGACTGATATTTTCAAAATTGGACAATGCCAAACATTAAAAAATTCGAAATTAAGACCTGATTATGTTTTAATTGATAAAAATAGAAATCCAATTGCTGTGATTGAAACAAAGGGTGGTGGAAAAGATTTAAATAAGGCACTAGAACAAGCAGAACAATACGCTATTTTATTAGCAGTGCCCTTTATCTTTGCTATGAATAATGAATATTGTCAAACAAAAGATTTAAGATTTAATAAACCCTTGATTATAGATAATCAAGAAGTTACTCAATTATTAAATTATAAACTATTAAGTCAGTTTATTATTAAGAATAGTAATGAAATATATACTGTAGAAAAGAAAATTATTACATCAAGAAAGGAATTAGTCCATGTTTTTTCTACTCTTAATGATGATTTAAGATCTGAGGGAATAAGAGTGGGAATAGATCGATTCTCTGAATTCGCTAATGTGTTATTCTTAAAATTATATTGTGAGGAAAAAACCTGAAATCAATGAATACTGGTATAATTTAAAAAAGACAAGTAATGCTTTTTTAATTGATACATTCAATAAATGTTTAGATAAATTCAATTCACAATATAAAACGGATATTTTTTATAACTCGAAAATTCAAAATCCAGAAACATTAAAATCTCTCATTAATAGTCTAGACAAACTCACTCTTTCTACAATTGACACTGATATAAAGGGTGATGCTTTTGAATATTTTTTACAGACAGCCACTTCTTCAAACAATGATTTAGGTGAATATTTTACTCCTCGGCATATAGTGAATAATATGGTTCAATTAGTCAATCTGAAATTTAAAGAAACTGTATATGACCCGTTTTGCGGTACAGGAGGATTTTTAACTCAAGCATTTCGATATATAAAAGAAAACAACATTCTTAGTAAAGAAGAGATGAATATTTTAAAAGAGCAGACTTTTTTTGGTGGAGAAATTACGAGTAATGCTAGATTATGCAAAATGAATATGATTTTACAAGGAGATGGTCATAGTGGTATAAATCAAATAAATAGCCTAGCAAATCCAGTTCATAATAAATACGATTGTATTATTACTAATATGCCATTCTCACAAAAAATAGTTAAGAAAATTTGGAATGAAAAAAAACATCAATTTGAAGAAATAGATTTCATATCCAGATTATATAATAACAACTTAGGAAAAAAAAGCGGAGATGGTGTTTGTATGTTACATTGTTTTAATGCTCTCAAAAAAGGCGGTCGAATGGCTATTGTTGTTCCAGAAGGGGTCTTGAGTCGAAGGGTTGAAAGAAATGTAAGACAACATTTAATAAAAAACTCTACATTAAAATGTGTTATAGCATTACCAAAGGGAGTCTTTTTACCCTATACCTCAATTCGAACATCTATTTTATATTTTGATGATTGTCATAATGGAAGAACGAAAGATGTCTTATTTTACGATGTTCAAAATGATGGTTTTAGTTTAGACTGTAATAGAGAGAAAATAAAAGAAAACGATTTGCGTAAAATTAGTTATAACTTTATTAATGGTCATAATTTTGATGACTATAAAGAATATGGATTTAAGAAAGTGAATATTCAAGATATAAAAAAGAATGATTATAAATTAATATATAGTATATATAATAATGATTCAACTGTTGAAAAATCAAAATGGGATATGGTGTTTTTAAAAGATGTTTGTGATTATGAACAGCCTAAGCAATATATTGTACAAAGCACTCGATATCGTGATTTCTATAAGACCCCAGTACTTACTGCTGGCAAATCCTTTATTTTAGGATACACAGATGAAAAAGAAAATATTTATGATCAATATCCTGTCATATTATTTGATGATTTTACAACCAGTATACAATATGTTGATTTTCCTTTTAAAGTCAAATCCTCTGCTCTGAAGATTTTAAAAAATAAAAACAATATCGATATACACTATCTTTATTATGTTCTAAAGGGTATTCAATTTGATCATTCCACTCATAAAAGATATTGGATTTCTGAGTATTCAAAAATGAAAATTCCATTACCACCTTTAGATATTCAAAAAAAAATAGTCAATAAAATAATAAAAAAACAAAACACTATCAAAAAATATCAAGATGAAATTATTAAATACGAACATGAAATTAATGAAGAAATTTGTAAGATATGGGAGGCACCCGCTTGACGGCAGCGGTGGATTTTTGCTCGAATCCTTAAAATTTGTTTGGAATAAGATGTCCAAGAAATACTTTGAATTAGGTTGGTCTGATATACAAATTGAAAAGAAAAAATTTGAAATAGCAACTTCTAATTTCAAAGGGATTGATAAAGATTTCTTTTTAGTTAAAGTTGCAAAAGCTTATATGAATTTCACGGGTGCTGTAAAAACGGGTATATTTTGTGAAGATAGTTTAGAAAATCCTCAAAATTGGGGATTACAAACCTGTTCGCAAATTCAACTAGGTGAATTTGATCTTTTAATGACAAATCCTCCTTTTGGTAGCAAAATACCTGTTACAGGCAACTCAAAACTAAAAGAATTCGAGTTAGGCTATAAGTGGAAACAAAACCCAGAGGACAGCAAGTTTTATAAAACACAAACAATTGCCCCAAAAACACCTCCACAAGAACTTTTTATAGAAAGATGTTTGCAAAATGGCTATCATATTACCAGAAACTTACTTACATGCTCCATCTAAAAAATATGTTTTACAATATCTTACCGAAAATAATAATATACAAGGAATCATCGATCTACCTCAGAATACATTTCGTCCCTTTTGTGGTGTTAAAACTTGTTTGGTTATTGTACAAAAAAATATTCTGATGGGAGTTGTAGAACAAGCTGGGCAGGATCATAAAGGAAATTTGATTTATAGATTTGATAAAAAAAATGCAACTTTCACTAAGGATATTTGGGATGACACTTTATTAATAAGAAAAAGATATTTTATTTGTGAGACGTGAAAGTTACCGAATTGGTTCAGTCGCTATCCTCTCACCTTTTGACAAAGAAGTTTTATTAACGAGTGAAATAACAGTGTTGAGAGTTAATAATAATATTGGACTTACTGCTTTTTATTTACTGTTTGTCCTATCACATGAAATCACTCAAATGCAAATAAATAACAAAGTATTTGTAGATACAACTTTAACGAATATAGGTGATCGTTGGAAAGAATTAGAAATACCTATTTTTTATGAAATAGATAAAATGAATCATATATCTGATTATGTAGCTGATATTATACAAAATAAATGGAAATCTGTTGAAAGTTTTCAACAGATACAAAAAGATTTTGGTCCATTAAATTTTTGAGAATCTGCTGTGATCTTTTGGACCTTTAATAAAATTTTTAAAACTACGAGAAAGAATTTTCCTCAAGGCTTTCCTGAGTGGGTCAAGAAAGGTCACACTACCCAAAAAATCAGGAAACCTTACTTAATGGACAGCAAGGATGAAATACCAATTGTCGCCGATGCCAATGGAGATTTCATCAATGCTGATGTAAATGGTGCTGCAAATGAAACAGTTCAAAAAACTTTGCTCCGCTTATAACAGTAAGGTGCCCAGCGAAGCTGGGCTTTACGGGTGCGTAAACCATCCACCAAGGTGCATGCTCCCAAAGCTTCTTCTTAGGGGCAGTTTACAAATTTAGAAAAATAATAAAGGATATGTGTAAGCCAATAATCAAATGGGTAGGTGGTAAAAGACAACTTCTTAATGAATTAATAAAAAGAATGCCAAAAAAATATAATAGATATTTTGAGCCTTTTATTGGTGGCGGTGCTTCATTTTTTGAATTAAAACCTAAAAATGCATTTATTAGTGATTACAATAAAGAATTAATAAATTTTTACACAGTAGTTAGAGATTGCTCTAGTGAACTTATTGATGATGTATGTAAACATAAAAATGAATCAGATTCTTATTATGAAGTAAGAGCTTTAGATAGAAACGTAAAGAAGTTTCAAAAACTTACAAATAATGAGTAAGATATTATTTGCAAAACTTCAAGATGAGAAGAACACACGAAACAACCAGGAATATAAATTTCAAATAGGTCTATATGAGAATGAGGTTATAGTGTCTCAGCGAATATTGGAACTCTACTACGATGCACAAAAAATTGATCAAACAGTGTTTGACGATAATATTAATGTGACATATTCAAAAATATTTCAAGTTGTTGGATTTTTGCAAAATATTTCTTTAAGTGAAACCGATCTTGATGCGAAAGGACAAGCATTTGAAAAGTTCTTAGGTGTAATTTTCAGAGGAGATTTGGGGCAGTTTTTTACAAGGAGACAAATTGTTGAGTTTGCGGTGAATTTTTTAGAGCCAACAGAAAAAGACTATATATTAGATCCTAGTTGCGGCAGTGGTGGATTTTTATTATATAGTCTAAAAAAAGTTATCAAACAAATACAACAAGATTTTTCTGGAAATGATCATTTTATTACAAATAAAATATATGATTTTACTCGGGGAAATCTATATGGTATAGAAATAAATAATAAGATTTCAAGGCTTGCTAAAATGGACATGATTATAAATGGTGATGGACACACTAATATTGAAAACAATACAGGACTAAATAATAAATACCAAAATACAAATATACATTATGGTCAATTTTCTTTAATATTAAGCAATCCACCTTTTGGTGTAAAAATAAAAAAAGGTAGTCAAGATGACTTAGGAACTAATGATTTGGATAATTTTGAATTGAGTCGGGGAACAAGTGTAAATTCTGATATTTTATTTTTGGAACAATATTGTAAATTTCTAACAAATGATATACGAGAAAACCCAAGATTAGGAGTTGTTGTTCAAACAGGAATAATTAACAATCCGAGTAATAAAAAATTTATCAAATGGTTAAAATGCAATTTTAAAATATTAGGAGTAATTAATTTACCCATATTTACTTTTAGAAAAGCTGGCTCGAACATGAAAACCGTTTTGTTATTCTTATCTAAGTATTCAAAAACTTATAAATTTATAAAAGATATTCCTAATTATAAAATATTTTTCTCTATAGCAGAACATATTGGCTATGATAGTGCTCTTAGAGACGATTTTAATGAATTCCCTGGAATACTCGAACATTATAAAAACAAAACAAATTCGAATAATTGTTTTTGGTATGATTTTAATCAATTAGAATACAGAATAGACCCTCTTTACTATTTAAATAAAAAGTTTATATTAAAACAAATAATTAAACTTCAAAAACAGAATATCAAAATGGTCAAACTCTCTGAGATTTTAGTCGATGGTGAAGTATCAGGAAAATCACCCCACGGGGGGATTACAAGAAGTTCTGGACGAATTCCGAGTATTACAATTAGTAATATAACCAAAGAAGGAAATATTTGTTTTGATACCGATGTAAATTTTGTATCAGAAGGCTTTTATGAGAATTTTCAAGCAACTAAAGGTAAATTACAAATCGGCGATATTTTAATTGTTAAAGATGGGGCTACCATTGGTAAAACAGCTAGAATTACCGAAACTTATTTAGAATCTGTATTTAGTGAACATATATTTAGATTAAGAGTTTTCACTCATATATCGCCATTATACATACATGCGTTTTTACAAAGCGAACTTGGTCAATTACAAATAAAAAACCTTATAACGGGCGGTGCTCAAGGGGGGATCACAAAAGGGTTTTCTAAAAATATTTATATACCTTTAATTAATACTCATAATCAAGAAAAGGTTGCCCAATATTGGCAAGAAAATATTCTAGCCATGGAGAAGTTCAAACAGCAATATAATCAAAAAGTCGAAAAATTAAAAAATAGTATTATAGAAAAAATTATTACTGTAGAAGAAGAATAGTACTTCCACATATTTAATAACCTTACACTCCAAAAGAACTCTGTCTTATAAAACAAACTCAATTATTACGGGAAAGCGTGAAACATAGCATGAGATAAAATTTGCTTTAAATGATCCGAACTTTTTAAGGAATGGTCAACTCTCTACATTTTTGGAACAAGGTCTGGATACGAATATAATTAACTCGTTCAAAAAATATCAATCATTTCTAAAGGTCATGCCGGTAAGAAAATACCGGAGTCCCATTTAAATGAAATTATTACCTGAAAATTTTAATTATAATTGCTTGCTATTAAACTTTGTTAATAATTCAATTTATATTGTTATGTATACTACAGAACAAATACAATCTTTTTATAAAATCTCCCGAGGAGAAGGTTTAAATATATTTCCGGAAGATTGGGTAGAACCTAAGTGTTTATATTTTGCTTGGTTTCAATTAAACGAACCTTCCTTATTTTTTCATTTAAAAAAATTTTTAGAAGACAGGGGTGATGTCATACCACCCCTAGATGAAAATTATATATCATTACCTTTCCAAGAATTATTTTTTGAACAGCTCAAAACAATAGACTCTCTTTATGTTAGAGGTCTAGATATTATATATGGTACAGATACTGTGTCTTATGAGCCAGAACACCGTATTTATTACAGCATACAGGATTTTTCAAAATATAAGTGGAATGTTCATCAAATAATTCTTTTTTTTTCTTTTTTAGAGGAGCTTGATGCAGGGTTATTATTAGATAAAAGTTCTATCATCAATTTTTATAGAGATAGCCGGGGTGTAATACTACGACTACGGGACGTTGGGTATATTATTTGTAAATATGACATGTTTATTAACACATATATAAAAAACTATAGGTTTCTAACAGAGGAAGAAAAACTCAACAAATCAACAAGTTTTCATAGACTTTGTGAAGAAATGGGCCCATATCTTGGCAATGCTGAACTCTAACAAATATTTCATCGTTTTTTCAATGAAATTTATGTTTGCCCATTGTATTTTGTCTAATTATGAATAGAAAACATTTTATAAAATTCTTGCAGTTTGGGGATATTGTCGCCCTTTGCCTTGTCATGACCTATTTTCTGTTTAAAAGTTCTGCTTCGTTCATAAAAATAGAACCCAGTTCTAAACGAAGTTGTTACTATATAATTGGCGACAGTATCTACGACCTTCCACTGGAAAAGGTCACACAACCGGTAAAATCAACTAAAAGCATTTTAATTGCTTGCTATGTCATATTAAAATATGTACATAGTTCATAAAAATGTGAGTAGTCTTTATTTTGTATAAGGTTTGGGTGAGCCACTGGACTTTAATTTGGACGTTAATAATGCCCGCGTGGAAAATTGCAAAAACGTGCATGTAAGTAATGGTTCATTTCTATGTGAATTAGATCCTATATTTTGGGACATTGTCGTTACGCCATACATTTTCTTCTATTTTGGGGAGAACTTTTTAAGGCTTTCTGCGTTAGACCCTATTGAAAAAGAGCAAAACTTGGATGTGACCTATTTTTTGACCTTATTATTCTCCCTAATGAAAATGAATCTGAAGGCAATGGACGTTTTTGACAGAAATAAAATATATGTTTATTCTATCTGGTGGAGGTTTTTAATTATATGAAAGTGGAAGTTCAACTTCAGGAAATGTTTGATGCTGGTGTTCATTTAGGACATCGACGACGTCAAGGAAATCCAAAAATGCTCCCTTATATTTATAGAGAAAAAGATGATTTTCAAATAATAGATTTACTTCAAACCTATTGGTATTTAAAAATTGCTTGTCAATTCCTTTGTGATAGATGTAGTCGTGGAAAACGTGTTCTATTTGTAGGAACTAATAGACATATTGGAAAATTGATTGAACAAACGGCAAATAATTGTAACTGTTGGTATATTAATAAACGTTGGCTTGGGGGTTTTCTGACCAATTGGACGACTATGAAAAAATCAATTTTCAAAATGGAACAAAACCAATTTACAGAAAGAGAATCCACTAGGATAAAACGCCAAAAAGCAAGATTGGAAAAATATTTAGGAGGTGTCAAGACAATGAAAAAACCTCCTGGTATAGTAATAATTGTGGGTCAACAAAAAGAAATAAATGCTGTTCGAGAATGTCAAAAATTAAAAATACCAAATATTACAATTTTAGATACTAATTGTGATCCTAGTTTAACAGATCTTTTTATTCCAGGAAATGATGATTCTTTATCCTCTGTGAATTTCATTTTAAAGAAATTGGAAGAAGCTATTATAGAAGGTCAAACAAATTATCAAAAAAAAAGAAAAAATAAATTCCGTAAAAAAATTTATAAAAGATATAATAAATTAAGAAAATGATTATTTCATTAGCAGAAGTTTCAGTAGGTCAACATCTTTATTGGAAAATAGGTAATTATGATGTTCATGGTCAAGTTCTCATTACTTCTTGGGTTGTTTTAGGGATTATTATCATTTTAAGTTTATTAGGAAACCAAAATTTAAGTATTGAGCCAAAAGGATTACAAAATTTTACAGAATATATTACTGAGTTCATAAGAGATCTTGCAAAGACTCAAATAGGTGAAGTAGAGGGAGCTTCTTGGGTTCCTTTTTTAGGTACAATTTTTTTATTTATTTTTGTTTCTAATTGGTCGGGGGCATTGTTCCCTTGGAAATTCATTGAACTTCCTAGTGGAGAGCTTGCTGCGCCTACAAATGATATAAATACAACAGTGGCTTTAGCCTTATTAACTTCATTTGCATATTTTTTTGCAGGATTTCAAAAATTAGGCTTCAATTATTTTCGACGTTATATTTCTCCTGTAGCTTTTTTATTGCCAATTAATGTTTTAGAAGATTTTACAAAACCTTTATCCTTAAGTTTCCGACTTTTTGGAAATATTTTGGCGGATGAACTCGTTGTTGGTGTTTTAATTGCTTTAGTACCTCTTATTGTGCCAATACCATTAATGCTTTTAGGATTATTCACAAGTGCTATTCAAGCATTAGTATTTTCAACTTTAGCTGGTGCTTATATTGGTGAATCCTTAGAAGAACATCACTAAAAAGAATTACTTTGAATTTTGGGACTTCCCCCTGGGAAAAAAACGGTTTGCCCCGTAGGGGGGCGCCTACGGTGGGGTATATATTGAAGGTATGCTTCACACGCCCTTGTTTAGATTAAAATAAAAAAAAATATTTATTCAATTATCCAAATATGAATCCAATTATTGCTGGAGCATCTGTTGTTGCTGCTGGACTTGCTGTAGGTTTAGCTGCTATTGGTCCGGGTATGGGACAAGGAACAGCAGCAGGTTATGCTGTTGAAGGTATCGCTCGTCAACCCGAAGCAGAAGGTAAAATTCGTGGTGCATTATTATTAAGTTTCGCGTTTATGGAATCTTTAACAATTTATGGACTTGTTGTGGCTTTAGCACTTTTATTTGCAAATCCGTTTGCATCTTAAAAAAATCTGATATGTTTGCCTTCAATCAAAGCTGGGGTATTCAAACCAATATTTTTGAAACAAATATTCTGAATTTAGCTAAGAATTTTCAATTGTTTTTTGATAGATATTTTTGAAAGGATTTTCCTCTAGATTTCTGGATGTGCATTGTAAACATTAGGTTTAAAATAACAATATAATTTTATCAAACTACTACACCTGTGACTGAGGGCGCCAGCTTTACCAAAGGGAAAATGTGCTTGCTTTAAATGAACCAAAAAAGTACTGGTAAATAGTACACATAAGGGTAAAGATGTATCTCCGTCCTGAGGATAGTATTTCGGTTGGTCTGGCCTGTCTCACATTTGCAAAAAAGGACTTCGCTTTTATTGCAAGAAGTAATTATGAAAGGCGTGGTGTGGCAGGCCCCCGAAAGAAAGTGTACATTCATTTTAAACCGAGGATTTACTATTATGTGAGGAAAAGTAATTGTAATGAATTAAAGACACTGTAGATTCCAAAACTTCTCCTATCTTTTCTTCCAGCCTTTTCTTCCAGCTTCGGTTAGGGGTAGGGGGCTAGGGTAAAAGATTCGATAAAATAAATTGAATTTTTAATTATTAAACTAGGAATTATGTAAATCAAAACATTTATCAATAACTTTTCCACAAAAAGGAGACCCCGGGGTCTCCAGAATTCAATTTAGGAATTAGCCGTATGTATGAGGGAATGACTCTCACGTACGCGTCGATGGTCTTGACTTTCATGAAAATCTTATCTCCTCTCCAGAAAGTTTTTAGAAGTGGAGAACTTCAATTCAAATAGAGATAAAATAAAGCTTAGAAATTTTAAAATTGTTTTTATTGGAAATTTTATAAATGCTAAATAATAAAATAAAGAGTTCGTTAATGGAGACGCTTTCCATGGATCAAAGTGAATATCTTTGATCTCTTTATTCGCAAAAAAATCATTAAAATCATTTCAAATTTCTTTAGTTTATTTCTTGATTAAAAAGCAATAATTTTTAAAATGAAAATATATAAAGAAACAAAAAAATCTGAAAGGAGTTTTTTTTATATTCGTGTTTGAAATTTGTTAGAAAGTGTTGTATCTAGCTTTTGAGCTAGACCCATCTAACGAGGATAGAAACACCTGAGCTGTGAGTATTGAAAAATACATAAACAGTTCTTTCCCTTAAAAGGCATAAGTTGTTTTAGCTATTGTTATTTTTTTTGTTGGAGATGCTGTTCAATCTTTATTAACTAAACGTCAAGAATCAATATTGTCAAATCTTCAACAAGCAAAAGATCGAGGGAGTGAAGCTGAAAAAATTTTTTTAAAAGCGCAAAAAAAATATGATAATGCATCATCTCAAGTAAATGATGTCATTTATGAAGCCCAAAAATCTATAGATGAAGAAAAGAAACAATCTCAACTTCAAATAGAAATAGACTTGGATAGATTGAAACAATTTCAAAAATCAACAATTTATTATCAACAACAAAAAATACAAAAACAAATATCTCGAAAAATTTTAATAAGTGTCAATCAAAAAGTTCAACAAAAATTTCAAAAAAGATTAAATAAAAAATTTCACAAATCTATTAATACATCTTCAATAGAATTATTACAAAAACTAGTGTCTTAGTCTTAGTGAAAGTTGAACAATACAATTGAAGATATACTACGGGGAGAATTTACTACCATAGGAAAGACTCGGCCCAGGCTACCGCGAGTGTTTAGCCGAGTCTGGGGCTGTTACATATATAATTTATAATTTTAAAATACCTTGAGGAGGTTTTTATGGTCAAAATCCAACCAGATGAAATAAGTAGCATTATTCGTGAACAAATATCTAATTATAATAAACAAGTTCAAATAGATAATGTTGGTACAGTTTTTCAAGTGGGTGATGGTATTGCTCGAATATATGGTTTAGATAAAGTAATGGCGGGGGAGTTACTTGAATTTGCTGATGGAACTGTAGGAATTGCTTTAAATTTAGAATCAAAAAATGTTGGAGCTGTTCTAATGGGTCAAGGGAAAATGCTTCAAGAGGGCAGTATTGTCCGTGCTACTGGTCGAATAGCCCAAATTCCTGTTGGGGACCAGTTTTTAGGACGGATTGTTGATCCTTTAGCACGTCCTATTGATGGAGGGCCATCTGGCCCTCTCTTAAAGCAAGAGGGGGAGAGTCAACAAACTCGTCTTCTTGAATCACCTGCCCCTGGTATTATTGCCCGTCAATCTGTTTTTGAACCATTACAAACAGGACTTGTAGCTATCGATTCTATGATTCCTATTGGTCGTGGTCAACGAGAATTAATTATTGGTGATAGACAAACAGGAAAAACAGCAATTGCTGTTGACACTATTTTGAATCAAAAAGGTAAATCGGTTTATTGCATTTATGTAGCAATTGGGCAAAAAGCTTCCTCTATTGCTCAAGTTCTTTCAACTTTAAAGAAACAAGGAGCTATGGAATATACTATTATTGTGGCTGCTCCAGCGGATTCACCTGCGACTTTACAATATTTAGCACCTTATACTGGTGCCACTTTGGCAGAATATTTTATGTATAAAGGAAGTCATACTCTTGTTATTTATGATGATTTATCTAAACAAGCTCAAGCTTATCGAGAAATGTCTTTACTTTTAAGAAGACCGCCAGGTCGTGAAGCCTTTCCTGGAGATGTTTTTTATCTTCATTCAAGACTTTTGGAACGGGCAGCAAAACTTAATAAGCAAATGGGAGGAGGAAGTATGACAGCTCTTCCTATTGTTGAAACACAAGAAGGAGATGTATCTGCTTATATTCCAACAAATGTTATTTCCATTACTGATGGACAAATTTTTTTATCAGCAGATATTTTTAATAGTGGAATTCGTCCAGCTATTAATGTTGGTATTTCTGTTTCTCGTGTAGGTTCTGCAGCTCAACCTAAAGCTATGAAAAAAGTGGCTGGTCAATTAAAATTAGAATTAGCTCAGTTTGCTGAACTTGAAGCTTTTTCACAGTTTTCTTCAGATTTAGATCAAACAACACAAAATCAATTAGCTCGAGGACAACGTTTACGTGAGTTATTAAAACAATCTCAAGCATCTCCTCTGTCCCTTGGGGATCAAGTAGCTACTATTGTTGCTGGAACCCAGGGATATATTGATTCAATTGACGTTGATCAAGTTGGTGCTTATTTAGTAGGTTTAAGAAAATTTTTAGTTAATACTGAATATTCAAAAACTATTGAAGAAACTCAAATTTATGATGAAACTATTGAAAAATCTTTAAAAGAATGTTTAGAGAATTTTACTTTACAATTTTTAGCATCTTTCAACGGTACTGTAACTTGGTGAAAAGATGAAAGCTCCCCACCCAACAAGTTGGGTTGGGAGCTTTCACCATGTTCTGTTAGTCTACTTAATCAAAGATTAAAGAAACTTGTAAGAATTTTGCTAATTTGGAAGCTTGTTTTTCAACTTGTTCAAAGGTTCATGGTTCTCCTATATTCGTTAAAGGTATTTCTTTTTGACCTTTAACTTGTAAAAAGATTCGTGATTGATTTCCAAAGGCATTAGCCTGTTGAAATTGAACACGAATTCCTAGAATATCATCCCAAGAATAATAAAAATTCACACGTCTATCTTCTCCAGGAAAACCCCATCGAAAAATTCGAACATAACCCTCACATTTATTAAATTCATTGAAACCACTTCCTAAACTCCAGAAAAGTGTTAAACTTAAATAAAAACTTAAAAAAAAACCCAATAATCCATAAAAAATCATGACTAAACCCTGAGGAAAAAATTGGATATTTTCTGCAATTGGGAGGACCCCTTTATTATTGATATAATTTAAATAAGAACAAAATCCAATAAATAAAAATCCTATTGAACCAGAAAAAATAATAATGGTCCAGAAAAAATTACCTAAAGAACGAGCACCAGAAATAGGATAACGTCTAATTTTATTTTTTTCAATCATGAGCAAATAACTCAGTGGAAAGAGTTTATGTTTCCGAAACATAAAGTCGTGGGTTCAAATCCCACTTTGCTCTTCAGTTCAAATTTTCTGAAAAGTTTCACGAACTTTTTCTCCAGAATCGATTGTTTCTAGGGGATCTTTACGTAATCGATGGCGTAAACAAAGGGGACCTACACGAATAATATCCTCCAACGTTACTTGAGTCCGTGATTCAAAGGCAGCTAAGGCTTTTGCAGCTCTATTTGTGACAATATCACCACGTAATCCATCTATATTTAATGTTCCGCAAACTTGAGAAATTTGTATTCGTAATTTTGGATCTATTTGAACCCTGTGCAAATTTTCACGGGCTGCAAGTAATAAATCAGCTAATTCTTTTTGTTGATCTTGATATTTTTGGCAAAATAACAAAGGAGCTTGATCAAAATCAGCCCTTTGTTCTACTATTTTTACACGAAGTTGAGCATCTTGAACTGTTCCTATTTGAGCATGAAGACCAAAACGATCTAATAATTGAGGTCGAAGTTCTCCTTCCTCTGGATTCCCCGAACCAATTAAAATAAAACGAGATGGATGACTTAAAGAAATTCCTTCTCTTTCCACTGTATTCCATCCAGAAGCTGCTGCATCTAATAAGACATCAACCAGATGATCATCAAGTAAATTGACTTCATCAACATATAAAATGCCTCGATTTGCTTGAGCAAGAAGGCCAGGCTCGAAAGCTTTTATTCCTTCTGTCAGGGCTTTTTCAAAATCAATTGTTCCGCAAACTCGATCTTCTGTTGCTCCTAAAGGAAGATCGACCATGGTCATTTTCTTTTTTTTTATAATTAATTGTTCATTTTTTTGCACTTTTTCGCGAACAAAATCACTCATACATTCTGGATCATTTGGATCTGAATTAAATGGATCGTCGGCAACAACCGCTATTTCCGGAAGCAAATCCACTAATGCTCGCACTGCTGTTGACTTCCCTGTTCCCCGATCGCCCATGATCATAACACCACCAATTTTTGGATCAATTATATTGAGGATCAATGAAAATTTCATTTCTTCCTGACCCACAATTGCAGTAAAAGGAAAAATAGGCCTAGGCCGTGACCGTCCCGATGTGCCAAGTTCAAGTTGTTGATGCTGCTGACTTTGACACTCACAAGAAAAGTAAAGACCAATACGAGGAATCTTATTTCCCCCGTAATTTCCTAGATGATTGTTCCTCAAATTTTTTATACTTTTTTTTTTATATAAATACCGCATATTTAATCAAGATTACTAAATTGGCTTCAATCATAATATTACCATCATAAAAAAAAGAATCAAATCCCTACTCAAAATGCAGCTCTCTGAATTTTGGCTAAGCCTTCAATGTAATGTCACAAGCTTCTAAGCGCCATAGCTGCTATAGCTTTAAGAAAGAAATGATTTGGAGAATTAAAGACCCTTATGCACTTCTCCTGAATTTATATAATATAGTAGCCAGCTCCACCGATAGGATTCCCAACGGAGTTTGGATAATCAAAATTCAAAAATATATTATGGTTACAAAATTTCCAAAATTTAGCCAAGGTTTAAGTCAAGATCCTACAACGCGACGTCTGTGGTTTGGTATTGCAACTGCCCATGACTTTGAAAGTCATGATGGTATGACTGAAGAAACACTTTATCAAAAAATTTTTGCTTCACATTTTGGTCAATTAGGAATTATTTTTTTATGGACTTCTGGAAATCTTTTTCATGTAGCTTGGCAGGGGAATTTTGAACAATGGGGAGCAGATCCTCTTCATGTTCGTCCTATTGCTCACGGGATTTGGGATCCTCATTTTGGGCAACCTGCAGTGGAAGCTTTCACTCGTGGAGGTGCTACAGGACCAGTGAATATTGCCACATCAGGGGTTTATCAATGGTGGTATACTATTGGTTGTCGATCAAATCAAGATCTTTATCAAGGAGCGATTTTTCTCTTAGTATTAGCAGGATTATTTCTATTTGGAGGATGGCTTCATCTTCAACCAAAATTTACACCTGCACTTTCTTGGTTTAAAAATGCTGAATCAAGATTAAATCATCATTTAGCAGGACTTTTTGGTGTAAGTTCACTTGCGTGGACTGGTCATTTAGTTCATGTAGCTATTCCGGGGTCTCGGGGACAAATTGTGAGATGGTCCAATTTTTTAACAACCTTACCCCATCCAGCAGGACTTAAACCTTTTTTTACTGGTGATTGGAATGTTTATGCTCAAAATCCAGATACACCTAATCATATTTTTAATTCATCACAGGGAGCCGGTGATGCTATTTTAACTTTTTTAGGAGGTTTTCATCCACAAACTCAAAGTTTATGGCTTACGGATATTGCTCATCATCATTTAGCTATTGCCGTTATTTTCATCATTGCAGGACATATGTATCGAACAAATTTTGGTATTGGACATAGTTTAAAAGAGATTTTAGAGGCTCATCGTCCACCTAGTGGTAATTTAGGTAAAGGTCATAGTGGTTTATTTGACACAGTCAATAATTCACTTCATTTTCAATTAGGTTTGGCTCTTGCGTCTGTTGGCACTATTTGTTCTTTAGTGGCTCAACATATGTATTCTTTACCTCCTTATGCCTTTTTAGCACAAGATTTTACAACCCAAGCTGCATTATATACTCATCATCAATATATTGCTGGTTTTATTATGTGTGGAGCTTTCGCTCATGGAGCTATTTTCTTTATAAGAGATTACGATGCTGAATTAAATAAAGGTAATGTACTTTCACGAATTCTTGATCATAAAGAAGCAATCATATCTCATTTAAGCTGGGCAAGTCTTTTTTTAGGTTTTCATACATTAGGCATCTATGTTCATAATGATGTTATGTTGGCTTTTGGAACACCTGAAAAACAAATTTTAATTGAACCATTATTTGCCCAATGGATTCAAGGTGCTCATGGTCAAAATATTTATGGTTTTAATGTTTTATTATCTAATGATCAAAACCCAGCTGCTCTTGCTGGTCAAACCCTTTGGTTGCCTGGCTGGCTTTCTGCTATTAATAATCCAACCAATTCATTATTTTTAATCATAGGACCTGGAGATTTTCTTGTTCATCATGCTATTGCTTTAGGACTTCATGTTACTACACTTATTCTAGTTAAAGGTGCTTTGGATGGAAGAGGTTCTAAATTAATGCCCGATAAAAAAGATTTTGGGTATAGTTTTCCTTGTGATGGACCGGGACGAGGTGGAACTTGTGATATTTCGGCTTGGGATGCTTTTTATTTATCTGTTTTTTGGATGTTAAATACTATTGGATGGGTGACTTTCTATTGGCATTGGAAACATCTTGGTATTTGGCAAGGAAATGTTCAGCAATTTAATGAATCTTCTACTTATTTAATGGGATGGCTTCGTGACTACTTGTGGCTTAATTCATCACAACTTATTAATGGTTATAATCCTTTTGGGATGAATAGTTTATCTGTATGGGCTTGGATGTTTCTTTTTGGACATTTAGTTTACGCTATTGGTTTTATGTTCTTAATTTCTTGGCGAGGTTATTGGCAAGAATTAATTGAAACTTTAGCTTGGGCTCATGAGCGAACACCTTTAGCTAGTCTAATTCATTGGAAAGATAAGCCTGTAGCTTTATCTATTGTTCAAGCACGTTTAGTTGGACTCGTTCATTTTACTGTTGGTTATATTCTTACTTATGCTGCTTTCCTCATAGCTTCTACATCAAGTAAGTTTGGATGATCAAAGAGTTCGGTTTTCTCACAAGTCAATAATTACTAATTGTTGATTCGTGGTGAATTGATGTTCACTTATAAATTTATTTATTTCTGAAATTCTCTTTAATATGAATCTTTTATTTCAATTAGCTGTTTTTGCTTTTATTGGGTTTTCTTTTTTACTACTTATTAGTGTTCCTGTGGTTTTTGCCTATCCAGGAGGGTGGACTGAAACAAAACTAAAAACTCCTCTTTTCTCTGGTTTGGGATTATGGTTTTTACTTGTTTTGATTATTGGAATTTTGAATTCTTTTGTGGTTTAAATAAGAGACTCTGGCTCAACAGAGAATCTAGTTTATTAAATTCAAGTTTTAGTCCAAAAGTTTTTAGAGAAATGATTTCGGGATTAGGAGGAGACCAAGGAAGGCACCGTCTTTAGCGCGAGCGCGCCGGGGCGCCTTCACTCTATGATATGAAAACAATATTACACTTATGGTCGAAACAGTTCTCCCCAAAGGTTGCTGAATCAGATTTGATTGCTTTTTCTGGCGGACAAGATTCGACAAATTTGATTATTTTGTGGACAAATCTCAATTATTCGAGAAGAAATTCATGTGTTTGGTGTAACCATTTATGGAAAAAAGAAGATTTTTATTTGTTTCGACATTCATTTCAAATCAGTTTTATCCTTTATAAACCTTTTCTTTCTACTATTTTTTTTTCAAAAGTTTTTGGAGAACAAAAAGCTCGAAAAAATCGTTATAATTCTTTTTTAAGAATTTGTAATTATTCTTATTTTGATTCCTTACTTACCGGACATACCCAAAATGATCAAATAGAAACTTTTTTTATTAATTTGTTTCGTGGTTCGGGAAAATTTGGTTTACACATTTTACCCAGTTCTCAAATTTTTTTGAATTCTCAATGTTCACAAAATTTTCCCTTTGGTTGAATTTTTTATGACTCGGCATTGTATTTTTAGAGTATATTTTCATTCTAAAAGAAAACACAATTCAATAAAACTTTATCGTCCATTACTGAACATATCCCGGTTTGAATTCACTAAATTTTGTGAATTTTGGAATTTACCCATTCGGCCAGATCGGACAAATATTCAATTTTATTATAAACGTAATCGTCTACGTTTGCAGTTTTTACCATATATTCAATATTTTTTTAATACCAATTTATTTAAAAAAATTGTTCAAATTCAAAAAATTATTACTACAGAAAATAAATATTTTGATAGACTCATAAAAAAATTATATCCTTGTGAATTTCATTGTTTTTTTTATTATCCAAAAATATTACAATATAGGATAGTTCACAATTTCTTAATTTTATTTAAAAGAAAAATATCGTTTAATGAAATTGATTTAATTCTTTGTAAGATTTTAAAATTCTAAATTATATGAATAAAGTACACATGATTTATAATATTTCTTTAAAACTCATTAAAATCTTTATTTTTGACTTTTCCGAGGGGTCCATTTTATATTATAAAAATTTGTAAATTGATAATGCATAAGGTCGGCCCTAAATTCCGAAAGAATTCATTTCTTTCAGTTTCCAAAGAGTTGGTTTGGTAAGGAAGCATCAGCTTCTCTTTTCTAAGGGAGACTTGGATTGGGTCTTTGGGTTGTTGAAAATATAAAATAAATAAATTTTGAAGATGAATTTTTCTTTTTAATTATGACTCTAGTTATACAAAACTCAGTAATCACCAAAGAAAGAACTTGGTTTGATGATGTAGATGATTGGGTTCGCCAAGATCGATTTGTTTTTGTGGGCTGGTCAGGACTTTTACTTTTTCCTACAGCATATTTAGCCCTAGGTGGATGGTTAACAGGAACAACTTTTGTTAGTTCTTGGTATTCCCATGGTTTAGCAACTTCTTATTTAGAAGGTTGTAACTTTTTAACAGCAGCTGTTTCAACCCCAGCTAATAGTTTAGGTCATTCATTATTATTATTATGGGGACCTGAAGCTCAAGGAGATTTCACTCGATGGTATCAATTAGGTGGATTATGGCCTTTTGTGGCTCTTCATGGAGCTTTTTCTTTAATCGGTTTTATGCTTCGCCAGTTTGAAATTGCAGGAAGTTTAAAAATTCGCCCTTATAATGCAATTGCTTTTTCAGCACCTATTGCTGTTTTTGTAAGCGTTTTTTTAATTTATCCTTTAGGTCAGTCTGGTTGGTTTTTTGCTCCAAGTTTTGGAGTTGCAGCTATTTTCCGATTTATTTTATTTTTTCAAGGGTTTCATAATTGGACTTTAAATCCATTTCATATGATGGGTGTTGCAGGAGTTCTTGGTGCCGCTTTATTGTGTGCTATTCACGGAGCAACTGTTGAAAACACATTATTTGAAGATGGTGATGGAGCAAATACTTTCCGTGCATTTAATCCAACACAATCAGAAGAGACTTACTCTATGGTGAGTTTGTAGCCACTTCTACACGTAAGTGTAGTTGAAAATCTTGCTTAAACGGGGGATCTCTAAGTTTAACAAAAATTTGAATAAGACAATCCCGTACTAAATTGATCGACTTTTTAATTATTAAAGAAAACTTATGACTTTAAATTATAAAGAAAACCTTTTTGATTTTAAAAAATCTGGAATTTATATAATATCATGTTTAAAAATGAACAAACATTATATTGGAGAATCAGAAAATGTTATAGCACGTTTATGTGCCCATAAAAATAAATTAAAACGTAATATTCATGAAAATAAAGAATTACAATCCGATTTTAATTCTTATGGAGAAAAATCTTTTTTATTTCAAAAACTTATTTTTGGATATGGTTTAGATAAAGCCAAAAGATTAAAATTAGAAACACATATTTTATTAACATTACAACCACAAAATAGATATAATGTTTATACAAATTGGAGAAAACGCAATGGGTATGTTAATCCATTTTTTAATAAAAGACATACAATTGAATCTCGTCAAACTCAATCTAGAGCAAACAAAAATAAGAGTTCGCCTTTTAAAGGTAAAGACCATACTAATGAAATAAAAAAAATGTTAAGTCAAATAAACACAAACAAAACAAATATAGAAAGACGTAAACCTGTTATAATTGATTCTATTTATTACGAGTCTATTAGCGAAGCTTCAGAAAAAACAGGATTAAGTCGACGTTTAATTCGAGAGCGATGTCATAATAAAACGCGTTTTAACAATTTTCAGTGGGGTTCATTTTAAAATCAAAAATCATAAATGTCTAACGACTATCCTTACGTAATACGGGGGAGTAAGAAACAAGGCTTAAAACAAATTCTTGTTTTAAAATAAAATGGTTTCTGAAATAGCAAGTATCTTAAAAAGATAAAGATATAGTCTGATCTTACAAGAAATTGTAAGCTGTGGGTTGTCTATAAGCTGAAGCTGCTTAGGAGAAGCTACGCTTATTAGCAATTCCCGGAAAAGAACTGCCTATTCTTTTTGAACATTATTGTACAGCGAATCGTTTTTGGTCTCAGATTTTTGGTGTTGCTTTTTCTAATAAAAGATGGCTTCACTTCTTTATGTTATTTGTGCCCGTTACTGGTTTGTGGATGAGTGCCATTGGGGTTCTTGGTCTAGCTTTAAATTTACGAGCTTATGATTTCGTTAGCCAAGAAATTCGTGCTGCTGAAGATCCAGAATTTGAAACTTTTTATACTAAAAATATTCTTTTAAACGAAGGTATTCGCGCATGGATGGCTGCTCAAGATCAGCCTCATGAAAAACTCATATTCCCAGAGGAAGTCTTACCACGTGGAAACGCTTTATAATTCAAATTCAAGTTTTGTTATTGGTGGGCGAGATCAAGAATCTACTGGTTTCGCTTGGTGGGCTGGTAATGCTCGTTTAATTAATTTATCTGGAAAATTATTGGGGGCTCATGTTGCCCATGCTGGTTTAATTGTTTTTTGGGCTGGGGCTATGAATCTTTTTGAAGTTTCTCATTTTGTTCCTGAGAAACCTATGTATGAACAAGGATTCATTCTTTTACCCCATTTAGCTACTTTAGGTTATGGGGTTGGACCTGGTGGTGAGATCATTGATACTTTTCCTTATTTTGTTTGTGGAGTTTTACATTTAATTTCCTCTGCAGTTTTAGGTTTTGGCGGTGTTTATCATTCTTTAATTGGACCAGATACTCTTGAAGAATCTTTTCCTTTTTTTGGATATGTTTGGAAAGACAAAAATAAGATGACAACTATTTTGGGTATTCATCTTATTATATTAGGTTTGGGAGCCTGGCTTCTTGTTTTGAAAGCTTTATTTTTTGGTGGTGTTTATGACACTTGGGCTCCTGGTGGTGGAGATGTCCGAATTATCACAAATCCTACGGTTTCCCCTTTAGTTATTTTAGGATATATTTTTAAATCTCCTTTTGGTGGAGATGGATGGATTGTTAGTGTCGATAATATGGAAGATATTATTGGTGGACATATCTGGATTGGTACTTTAGAAATACTTGGAGGTATTTGGCATATTTTTACTAAACCTTGGCCATGGGCTCGAAGAGCATTTGTTTGGTCTGGAGAAGCTTATTTATCTTATAGTTTAGGTGCTATTTCTATTATGGGATTAACTGCTTGTTGTATGGCTTGGTTTAATAATACTGCTTATCCTAGTGAATTTTATGGTCCTACTGGAGCAGAAGCTTCTCAAGCTCAAGCTATGACTTTTCTTGTTAGAGATCAACGTTTAGGTGCCAATGTAGCTTCCGCCCAAGGACCCACTGGATTAGGAAAATATCTTATGAGATCTCCTTCTGGAGAAATTATTTTCGGAGGAGAAACAATGCGCTTTTGGGATTTTCGAGGACCTTGGTTAGAACCTTTACGTGGACCAAATGGACTTGATCTCCTTAAATTAAAATTTGATATACAACCTTGGCAAGAACGTCGAGCTGCTGAATATATGACTCACGCCCCTTTAGGCAGTTTAAATTCTGTTGGAGGAGTTGCTACTGAAATTAATGCAGTCAATTTTGTTAGTCCAAGAACTTGGCTCGCTACATCTCATTTTTGTTTAGGCTTTTTCTTTTTCGTTGGTCATTTATGGCACGCTGGTAGAGCTCGAGCTGCGGCAGCTGGTTTTGAAAAAGGCCTTGATCGAGATAATGAATTTACTTTATTCTTAAAACCTTTAGATTAAATTCAACTTGAATAAATATCAATCTTGAATAAATTTATTATTTATTAGAATATGTCACACACAGTCAAAATTTATGATACTTGTATTGGGTGCACACAATGTGTTAGAGCTTGTCCGACTGATGTCTTAGAGATGGTTCCTTGGGATGGTTGTAAAGCAAGTCAAATTGCTTCCGCCCCCCGAACTGAAGATTGTGTAGGTTGTAAAAGATGTGAATCTGCTTGTCCTACTGATTTTTTAAGTGTTCGTGTTTATTTAGGTCCTGAAACAACTCGGAGTATGGGATTAGCTTATTAAAGTGAAAGTTCCCATATCCCCAGCCCCTGGGGGTTTGGAATGTGGTGCGGAATGTAGCGTAGTTTGGTAGCGCGCGTGTTTTGGGAACTCGAGGTCGCAGGTTCGAATCCTGTCATTCCGATGATTCTTGCCTTAGGCGTCCTTAGTTCAGTCTGGAAGAACGTAGGTTTCCAAAATCTAATGTCGTGGGTTCAAATCCTACAGGACGCGAGATTTGTTTAAAGTTTCCTTAGTAGCTCAATGGTAGAGCCGTCGGCTGTTAACCGAAAGGTTACAGGTTCAAATCCTGTCTGAGGAGTCACCATATATTGAACTACAAGGCGATATGGCCAAGTGGTAAGGCACAAGATTGCAAATCTTTGATCCCCAGTTCGAATCTGGGTGTCGCTTTCAAGCAGCACAGGGGAATCGAACCCCTACAACTAGTATGGCAAACTAGTGAGCTACCATTACACCAGTGCTGCAATTCTATTGATTTTCTTCATAAAAATATCTACAATCCTTTATTCTAAGAATCTCTCTTAATAAAAAAAATTTATTTAAAATTATGTCAAGATACCGTGGGCCAAAAATGCGTATCCTAAAATGGTTAGGATCTCCTTTACCTGGGTTAGGAGTTCGACTTAATCAGGAATTTTTAAAAAATAGGACAAAAGAAGAAGACAAAGACGAAAAAAAAAAAAATCAAAAAAAACCTTTTCGCCGTCGTTTAAAAGAAAAACAAAAACTTAGATATCATTATGGTTTAACCGAAAAAAATTTAATCAATTATGTTCGAAAAGCTCGACGACAAAAAACTTCAACTGGTGAAATGTTATTAAAATTATTGGAAATGCGACTTGATAATATTCTTTTTCGTTATGGTTATGCTCCTACTATACCAGCAGCTAGACAATTCATTACACATGGTCATATCTTATTAAACGGAAAAAGAAATAATCGACCAAGTTATCAATGTAAAGTTCACGATATTATTTCTTTTAAAAAACAATTATTTAAAAAAAAATCAAGCCCTTTACAAAAGGGGACGTCCGAAAGCTCTGTAGTCAAAATTCAACAAGAAATTTCCCGTGAGGATGTTGGTTTAGATATTAATGAGCTTTTAGTTATTGAATATTATTCTAGAAGTTTATAAATTATTGAAAATAAGCACAAGCTACCGGGGCCAGAGGTCTGGTCTCGTCTTTTTATTCTTACACATTCACATTGGGGAAATGGCTGAGTGGTCGAAAGCGACGGATTGCTAATCCGTTTACCGATTTCATCGGTCCAAGGGTTCGAATCCCTTTTTCTCCGAATAGCTTACCCCCTCTCGGGGGTAAGGGCAGGAGCCGTACTCTTCTTGAGATGGCTATTGTTAAAAAGCAAAAATTAATGGATCTGGAAAAAATCTATTCACTTCAATTAAAATTCCTGCAGTTAATGTTAACCATAAAAAAGCAATTACAGGAGCTGTCGAAAAATATGTTTTTAAATTGTTCATTTCATTTATTTTTTTCTTTAAATAAAGGTTTCAAATATTTTCTAAGAATTTTTTTTTGAAAATTCACGAGTCACATACTTCAAGTCTTGTTTTCTGGTCCTAAAATTTCCTAAGCTTAAATGAATTGAATTTTTATAAAACCAAAAAATAATAAAATAATTAAACCAATACTAAAACCAAGCATTTCAAGATAAAAGAATAGTGTGGACATAACTTTTCATTAAATATTTTGATATCCAGATCATTAGAAATGGAACCCATCAAAAGTAAGCATCATAATTAGAATAATTAGAAATATTATAATATCTATTTATGGAAAATTCCAATCCAGGTTTCTAAATTTAATGCCTAGATTCATATCACCTAACGAAGTTGGTATGCCCAACGACAAAAGAGCAGCGTTCATAGAGCTTGAGTTTATGTAAATAAAGAACAAACTAAACAACCATTTTGCTTTACAAATCCCAAACAAATATAATGAATTTTTTGTGATCAATTATGTGTTAGGTGTCAAGCCGAAGTCAAAAGATATTTATTATTTTTTGTCGGGGTTGGGTTTCAAGTAATATAATTTGAAGCTTTTTATTAATTGGGAAAGGATAGAAATTCACTTATTTTTATTTGATTATTCGGTATTTTGCGGACGATTGATAAACAAGTCCAATGAACTGCATTTAATTGTAATGATTTCATCCAAACACTTTTGACTACTCATAGAACGATGTTCAAAAGAATTTGTTATATTTCTTGTAGTAACTATATAAATTCAAAGGAATACAACAAAGGGAGTATTCGAATCCAACCGCAATTTGTTTCGTCCGTGCCCTTAAGACAAAATAAAAATCTCCTAGACCCTTAAGCACCTTCTTTTTAATTATAATAAAGTTTCAGATATAGGAACGTCGTGAATATTCAAAACATGACGGCCTACTCACTCAAATTGATTGGTCTATTTTTGAATTTCTATAGTACAAAAGAATATTAATAATTCATATTATTCATATTTAAAGAATATTTAAGATATAATTATTTCTTATGACACTTAATAAAAAACAAGTGAAGATTCTCGTGGATCCCAATCCGGTGGAAACTTCTTTTGAAAAATGGGCTAAACCAGGTCATTTTTCAAGAAGTTTATCTCGGGGTCCAGGAACAACAACATGGATTTGGAATTTACATGCAGATGCTCATGACTTTCAAAGTCATACAGATGATCTTCAAGATATTTCAAGAAAAGTTTTTAGTGCACATTTTGGTCAATTAGGGATTATTTTTATTTGGCTTAGTGGTATGTATTTCCATGGTGCACGTTTTTCTAATTATGAAGCTTGGTTAGCGAATCCACTTCGCATAAAACCTAGTGCTCAGGTGGTCTGGCCTATTGTTGGACAAGAAATTCTCAATGGAGATGTTGGTGGAGGATTCCAAGGAATTCAAATTACATCAGGATTTTTCCAGTTATGGCGCGGAAGCGGAATTACTAGTGAACTTCAATTATATAGTACAGCAATTGTTGGATTGATTTTTGCTGGATTGATGTTTTTTGCTGGATGGTTTCATTATCATAAAGCAGCACCGAAACTCCAATGGTTCCAAAATGTGGAATCCATGCTTAATCATCATTTAGCTGGATTACTCGGTTTAGGAAGTTTGGGGTGGGCTGGACATCAAATCCATGTTAGTCTTCCGATTAATCAACTTTTAGATGGAGGAATTGATCCTAAAGAAATCCCATTACCTCATGAATTTTTATTAAATCCCCAATTCATGGGACAATTATTTCCGAGTTTTCGGGAAGGATTAGCTCCTTTTTTTACTTTAAATTGGGGAGTTTATAGTGATTTTTTAACATTTAAAGGAGGTTTAAATCCAATAACTGGTGGTTTATGGCTTACGGATATTGCTCATCATCATTTAGCTATTGCCGTTATTTTCATCATTGCAGGACATATGTATCGAACAAATTTTGGTATTGGACATAGTTTAAAAGAGATTTTAGAAGCGCATAAAGGTCCTTTAACAGGAGAAGGCCATACAGGACTTTATGAAATCCTTACAACTTCGTGGCACGCCCAATTAGCAATTAATTTAGCTTTGTTTGGCTCTCTTTCTATTATTGTCGCTCATCACATGTATGCTATGCCCCCTTATCCATATTTAGCAACGGATTACGGAACTCAATTATCTTTGTTCACTCATCATATGTGGATTGGTGGCTTTTGTATTGCGGGAGCTGGTGCTCATGGAGGGATCTTTATGATTCGTGATTATGATCCAACAAAAAATTACAATAATTTATTAGATCGAGTTCTTCGTCATCGAGATGCTATAATTTCCCATCTGAACTGGGTTTGTATTTTTTTAGGTTTCCATAGTTTCGGATTATATATTCATAACGATACTATGAGTGCTTTAGGTCGACCTCAAGATATGTTTTCAGATACAACTATTCAACTTCAACCTATATTTGCTCAATGGATTCAAAAAATACATTTTTTAGCTCCTCAACTGACAGCTCCTCAAGCTGTGGAAGGAACAAGTCTCTCTTGGGGAGGACCTTCTGTTTTAGCTGTTGGTGGTAAAGTCGCTATGATGCCTATTGTTTTAGGCACATCTGATTTTATGGTTCACCATATTCACGCTTTCACAATTCATGTGACTGCTTTTATTTTATTAAAAGGTGTTTTATATGCTCGGAATTCTCGTCTTATTCCTGATAAATCAAATTTAGGTTTTCGATTCCCTTGTGATGGACCTGGACGAGGTGGAACTTGTCAAGTTTCTGCTTGGGATCATGTTTTTTTAGGATTGTTTTGGGTTTATAATTCAATTTCAATTGTGATTTTTCATTTTAGTTGGAAAATGCAATCAGATGTTTGGGGGACGGTTTCGTCCAATGGCACAGTAGCACATATTACCGCAGGAAATTTTGCCGCTTCTGCTAATACCATTAATGGATGGTTACGAGATTTTTTGTGGGCTCAGTCATCTCAAGTTATTCAATCTTATGGATCCGCTTTATCTGCATATGGTTTAATCTTTTTAGGAGCTCATTTTATATGGGCTTTCAGTTTAATGTTCCTTTTCAGTGGACGTGGATATTGGCAAGAACTGATTGAATCTATTCTTTGGGCTCATAATAAACTCAAAGTCGCTCCAGCTATTCAACCTCGGGCTTTAAGTATTACACAAGGACGAGCTGTGGGCCTTGCTCATTATCTCCTTGGTGGTATTGCTACGACTTGGAGTTTCTTCCTTGCTCGTATTCTTGCTGTTAGTTAGAGAATTGATCTAAAGGCCGCGCTTGCCCCACAGGGGCGCGGTGTACTTGGCCTTTAGATCAATTTCGATCCAACCAACTAGGCCTAAATTTTTCAACCAAATCAATATATGTCAGCACGTGGCTCAGAAGGTTCAGAATCCTTAGATTCCGTCTCTATAGATCACGACTTTGGTCTAGAGGGCCTATATGTAGAAGGAAACGGTAACCAGGTGGAAGAGATAGAAGCGATGGCAGATCATAACCAGGTGGGACATCAATTAGAAGATCTGGATCATAACCAGGTAGAAGATCAATCTAATATTGTTTCAGAAGATCGAGCTCTTATTATAAGAGACGCAGATCCTATTGTTATACCAGATGAAGAACCAGATCCTTACTGGTTGCGTATTTACGCAATTCTCTGCATTTGTGCCTCTTTTATTTATATTGTTTATAGTGTTCGTGAAATGATGAAAGGTGAATTTGCGGATACTGAAATCAAAAAAGAATCAGATGATGCAGATACTGAATTCAAAAAACTCAAAAAAGAGGACGAAATAGGAGAAGCATCAATTTCACCATCACCGGAAGAGGACGTAGCAGAAGCCTCAGATTCGTCTTCGTCATCAGAGGCGGGTCCACCAAGATTTGGAAAAGGTTGGATGGTGATAGTCCCAGTCTGTGTCCTCGGTATTGCATTGGTTTCAAGGTTATTGTTCAATAAATCTCAAAAAACAAAGAATTAAATTTAATTTGTTAGGGGTTGTAAGTAGTTTTTTATAATAAGCCTTCAGGCGCCAGTATTCGTCTTTCCCTTCCCAGAATACTGGCGTTTGAAATGAAGATCAACAAATTTCAAAAAAATATATTGTTCGTTTTGTTCGTGGAATTAAATAGAAATATTTTGTTGATTGAAGGTTCGCGCCTTCAACCGGCAAAATTCCAAAATTAACTTTAAAACAAAAAAATGAATATGGATAATAATTCACAAAGAATTCGGGCAGACTTTTTAACATTGACGTCTAAAGATAAAAGTTTGAGACGTTCTTTTTTTTAGGGTTTTCAAAATAATTAAAAAAGTTTATATAACCTTTTCTTGGTCAAAGGGTCTCCGTAGAATGGGAGATTACACTTATAGGGGTTATAGCTTTTTGTTGGGCTCGGAATTGAAAAAAAATGTTTTTATAGGCACCCGGAAGCCCCGTCAGAGACTATATTGTAATAGTTTCAGGTCCACCATCAGATTTATTTGCATTCTTTTTTTTAAAAGATCCAAATCTTTTAATAATGAGTAATTGGAAACTGACACGTTTGGATCTTCAATTGACTTTGTATAGAGAGATAGAAGTCAATAAGTTAATAGATTTATATATCCAATTTTATAAATTACAAGTAAAAAAAGAAGAGAAATTAGGATTAAAGGCCCAGGTCTATTTAGAGAAGAAGGATAGCTACATTTCTGTTAGTAGAAAAGAATTAGGTTCACGAAAAAACTATTTTAAAAAATTGTTAGAACCGGAAGATAAATACGGGATTCGGTTTGAAGTAACACTTAAATCACAAAAAGATTTGTCTTTTTCTGAATCAAATCATTTAGATGTTGCTTTTTTTTTTAATTCAAAAAAGAATTTAATAAGGCATCAAAAGCCCTCTTACTAGAAGATCATCGCCGTTACCTTAGTCAAAATCCTTTGGTGTTATTTAAATTAGAATCATCAAATCCTCCAAAGGCTAAAAGCCCAGTTAAAGATTATTTAATATTGGTAGGTAAGGCGCATAAATATTTTAGTAAAGAACTTAAATCCCTAATTCCAGAAATCTCGCACAAGCAGGTAGAATACCTACGGGAACAACTGCCTCAATCAGAATGGCAAGTATCCTGGAATAAAGAACATAAGTGGGCAATAATTCCTAAGGAAGAAAACGCTTTATGGTCACCTCTTTTTGAAAGATTGCCGAAATCAAGAAAAGAATACCTAAAAGCAATAGAATGTCGTAAAACAGCTCTTTTAGAATTAAGGGATAAGTTAATTGTAATAACAGAAGAAATAAAGAAACTCCCTTGTAGGAGGGGCGATTAAATACGAATCAATGGCTTCATTCGCTTATATCACAAGAACCTTCAATAGGTCAAGAAGTGAAAAGATTACCAAGGAGTGAATTTAAACCAGCTCGTTGCTTCGAAGAACAACCACCCAATGTTCAAGATATAATTAAGAGAGAGGTATCGTGAGAAATTGAACCGGGAAGAGTCCTCCCCCTTCACAGAACAAGACTCCGTAAAGTGCTATAAATATGGAATTGCCTACATTGGGCATAGAGCCCCCGGAAATATATTAAATAGGTAAATAGACCTAAAATATAAAATACTTCCGTACAGGCAGTCTTAGGGCGCTTTAAATGGATTTGGCAACCCGAGTAACGCCCTGAATTCTCAATAGGTTACACCGTCAAGCCTTCGGGCGCCAGTATAGTATTCGTCCCTCCCTTCCCAGAATATTGCAGGGGCAATTGTGTACCATATACAGGCCAGCGAGGAGACCTCTTGAATTGATTAGTCAATTTATCCCCCTGGGCTGGTAATCGACCAGTACTGGCAATTGGTTCTATACAAACCCAGATTGGTCTTTAACTGGCAGGCAGTAGGGAATATAAGGCTTGTGCTGAGGTTTGGGTAATCAAAAGTTTAAAATATGTCTTATATCGTCAATTTGGTATAACCCTTCCTAATTGGCGATATAAGCACGAAAATAGATTAAACAGGTAAAAAAAAGGAGACCTAAAATATAAAATACTTCCGTACAGACAATCTGAGGGTGGTTTAAGAGGATTTGACAACCCAGGAACCCCCCCCCCTCAGTTTTCAATAGGTATTAAATATAGGTAATTTCCCTCTTTCTTTTCCTGTACCTCCAATTGACCTGGGGCAATTGTAATTATACTTCTCAAGAAGCCTTCAGGCGAGAGTTCAGTTTGACCTGGACCAATTGATTCTCTTGATGGAGATATACTTGGAGCGTTAATAATTAGTAAGTAAAAACATCCTAAAACATTAGGAAAATAATAGGGTATACATAATAATAGCGAATATAAAATTTTTTAACAAATTTAAGGAGTTAAGAGGTAGTCGCCATCCAGATTGGTAATAGTTTCTTAATAGCATTCAGGTGAGACTTCAGTCCAGTATTCGTCCCCCAAAAGAATACTGGCGTTTGAAATAAATGAAATGAATATCAACAAATAACTAATGCAAGCTTTCGCAATACTAGACAGAACAAATGAATCTTGTAATTGTTTATACGTAAGAACATAATAGTTAAACTGTTCGGTTCAGATTTGATTTTAAAATGAAAATAAATAGAGAATTAATAGTAGTAACTTGACAGTAAAAAAAACTGCGTTAAAATGTTAGATGTTTACTTTATAAAAAAATAAATTATGGCCCATCGGGAAAATAAGATTTTATTGAGTTTAGCCAAAGGCGATCTATTAATCGTCAGTTATCGGTATAAACTTTGGTTTGGATAGAATGGAATTGTCGACAAAGGATTACTAAATCATCTGCAAATCTAACAATTGAACCATCAATCACTTTAAAAAGAAACAAAATGATTATTATGGAGTTCATGGGCTAGGGTATAATCATAATTCAAATCAAATAGAGAGTTTAACTGAAATTTGAAAGAAAATATATAAATTCATTATTCAATATTATGTGTATTTTGGAATCCGATATCCTCTTTATTTATATTAAAGCCCCTTTAAATAATACGGCAATTATTTTAACGAATTTTCAAGGAAATGTTTTAAACTGGGTAACTGCAGGATCTTGTGGTTTCAAAGGATCTAGAAAATCCACTCCCTTTGCTGCTCAAACAGTTGTTGATATTTTTCGTACAAAAACCATAGATCGTCGAAAAAAATGCAGAGAAATTCATCTTTATATTTCGGGGATTGGTCCTGGGCGAGAAACTGCTCTTCGAGGATTAAAAAAACTTGATAAAATTACTGTTTTGCGAGATATTACACCTCTTCCTCATAATGGATGTCGTCCTCCAAAAAAAAGACGGACTTAAAACTTAATCAAATTTTCAGTTATGAGTTTTTATTGTATTTCATCAAAAATAGAAAAAACAGGCCCACCGATAGCACCTCAATTTTATGGTTGTTTTAAAATAGGTCCATTTCAAACACATTCTGGAATAACTTTTGCTAATACCTTACGCCGAACTCTCTTAGAAGATCATTCGAGATATGTTTTTGATACAATTCAAATATCTGGTGTTGAGCATGAATATTCTAGTTTAATTGGAGTTCGAGAATCAGTAATAGATATTATTTTCAATCTTGAAAAATTGATTTTTGAAGGATCTTCTACAGTAGGGAGAGATCCTAAACCCCAAATTGCCTTCCTTCATTTTACTGGGCCTGGAATTCTACGAGCTCAACATATTCATCTTCCTAAGGATTTTCACTGTGTTTATCCAGATCAATATATAGCAACCCTGGAAGTGGATGGAAAGTTAAATTTAAAATTATATTTTTATTCAAAAGCTACAGTACAGCTCAGCTCAAGATACCCTGGTAAAGCTGGCGTACCTCAACGGACTTTCAAAAAAGAACAAACGTACCCAGGTCTTTTATCAGAAAATTATTTATTTTTAGATAGGGATTTTTGTTCTATACAAAGAGTAAATTATACAATTCAATCTGGAAATCAAAATCCTAAAGAAGAATTTATTCTTTTCGAAATATGGACAAATGGAAGTGTTCATCCTCAAAAAGCTATTTCTCAAGCAATAAATGAAATTTTATTAGAATTTTTTCCTTACAGTTTTGAAATTCAAAAAAGAAATAAAAATTTACTTTCTTCCTTGTCGATAGGAGCAGCTTCAGCTTATATAAAAGAAAAAGCTTATGGAGTTTCTGTTCAAAAATTTTTGAATTTAGAGATAGGAAACTTTGATTTTGATTTAAACACTCATATTTTTTTCAAAAAAAAGAAAATGAAATACATTATCTGACTTCATCAAGAACTTTGTTTTTTTTCAGGGATATAAAGAGGGAAGTATTAAAAATCTTGATGCTATTATAAATATTTCCGTGAAGAAATTTTCAATAAAAACAACATGACAAAATATAGTGCCAAATTGATTACTTTAAAAAATATACCCCAGGGTGTTTGCGTGAGATATGTATATATTGTTTTTGGAGAGTGAGTAAATTTATATATGATGAATAGTAAACCTGTTAAAAATAAATTTTTCGTATCATTTAGGGTTTTTTTGATGTTTTTATTTGTTGTTTATTCTTTTTTGGGGGGTTGTAAAAGTCAGAACGCATCATTCGCAACTCCCCTAATTACATATGAGGTAACAAGGTCGCCTCAAATTGAAGGAGGCCCCTACGGGTACGGGGCCCCTGAATTGAAATCTGAATCAACTGGCTATGTTGTAATTGAAGATATTGAAGATATTGAAGATGATGAATGGTTATGGTTACCAAGGTCCTCCACTTTCTTTATTGAAGAAGGTGGACAAGGAGCCCCTACTGATATTGGGCACAGTGGGACAAACAAGCCAACTAAAAGGAAATGCGGTAAGGGCGATACTGATTCAAATTCAAGTAAGCCCACAAAACCCAAATGGAGAATGGTTTGTGAGGATATTCTGGCATTTATTATTGTGCTATTTCTTTTGAAAATTTAGAAGCAGAGGTTATTGATTCTACGGAGAAATGACTCCGTAGAATCAATAATATCAGTTTTACGTAAATCAATTTTAAACCGAACAGTTTAACTAATACTGTATCATTAAATCTAACCCTATTATTTCAATGTACAGAATTGTGTGCGACCTGTTTCAGGTGAAAAACCAGTATATATATATCTGGGTATATAAGCTTGACAATCGTTATAAACGATTGAACTAGTAATCAGAGGGTGTAATTCCCTGGGAAAGGTGGGTTTCGCCACTAGCCCTTGGTAGCTATGTGAGATATAGTTAGATTTAGCAAAGGAACTGGTTAGAAGTTTTAAGAGTAGTAATAGACGTGTCAAGAATAGCTTTGGCTATTCTTGGCTAGGCCTTTAAGCATAATATCTCGAATGTGTGGTCTTTCCTAGGAAAGAAAGAGAAGATATACTTAGTATATATAGATCACTTTTGATTCTACGGTCAATCAAAAGCCCTCATTAGTTTTAACTGATCTAATTGTGTAGTGGGTCGCTCTGAAGCTTTAGATATGATTATTGGAACAGTGGAAAATACTCATTATTTCCGTAAACTTGTCTCTGACAATTTACGATTGTAGGTTACTCAAACTTTATGATATGAGTATATGGACCTCTATAAGAAGCCAATGGTTTATCGCTATGTCTTGGGTAATAAATATATGTTGACGTATAGAGGGAGCAACACAATAAAATATTAATCTTTAAATTAATACAAAGAAATTATTATTTAATCTTTATGATAATAAATTGGAAAGCTATCAAATGGTCGCGAGTTACGTTACATCGCGTATTAGAAGATTGCAAAATAGGATTTATAAAGCTTCTCTTTTAAACAAAAGAGAAAAGGTACACTTCCTTCAAAGGAAACTTATCTACAACTTATATGCTAAGTTAGTTTCTGTCAGACGAGTCACAACAGAGAACAAGGGAAGGAATTCTCCTGGTCTTGATCTTCAGTTATATATTTCACCAAGGAAAAAAACTGAAAAACTAAAGCTAGCCAAATCTCTTAAGATAGATGGTAGGGCATCTCCGATAAGGAGAAAGTGAGTGGATTCCCAAACCAGGTAAACGTGAAAAACGTCCCTTAGGGATTCCCACTATATTCGACAGGGCGAAACAAAGTCTTATTCATTTAGCTTTAGAACCTCAATGGGAAGCTCTATTTGAACCTAATTCTTATGGATTTAGGTCAGGAAGATTAGCCCAGGATGCTATGGAGGCTATATTTCATACGCATCGAAAAACTCCTAGTGGAATAAGTGACGATCGTCATATAGTTGACGCGGATCTCAAAGGATGTTTTGATAATATAGATCATTCATATTTGTTGAACAAGTTAGAGACTATTCCAGTCAAAAATGGCTTTAATTTCCTTGGATATTCCTTCATTAAAATATTCAACAAACAGAAAAAGACTTATAGAATTAAAATATATCCTACAAAAGAAAACCAAAAGAGACTGATAAAGAATGTAGGTGAAATATGTCGACGATATAGATCTATATCTTCCTACGATCTTATCCAAATATTAAGACCCAAAATAATTGGATGGGCCAACTACTATCGTTATTGCGAATGTAGTGATACATTCAAGAAAATGGATCACTTTATATTTAGGATATTAAGATCGTGGGTTTTCAGAAGAGCCCGTAAAAAGGGTAGACTTTTAACAAAGGAAAAATACTTCCCTTCCGGTCGTACATATTACTTTGATAATAATAAGTTTTCTGATAATTGGATTTTATATGGTAAAAAACGTGGAAAAAATGGAGAAATATTGGAAAATTTTCTTCCAAGATTAAGTTGGGTAAAATCGATTAAACATATAAAAGTACGTGGTAATTCCTCAGTTTATGATGGAAACCATATATATTGGATAAATCGTTTATCTAAATATCCACTTTTCAATACTCGAATTCGAAAATTGATAAAAAGACAAAAAGGAATCTGTCCCTTTTGTAAGGGTACTTTTGACCATAATTCAAAAATGGATGTTGATCATATAATTCCAATAAGTCAGGGAGGAAAAGATACCTATTCCAATCTCCAACTTCTCCATAGGCATTGTCACGTAGAAAAAACCTTAAAAGAAAGAAATAGTTGCTCAGGAGCTGGATGAGGTGAAAGTCTCACGTCCAGATCTGTCGACGAGGATGGATATAAATGTCCATCTTTAGTTTAACCATTTTATTTTTAATAAATTGGAATATTGGCTATGGCTTCTATATTATTATAAGTTGTTTAGAGCATATAAATCTCAATATCCGATGGCAGGTGGTTTTGAAATAAATTTTAAGATTAGAAGAAACAATGGTTTCTTCGATCCTGATTCTCAATGGCCTCGAATGATAATAAATGAGAGAACATATACACTTTTTAAACCAACAAAAGTAAAATATATATCCCCAATTTACGCATAAATTTAGTAACCCTTATGTATTAGAAGATCGAGGAGCCATAGCAAAAATAAACCTACAAATGAGAACTAGTTGGCATAAAACAATACTTAAGAAAAATGAATATTATGTTATAAAAATTTGTTTAGTGACCATTTAAAATATGAATTGCATCACGTCATTCCATTGAAATATGGAGGACCTGATAAACCTAATAACATAATACCTTTATGCCTTTCCTGCCATAAGAAAATTACGTACGAGGTTAACATTATGTTTAACACCAATAATAATATTGTCTTTATATATTAAATCTCCATCCTTTACCTAAAAAATTAAAAAAAAAAAAACAAACATCAATACAAATACAATCAATATTTTAATAAATTACGTAAAAACGTGAGGGGAAAATAGCATAGGATAAAGAATTATATATCAAATCCTAGAAAAAAATATATAATTTGGAGAAGAGTCTCAACGGGATTAAGATGTATCTCCTAACAGTCGTACCCGTCTTCATCATTCCGTAGGTGGATAGTTTCTAGGAAAGACTATTTTAGTAAGTAATTTCTAATATGTTGTTTTAGAGATTAAAAGACATTACTAAGGACAATACTAGAGTATTGAAGGGCAGGCTTCCTATTGGGACAAGAATGTTAAACAGAGGATTAATCGATACTCGCTGTAAAATGCGAGAAGAAGGCTATAAAATCAATTTTATTGAATAATAAAGAGCACTGTATAATCCGAGAACTTAAAGATTTCCCTTAATAATATTTATTATTATTAAAAAGTGATGTATAATTCCACGGTGTGGGAAACCCGATAAGGAAAAAAAATACAAAAGAATAAAAATGCAAATACAACAAATAATTGATTATAATAAAAATCCGAATTCGGAAAAATTAAATGAAATCTTAGTATCTATAAAAAATAAAGATAGAAAATTTTTTAAATTATATATCGATAAGTTTTTTATAAAAAATAAATCAATTCAACCAATTAAACAATTAAAACTATTAAATGAAATAAGTTCTACACATAAAGACCTATATGTATACTCAAACATATATAGAATAATATATCATCCATATATCTTAATTACAGCATATAGTAATATAGTAAAAAACAAAGGATCTCTTACTCCTGGAGTTGATAAAAGAACATTTGATAGATTTTCATTAAAACAAATAGAATCACTACATCTTCAATTAAAAAACAAAACATACACCCCTCAACCTGTAAGAAGAGTCTGGATACCAAAACCAGGAAAACCTTTTCCAGAAATAAAACGTCCACTTGCAATTCCTACTATTAATGATAAAATAGTACAAGAAGCTACGAGAATGATACTTAATATTATATATGAACCCATTTTTAATACATTAAATACTAATTTTGGATTTCGTCCAGGAAAATCACCTCAATCTGCAATAAATCATCTTAAATATAATATAAATGGATATAACTATGCGATAGAAGGAGATATAAAAGGTGCATATGATAACATAGATCAAAATAAACTTTTATTTATCATTTCTAGAACAATAAAAGATAAACATCTTATTAAATTAATAGAAAAAATGCTTAAAGCAGGTATAATTGACGAAGAAAAAAAATTACATTCACTTTCTGGAGTCCCCCAAGGAAGTATTTTATCTCCTTTACTTTTTAACATTTATTTACGCGAATTTGACAAATATATATTATAATGATATAAAATATTTTATAGAACAAATTAATTTTTTTATTTTTAAGTGGTAATTTGAATTGTGTTTTTTGTATTAGGAATTTTTATGGTTAGTTCTGGTCCATATTTTTTATATACTTTTTTTCTGGATGAAAGTTTATATTTGGAAGCATATGTTTACTGAATCTTTAGAATAATTAAATAATCCAATTAAAACTTGTCGGTAAAGAGTTATTATTCTATGATCTTCAAAAATTGTCCATTCGGGTTTGTGGTAAGGTTTTATTTTTTTAGGGTTTTTGTTTCGTAATCTGTCGCGTTGAATATTAATTATAAAAATTGCATTTCCAACACCCGTTATTGTAATGTTTCCCATTTCCCACTTAGAGGTCAATTATTATAGCTACAAAATTAGACAATATTTTCTTTGATGTTGGTATAAACTCACTATTGAAGAGAAAGAATGGCAAAAAAATCATTTAATTTAGCGTTTAGGGTTATGGTTATAACCTGCAATAGGCCAAAACCAACATTAGCAGAAATAACCACAATTTTTGAAAATATGGTGAAGAATTCCTTTGTTTCACTTCAAACAAATAATGTTTTCCGGGGGATTTTAGTCTACAACTTCCAAATAAAAAGTGAGGAGAAATACTTATGAGAAATTTAAAGGTAAAATTGGTTTATAAAGAATCAGAATTGGAAAATTGGTCATCAGATTTTAATAAAACGAAAATAGAAATATAATGGAAACCCTAACACTTTATCATATTTATTGTTCAATCCGTTTAGTAGCAACTCTTTTTATCTATCAAAAATTTATTTTTTATCCTTTGGTGGAGCATCAGAGGCTTGAATATTTGTCCCGTCCACCTGTTGCTGTAGTTCAAGAGAAGAATCAAAACATTGATATGGATAGAGTTTCGGTACAACCAGATTCATATACAGAGGCGGGAGGTACTTTTTCTATCATAGAACCAGAAATCCCCGAAAATGAAGAACTTGGAACTATACGTGAAGATATGGAGCCAGAACCACCCCAAGGTCAAGGGTCTACTTCATATCAAGCGTCTACTTCAAATCAAGGATCTACTTCAAATCAAGGATCTACTTCAAATCAAGGGCAAGATCAAGATCAAAACCAAAATCTTGATCGAAACCAGAACCAGGGCCAAGATCAATATAATCCCCCTACAGAACCAGATCCTTTCTGGCTGCGCTTCATAGTATTTCTATTCATCTGTGTCACTGCTGTTTATGTTATCAATGAACTCTTTATTTTTACCCCAGAAGATGGAATAGTACGTGTAACCTTACGACCCTATAAACCACCTAAGTCTTGGTGGCCCAAAACGTCTAAGAAAACGTAACGTGTTGAAGGGAAGGGGTTAATCAAATACAATCAAAAACAATCAAATACTTTCAAGGTTTCTCTGGGTTTAACACCCTACCATAACCATATTCTTAGTGTTAACCAGTCGTTTAGTTACGCCTGAATGGACGTATTAGCGGACCGGTTATTGGGGTATTTTTTTTTTTTTTTTTTTATCAATCTAGAGACTAGAGAGGAATATTATTGAAGATATCTATAGCCTTGTTTATATACCAAGAAAAATTGACCAATATTTGAATTGAAAATAGAGTTCCAGATAAATATCCTCTAGCTCTGAAAGGGATTTAACAGGAAAATGTAAAGTTTATGTTTCGTTTACTCTTTTCTCATCCAAGCAGCTGGAACCTATTTTTGGCGATCTCAATCTGATGTGGAACTCAAGGTAAATCTTTTAAACATGGACCCCCCGAAGGGGGTGCACGTTTAAACTCAAAAAATTAACACAAGTCAATTATCCATTAATTGACGGTGCTTCGATAGCAGCTAAATCTAACGGGAAATTATGAGCATTACGTTCATGGTTAAACTAAGACGGGTACTTCACCAAATCTCGTCGACAGATCTGGACGTGAGACTTTCGCCTCATCCAGCTCCTGAGAAACTTATCTAACTTTTAAATCCTGTCTTGTTTTAATAATATGACAATGTCTATGAACAAGCTGAAGATTAGAATAAATATCTTTACCTCCTTTGCTTAATGGAATTATATGATCAACTTCTAAAACAGAAGAATGATCAAATTTTCCACGACAAATAGAGCATCTTCCAGCTTGAATTTTTAACAACTTACGAGTACGCCGATCAAAACGACTATACTTAGATAATCTTTGTGACCAGTAAATATGGTCTCCATCGTATACAGAGGATTTGCCAAGAACCTTTACGTGTTTCAAGGATGAAACCCAAGAAATACGAGGAAGAAAGGTTTCCTTAACAACGCCATCTTTTATACGTTTTTTCCCATATAAAATCCAATTATCAGAATATGAACGTCCTTCATAAGTATAAGTTTTACCTTTAGGAAAATATTTTTCTTTAACAGTAAACCTACCGTGACGACGATCCCTTCGAAAAGCCCAAGATCTTATTATCTGAAAGATAGATCGTGATAGTAATGAAAAAGTATTCTTACACTCACAAAATCTGAAGTATTTTGCCCAACCTAAAATAATTGGACGCAAAACCCCAATAAGATCATAAGACGAAATCGATCTATATTTCCGACAATTATCACCTACCTTTTTAATAAGCTGTTTAACATTACTTTTTGATGGATATATTTTAGTCCTGTAAGAATTGGATCTCTTGATATTTATAAAACTAAATCCAAGAAAGTTAAAACCTTCTCTTGAAGATTTTACTGAAGTTTTAATTTCATTAAAACTAAGCTTAGAAGTAGCCTTAAGCCATCTAGATAATTCATTCTTGGCAGAAATAGCAATATCCTTATTAGAATGAATTATGACAAAATCATCAGCAAAGCGTATTAAAGAAATTGATTTAATCTTATTAATCGTATAACTATGATGCTTTTTTAAATAAGGCCATTTTTGATTAATTATCCAATCCTTTAAATGTTGTTCCATACCGTGGAGTGCAACATTACAAAGAAAAGGAGAAATAACCCCCCCTTGCGGGGTACCAATAAGATTTTCTGGAACTTCTCCGTAAAAATTAGAAGAAAGATGAAGACCTTCAAAAAATCCAGCCTTTAGCCAAGCTTTAACCTGACTCCTAATACTAACAAGGGTATCAAGTTTTGAAATAAGATAATTATGATCAATATTATCAAAACAACCCTTGAGATCAGCGTCTACCACAAATTTTTCGTGAAATGAGTGATCAGAAACCCTAATAGATGAAAAAACAGCCTCAACAGCATCGTGAGTAGAACGACCAGGTCTAAACCCATAGGAATTTGGCTCAAAACGAGCTTCCCATTGAGGTTCCAAAGCCATTAAGACTAAAGCCTGTTTAGCACGATCACGGAGAATTGGAATACCAAGAGCTCTCTTTTCAGAACGTCCAGGTTTAGGAATCATTATGCGCCTAATTGGAGCATAACGACCATCAACCTTAAGAGAACGAACAAGTTGAGCCTTACTCTTTGGAGAGTTATAAGTTTGTAAATCAACACCAGGTGTATTTTTACCCTTATTCTCAGTAGTTACCCGACGAACAGCTAAAAGTTTAAAATCAAGACTATTAATAGCTATACGCTGTAAAAATAAAACAAGACCAGATTTTCCTTCAAGTGAAGCTGAATAAATACGATTCTGGAGTCGACTAACTCTGGATTCCACTCTTCGCCAATCAACTCCATCCCAATTAATATATTTCATATGTGAACCTCCTTATTCAAAATTAAATTTTATTTCTCCACCCATACGTCAGAATATATTTTCAGTATGCAATGACCAAAGAATCTTTATCTATTTATGGGTGTCCATACCCAAAGGTCCATACAGCTCTGAGCAGCCTACCCTTTAATTAGGGAAAACCAGAGGGATTCTCCTGTTCCCGCAATTTATAATTATGTTTCCTTAGAACGACGCTCTACACATTGGGCTGGAAAATTCCTTGTTCGGACGTCGATTGTCACGAAAATCGACGCTAGCACCAAGAATTCCCGAAGGAACTCTTACTCCTGTCACAAAGGACGAATGGTTCGGGGCAATATGCTTAAACGCCTAGCAATTAACCCGAAGGTCAATTACACTTGCAAAAATTCATAGAAACTATCCCAATCCTTTGCTTAACCTCCTAGATCTCACCTAGTAACTAAGGACAAGGAGACACAGCCGAACCCGTGTAAGGTATCACACCTTCTAATTTGCGAGTTAGCTACTAATAGTAGCCTCGAACTTATACACTATTGTCAAACAACAGTCTTAATCGAAACGGATCGCACCATAACTTCCATTCCAAGATTGGCTCTATTGATAATATCCGCCCATGTATTTAATACACGGCCATGAGAATCAACAATTGATTGATTGAAATTGAAACCATTAAGATTAAATGCCATAACAGAAATACCTAATGAAGTTAACCAAATACAAGCAACAGGCCAAACAGCTAAGAAGAAGTGTAATGATCGTGAGTTGTTAAATGATGCAAATTGGAAAATTAATCTTCCAAAATACCCATGAGCTGCGACGATGTTGTAAGTTTCTTCTTCTTGACCAAATCGATATCCTGCATTTGTTGATTCGTTTTCATTAGTTTCTCTAATTAATGATGATGTAACTAGGGAACCATGCATAGCAGAGAATAAAGATCCTCCGAAAACACCAGCAACTCCAAACATGTGGAATGGATGCATAAGGATGTTGTGCTCAGCTTGGAAAACGATCATGAAATTAAATGTTCCTGAAATACCTAAAGGCATTCCATCAGAGAATGATCCTTGTCCAATTGGATAAATTAAGAAAACAGCTGTAGCTGCTGCAACTGGTGCCGAGTAAGCTACCGAAATCCAAGGACGCATTCCTAAACGGAACGAAAGTTCCCATTCACGTCCCATATAGCAACAAACACCTAAAAGGAAATGGCAAACAATTAATTCATATGGTCCACCGTTAAAAAGCCATTCATCTAAAGATGCTGCTTCCCAGATAGGATAAAAATGAAGACCAATAGCATTTGAAGTAGGAACTACAGCTCCAGATATAATATGAAAGTAAGGAGCCAAATCATACCAACTCCTCCTTCTACCTAACCTTACGTGATAGTTACCCATCATAAGGCTATTTGCATAATTCTAATACAAATATTTGGGTGGTTTTTCTATGAATTTTTAAGTAATTTATTATTTTTATGTAATGTAAGAAGATTTTTAATTTTTTCTGATAATGTGGTATTTGATGGGTCTACATAGTCAGCTGCATAAATAAGTTGTTCATTTTCTAATGTTGCATCCATTTGTATAAATTTTTTTGATAAATTTCCAGGGAGGTTTAAACGAGACGCGAATAATAATATTTCATTTTCGTGAGTTCTTGCTAATTGACGTAGTGTAAATTTTTGACCAGTACTTATTGAAACTTTTTCTGATATATTTCTAAGAGTTGATAAATCCAGAAAATATTCTGTATTTCTATATGACAATGTAAATGAATGAGTAGGAGAAGCTTTTGAAGCAGTTCCTCCTGTATGAAGATTACCAAATATTAATGCTTTTGCTACCCCATTGGGAATATTAAATTTTTTTCCTATTTCTTCTGTAATTTTTTTAAGAATATTAGGATTTGTTTTTGCTTTATTTATTGACTGAGGATTTTTTATTTCGTCAAATGGAATTTCATCCTGCAAAATTTCATCTTTATCTAATGTTGAATCCATTGATAATTTAATTTCTTTTTCTTGGTTCATATATGATTATATATATTTTTTTTAAAGTTGTAATAAATCTTTGTTAATTATGTTCTCAAATATGCTATTTAAAGATTTATCATCATAAATACCTTTATGAATTTTATTGTGACATTTTCTACAAACAGGTATTTGTTTTCTATTAATTGCTCCGAGTATTTTGTCAAATCCTTTTGTAACATTTTCGCCTGTAGGTCCTCTTAATCTTTTAATATGATGCATTTCTATATTTTCTGTGGATGAGCATATACAACAATATGATGTAAGTTTTAAACGTGTACGCCAATTAGTAGTTATTTCAAGAGGGTCTTTTACGTGAGGTTTTATTAATTTATTAATTTTTTTATTTATAAGTTCTTTATAAGTGGGAATTTGAATTGTATTTTTTGTATTGGGAATTTTTATAATTAATTCTGGTCCGTATTTTTTATAGACCTTTTTTCTTGATGAGAGTTTATATTTAGAAGCAAGTGTTGCTGCACAAGAATTTTTTATTATGTAATATATAAAATAAATTTCGTTAAATATGTTTACTGAATCTTTATAATAGTTAAAGAGTCCAATTAATACTTGTCTATAAAGAATTATTATTCTATGGTCTTCAAAAATTGTCCATTCGGGTTTGTGGTAGGGTTTTCTATTTTTTGGGTTAATAAATCTTTTATTTCGTAATCTTTCTTCTAGGCGCTGAATGTCAATTGTAAAAATTGCGTTTCCAACACCCGTTCTGGTAAGTATTGTAATATCTCCATATTTTCTCTTTTTTATTCTTTTATGTTTTTTCATAACTTTAATTCCGAATCCTAAAAAATGTGCAAAGTTATTGTGTAAATCTGTTATTAAGGTTTTTTCTAATGATAATTCTAATTTAAGATAATTTTTTAACCAAGATTGTATTTTATTTTTTATAAGAATTGGTAGATTTCTTGGTCCATCTATAAATAGTATCCAATCATCTGCATATCTACAGTATATTATTTTTACCAATTTTGTGTTTGTTAATATTGTAGGAGTTTCAGTTCTTTTAATAATAATAGATTTTTCTTCTTTTCTAAGTTTAGAATATTCATTAGATATTTTATCTTCCTTATCTATTTTTTTTCTTATTTTTCTGAGGAGATATCTTAGATGACCTGTTTGTGGGTGTTGTTTTCCGTTTTTTGTTCTTTTTTGTTTAATATTTATTTGTTTTATAAAATATTTAATATCATTTAATATATATTTGTCAAATTCGTGTAAATAAATGTTAAAAAGTAAAGGAGATAAAATACTTCCTTGTGGAACTCCAGAAAGTGAGTGTATTTTTTTTTCTTCATCAATTATACCTGCTTTAAGCATTTTTTCTATTAATTTAATAAGATGTTTATCTTTTATTGTTCTAGAAATGATAAATAAAAGTTTATTTTGGTCTATGTTATCATATGCACCTTTTATATCTCCTTCTATCGCATAGTTATATCCATTTATATTATATTTAAGATGATTTATTGCAGATTGAGGTGATTTTCCTGGACGAAATCCAAAATTAGTATTTAATGTATTAAAAATGGGTTCATATATAATATTAAGTATCATTCTCGTAGCTTCTTGTACTATTTTATCATTAATAGTAGGAATTGCAAGTGGACGTTTTATTTCTGGAAAAGGTTTTCCTGGTTTTGGTATCCAGACTCTTCTTACAGGTTGAGGGGTGTATGTTTTGTTTTTTAATTGAAGATGTAGTGATTCTATTTGTTTTAATGAAAATCTATCAAATGTTCTTTTATCAACTCCAGGAGTAAGAGATCCTTTGTTTTTTACTATATTACTATATGCTGTAATTAAGATATATGGATGATATATTATTCTATATATGTTTGAGTATACATATAGGTCTTTATGTGTAGAACTTATTTCATTTAATAGTTTTAATTGTTTAATTGGTTGAATTGATTTATTTTTTATAAAAAACTTATCGATATATAATTTAAAAAATTTTCTATCTTTATTTTTTATAGATACTAAGATTTCATTTAATTTTTCCGAATTCGGATTTTTATTATAATCAATTATTTGTTGTATTTGCATTTTTATTCTTTTGTATTTTTTTTCCTTATCGGGTTTCCCACACCGTGGAATTATACATCACTTTTTAATAATAATAAATATTATTAAGGGAAATCTTTAAGTTCTCGGATTATACAGTGCTCTTTATTATTCAATAAAATTGATTTTATAGCCTTCTTCTCGCATTTTACAGCGAGTATCGATTAATCCTCTGTTTAACATTCTTGTCCCAATAGGAAGCCTGCCCTTCAATACTCTAGTATTGTCCTTAGTAATGTCTTTTAATCTCTAAAACAACATATTAGAAATTACTTACTAAAATAGTCTTTCCTAGAAACTATCCACCTACGGAATGATGAAGACGGGTACGACTGTTAGGAGATACATCTTAACCCCATTGAGACTCTTCTTCAAATTATATATTTTTTTCTAGGATTTGATATATAATTCTTTATCCTATGCTATGTTCCCCTCACGTTTTCACGTATTTTTTGTAATCTTAATTGTATTTTTATTAGTATTTTTATTTTTTTGTTTTATTGGGTAAAGGATGAAGATTTAATATATAAAGACAATATTATTTGTGGTGTTAAACATAATGTTAACCTCGCACGTTGTTTCCGTAAAGTAATGAACCAGATACTGGTTCACGAATACCGTCGATATCTACTGGAGGTGCTGCGATAAATGCAATAATAAAAACAGAAGTAGCTGTTAATAAAGTTGGAATCATTAATACACCAAACCATCCGATATAAAGACGATTGTCAGTGCTTGTGATCCAATTACAAAAATCAGTCCAAAGAGTTTGTGTTGAACGAGTTTGTACGAGAGCTGTCATAATAATAGAAAATTTTCAGGTTAATATTCTAGAATTCAACGTTCATTATATTTTCATTGATTCCTGTTCCCCTTTTTTAATAATACTTGGTCAGCCGATGATTTGTTCTAAACCTTTCAATACCTAGAACTGGTGGAACCAAATTCTATATTGTTTGGTTTAATAACAGAACGAAGAATGACAATAAATGCGTGCAACCTTGCTGACTTATTCTTATTAAAATGTTCAGATTTTATCTTGGAGATATAAAAAAAAAAAAAAAAGAGAAACTGAATTTGAGTTAATCTATAAAGAGATCCCTATGCCCCAAAGCTAAGACATAGGATAGGGTGTGGGGATAAATTGAATCCTCATTATAGGACGTCTTAGGGTTAGGGAAGGTGCACGTTTAATTGACCGAGTTGACCCAATTCTCCAAATATCCTTGAATATCATCGATAAAATTGAATTGAAGGGGTTGATTACCAGGCCAAATAAAACCACCTCTTTTTGGAGAAAGGGATGTTGAAAGTTTAGTTTGATAATTTAAATTAATTCGTTCAATAATATTGGGAAGTTTTTCGTAAATAATATCTTCTTCTTCCATCAAAGGCTCCATATAAACAAAGAGGTTTTGGGTTTCCATATTTTCAGGAACTCGATAAAGTCGTGTAAACAATGGATTTTCTTCTAAAGTTTTTTTATTCACAGGCCAAGTATTAAAAAATAAAGGACGAATCACCTCAGTGACTTTGGATTTTCGTTTATATTCAGTATCAAATTTTTTGAGTTTACGATTCCAAGTTCTCTTTTTTCTTTTAATCGAAGATTTTAATCGTTTCGTTTTTTTCAAATTGAACTTTTTGAAAAAAGGTTCAATTTCTCGGGATATTCGTAATTCATCTAAAGTTTTTCGTCGTGTTAATAAACGATTTGTTATAACAAATTTTCTTTTTTCTCGATTCCATGCTACGAAAAAAGGAATTGGATTTGTTTCCTTAATAAAAGGATCTTTTTTAAATTGTCTTTCTGTGATAAGACGATGAGATAGTGGATTCTCTTCTGGGAAATTAGAAGAATTATAAAGAGGTTGATCAAATTTTAAAACAGAAGGTTCTTTTTTAATTTTCAAATATAAATCTTTATAATCTTCTTTTTCTGAGTCCGAGCTTTCCCCTTCTTCACTCTCAACATTCGGTATATTTTGTTCATCTTCTAAATGTATAGAAAATAAACGTTCTACAATTTTCAAAGTTCCTTTAAATTGTTGGTTGTAAATCCGATTAGAGAAGCTTTTTGGACCACAAAATAATGGTTGAAATATTTCACCAATATTTTCCATATTCAATTTAGAATAATTTCTAAGGGTATCTAAATACTGTGATAAAGCAAAACGTTTCTTAAACAATTCAATTTCTTCTTGGGAAGTCATCTGATGATTTTTTGGTAAACCTTGAAGAAAATTTGAAATATCAAAATTTACTAAAAATCGATAGATAAAACTTTCCGAATATCTTTCTTTTATCTCATATTCAAGAGGATTTGGATTTTCATCAATATCAGTAGAAAACGAAGAAAAAATATCGAAACCATATTTCATAATTTCGGAAAAAGAAGAAAAATGAATCATCTTATCATTAGGAAGATCAGGAATATCCGGATCTTGTTTATTTGCTTCCCCAGTATAATCATAAATAAACCGCTCGATCAATTTTTTATAATATCCAATAAATTCCTCCTCTTCCTCTTCGGTGGTCCCGGGATATTCTTCTTCCGTTTCTGATATTTCCTTGTGGTAGTCTAGGTCTTGGTCTTCGTCTTCGGTTCCATAAATTTCAGGTTCCGATTGAAAAGTATATTCAAATTTCGAAGAAGTTTTTTGAGAAAGGGCCTGTTGTTGAATTTGTTGGAATTTTCGTAACTGTTGAGCTTGTTTTTTCCGTCGTCGCTCATTTTGCCGAGCTTCTTCGGCAGGTCCCAGTTTTGCTACTAAAAATTTATTTAACATTCCACCTTTTCCCCTACTACCACCTCGTGAAGATAAACGGTCTAATCGTGTGCGCCACATATATTCTTCTTGATAGTTTAAAGATTCAAAATTGAATTCTACTGAAGGCCCGGAAGCATAGCGACCCCGATCAAAAAGAGATAGATCTGTTTCTATAGAAGACATAGATTTTTCTCCAAAACGCCCTAATCGACCTTTCGGTGCATCAGGTGTTCCTATTTTGAATATAGATTTCAAAGCACTATCTTGAGAAACAAAACCTAAAGGATTTGTGAATAAATAATCGACCCCATAATAAACAAAACTAGTGAAACTCAATGTTAAACATCCAATTAAACAGAAATGATGAAATCCTTTTATCCAAGAAGAAAATTTGAATTGAGTAAAACGAGTTAAAAAATAACCTAATAAACGAAAAAACGAACTGAACAAAAATATCCAAAAAAAACTTCCGAAAAAAATACCGAGAAAATAAAATGTTGAATTGTAATCAACATCCAAAGAATTCATTCCACTATGAAAACATAAATTTCCAAAAAAAGGAAATAAACTGGATTGATCGGTCCATACTAAAGCAAAGTTTATAAAAAAAATTTGAACAAGTTGTTTCTTTTGGGACTTTTTAATAATTTGTAAAGGAGCACCTTTTTGAATGATTTGAAAAACGACAACAAAAATTAACCAAAGACCTAAAAAATAACTTAATGGTTCAAATCCAAACCAAATATAAATAATTTCACGAAAGCCAAATAAACAACATCCTAATAAACTCAAATGACCTAAAATGAAACCGAAGGAAGAAGCTAGGGATCCAGCACCAGCACCTTGAATAATAACTGACCGTAGCCAGAGAAAATGAACAGGAGAAAAAGGAAAATATAAAAAAAAACAATTAAAGAAACCATTAAAAAAAGTGGGAAAAGCAACTTGATTTTCTGCTAATAAACTTAAATTGGGGGTTTGTAAATTTATGAAATCTGTAAAAATACTGTTAGTATTTTTGGGTAAAATTAAACCAAAATGAGCATAATAATCAATCCATTTCAATGTACTTAAATAATTCCAAAAATATTTAAAAAAAGTGACAAATTGATCTGACCAACGGGGGAGTTCGTAAATTTGATTTAATACTTCTATGGTATTTTTAATTATTTCTCCCCCAGGAATAATAATAGACATGAACAAATTAATGATATGAAATATACATGAATAGAGGGTTTTGAAGTGTTTGATCTTTTTTTTTCCCAGGGGGTTCCTTAACTCGCCGCAGTTTGTTGGCGCCCTTGAAAATGTTGATAAATATTAATAAATAAAAACAAAATAAAACAGAAAAAAAGTAAAACAGATCCAAGAATTGTTGCTCCAGTATAATCATATTGTTCCAAACATTGAAAAATGAAAACAGGTGTAACAAGATCTTTAAATGGAAAATTCGAAGATAAAATAACAATAGCTCCATATTCACCAATACATCTAGAAAAACTTAATATCATTCCAGTGGAGACACCAGGAACTAAAGTTGGCCAAATAACTTTCAAAAAAGTTTCCCATGAAGTCGCTCCTAAACACCATGCAGCTTCTTCTAATTGTTTATCTATTTGTTCAAAAACAGGTTCGACGCTCCTAATTACAAAAGGAAAAGAAACAAAAATCATAGCGATAAGGATCCCCCATTTTGTAAATATAATTTGAATCCCATGATCAAGTAAAAATTGACCAATCCATCCTTTTGAACCATAAATTGCACAAATACTCAAACCTGCCACAGATGTGGGTAAACAAAAAGGTAAATCAATTACAGCATCTAATAATTTACGACCAGGAAAATCATATCGGGTTAAAACCCATACTACTAAAAAACCAAAAAAAGTATTTATCAAACAAGCAGTCAAAGCTAAACTAAAACTTAATTGATAAGCACAAATAGCTACTGGTGCTGTTGCTTTTTCCCAAAAAAATTGAGCGAAAGTGACCAATGATGTATAAAACAAAATAATTATTGGCAAAATGAAAAAGGATAAAAAATAAAAACTAATTAATAGGACCATAATCATGTACTCTTCAATATAAGAGATTGAAATCTAAACAAAGAGATTGGAGTTCTCTTAAAACAACCCGAAGAGATTCAGGTGTCCCATTATTTAAAGGAGTATTTTTTAAAAGAGTGAGCATTAGACGATTTCTTCCCATAAGATCATCAGACTTCACAGTCAATAATTCTTGTAATGTATAAGCACATCCGAAACCTTGAAGTGCCCAAACTTCCATTTCTCCTACTCGTTGACCTCCTTGTTTGGCTCGTCCTCGAAGGGGTTGTTGGGTTATAAGTGAATAGGCACCAATTGAACGAGCATTAATTTTTTCATCAACTATATGAATTAATTTCATAATATAAGCACAACCAACTAAAACCGATTGATGAAAAATTTGTCCATCACGACCATCAAATATATTCACTTTTCCAGGTGTTTTTTTTGAAAATAACCATTTTTGTTTTGTTTGATGTGCTGATTTTAATAATTTTGAATAAATGAAACTTCTTGATGCTTCATAACCATTCATTTCATCAAAACAAACTGTTTGAAATTTTGTATGAAAAATTTGACCTGTTAAACCTAAAATACATTCTAAAATTTGACCAACATTCATTCGAGAAGGAACCCCTAAAGGATTCAACAAAATATCTAAACACTGACCATTTAATAAAAAAGGCATATCATAATTACCAAAAATTTTTGAAATAATTCCTTTATTTCCATGACGTCCTGAAATCTTATCTCCTACTTTTAATAGCCGTCGAGTTGCTATATATATTACTACTTTTAAAATAGAGCGTTTTATTCGGGATTTTTTTGGTTGGTTTTTAAAAAATTGGAGATTTAAAAAAAAATTTTTAAATTTTATATTGGAAAATTTCATAAAAAGGTTCAACCACCAACTTTTACACGTTTTATTTTTATAAGTGTGGGTGACCCTTGAAGAATTGAAATCTACACCATTGGATGGTCTTTCAAAAGGAGGAGAACTTTTTTGATAATAGACAGAAATTTTAATAATACGTCCAGAAATACCAGAAGGAACTCTTAAAGAATTGTCTTGAATTTTTATTAAATCCTGACCCTGACCCTGACCCTGACCCTGACCCTGACCCTGACCCTGACCGACAATATCGTATAATAATTGTTCATATTGGATATTCAAATTTTCTTTTTCAAATGGTTTTTGTCTTGATGTTATTTTACCTACCAAAACATCCCCTTCTTGAACCCATGAACCAATTTGAATAATACCATTTTTGTCTAATAAAGCCTCAGACTTTTCACGTACTGGTAGATTTGATGTAAGTTTTTCATTTTCAAGAATTTCAAGATCATATTTTTCAATGTGTAAGGATGTATATGAACCAGCAATTTTTTGATTAATTAAAACAGCATCTTCAAAATTTAGACCATCCCAAGGCATATATGCTGCAAGCAAATTTTGTCCTAAAGCCAATTCTCCTTTAGAACTAGCAGAACAATCAGCTAAAAGGTCTCCTTTTTGAACCCATTGAAGTTGTTTTGTAAAAGTACGGTGAAATAAATATGTATTTTGATTTGTTTTATTAAAACCTTTGAAAAAAATATGAGTATGAAGTGGAGCTTTTGAATATTTATTATAATTGAAGTCCCTGCTTTTCCAAAAAGAACAACTTCGTGGTGCTCCGTCAGGCTTTGAACTTATACCTGCTTGCGGTGAAACCAATCTGAATATTTGAAGATTTTTAAAGTTGAATTTTTTCCAACCCCAATATATTTGGTTTTGATATTGGTTTTTTTTTTTGATTTTCATAAAGAAGATTGATTTTTGGATGATTTATCTTACTAACTTTTGAGGAACTATAAGTGATAATACCACTTCGAAAAGTTGTAGGAATATCTCTTAAATCGGAAAGAATTCGAAAAGAATTTAAAGTGTTAACTATTGGTTGTTCGAGTTTTAACAAAGGAAGGGCTTGTCTTTGCATATTTGAACCCATTAATACTCTATTTGCATCATTATGTTCAACAAAAGGAATGCAAGTAGCACCTATAGAAATAAATTGTTGTGGGTGAAAAGCTAAAAAATGAATATGATCAACTGCACATTTTTTTTGAGTTTGGGATTTTATTATAGGAACAAATAAATTTTTTGATTTTCCTAATTTTTGGTTAAAAAACACATTTTGAGACATTTGTTTTTCAACACAAAAAAAAACAATTTTCTTTTGATTTTGAAGATGTTGTTTATATATTTCAACAAAGGGAGTTTCTAAAAAACCTTGAAAATTTAAAGCCACTGCAATTGTTAAGGAATTAACCAACCCCGCATTTCTACCTTCTGGGGTTTCAATAGGACAAATACGACCATAATGAGTTCGATGAATTCCTCGAATTTCCATTCCAGCGGTTTCATTACTAATTCCTCCAGAACCTAAACAACTTAAACGTCTTTTATGTGTAATTTCGGCTAGGGGATTACTTTGATCTAGATATTGAGAAAGTTGATGACTATGAAAAAATTCCTTGAAAGTACTATTAATTGGTTGACTATTTAAAGCACCTATTTTAATTAAATTCCTGAGAACTTGAGAGGGTGAGGATGTTTCAATTATTTGGTCAAATTTTTTATTTTTTTTTATAAAAAAATTTTTCAAACGTATTAAACCTCGTGTTAATTGATTTTTGAGTAATTCTCCAATTGTTTTTAATCGTCGATTTCTTAAATCATCAATATCATCACAAAGGCTTGAAGATTCAGATTCCGATCCCCCAGTCAATTCATAAAGTTTATTACTTATAGCCACTAAATCTATAGGTGTTAAACTTAAATTTTGAACTCTTGTATTTAATTTTTTATTTAAGCAAGATCGACCTAGAAATCCTAATTGCAGATTAAGAGATTGAATAAGGATAGGGGACGATTGTGATTGTTTTCGAAACAAAATATTATCTTTATATTTTTGATGAAAATTTTGAAGAAAGGTTTCTAATGGTAATCGAGGGATATCTTGAATACAAATCCATATTTTTTTTTTAGAATCCATTTCGAGTCGAAGCCAGGGACCTCGTTGAAAAATTATTTCAGCATAATAAAGGTTTACTGATGATGAGTTTTGACGAAAATAAACTCCTGGACTTCGGACTATCTGATTTAACACAATCCGTGGAGTTCCATTTATTATGAAATGTCCCCGACGAGTTAATAAAGGAAGTGTGCCTAAAAAAACCCATTGAATAGTTGATTCATTTAAAAAAGAAAATCGTACAGGAATATAAAAATTACAACAATAGGTTTTTGATCGAATTATAGATTCTTGGATATTTAAAGCTGGTCTGAGAAATTTATAATTATTATAAATAAAATCATAAGAAAAAATTAGACCAGGTGTTTGTTTTAGAGAAAATTCTTTGCCAAATTGATTATTTAAAAACCAATAAAAACTTTTTCTTTGAATTTCTAAAAAATCAGATAAAAAAAAAAGAAATTTATAAAAAATAAGACAAAGCATAAGAATAAGATTCTTCAATGGGAAGAGTGGGAATCAAATCAGAAATTATGACATTTCAAAATTTAAAAATGCTGCTTTTCAATAAATCTGACATTTGAAAAATTCCAAATTACAAAATTCTGATTTTGATCTTTTTGGAGTATAACTCAATTTTTTCGGAAGTCAAATATTCAACTCTTATTTACAAAATATTTAGAAAAACTTATAATAAAGCCAAATCCATTAAACAAAGGGTTGCTAACTCAATGGCTAGAGTCATCGGCTTTTAACCGAGAAGTTCTGGGTTCGAGTCCCAGGCATCCCAAGGAAGGCCGAGATATTTCAAAATTCAAACAATTCAAATATGACAAGAGTTCGTTATAATTTGCGAAAACGCCATAAAAAAATATTAAAACAAACTAAAGGTTTTCGTGGGTCTCCTTCAATTTTGTATAGAACTGGGAATCAACAACTAATGAAAGCACTCCAAAATGGATTCAGAAGTCGACGTTTACGTAGAAGGGATTTTCGAGGTGTCTGGATTCCACGTATTAACGCAAAATCCCGACAATTTGGAATGAATTATAATAGTTTTATTTCTTCTTCAAAAGGTATTATTAATAGAAAAATTTTAGCTCAATTAGCTATTTATGATTCTGAAATATTTTCAAATTATAAAATTTGAAAATATTAAGTGATCCAGCGATCCCCATTGACGAAGTATACATAGGTATACTTCGTTAAAGTATAATTCGAGTCTTCGATGAAAGATGAAATTGCATTAGAGCCTTTGACTTTATGATCCTGTGGTGGTATGGTATAGGTATGCTTCGCCGTCGTGGTACAGGGTATACCTATATAGGTATACTTCGTCTGGTGGTTACCCTTCAATCTTCTCTTCTGTTTTTTAAAATCTTCAATTTCAAACTTTGTCTAAATCCGCGAGCTTCCCGATCCTTCGGGAAAAAAGAATTCTTTCAGAATCTAATGAAAAAACCTTATTTCAAAAGAAAAGTTTTCTTTAAAAAACGAAAAATTGGTTTAACTTTAAAAAAATCCGATCAATTAAATTATAAAAACATTATTTTATTAAGAAATTATATTACTATTTCAGGAAAAATAATACCCAAACGTTTAAATGGTTTAACAGCCAAACAACAACGTTCCATTTCCAAGGCAATAAAAAACGCAAGATATATGAGTTTTTTACCTTTTGTTCGTCTCCCAAGTGCTGGGAGATAGCATAGCCTCTAACAGCTAATGCTCCGTAAGAGGCGGGCTATTAGCTCAGTTGGTTAGAGCGCTGTCCTGATAAGACAGAAGTCGTTGGTTCAAGTCCAATATAGCCCAAAAAAAAAGGAAAGGGGATATAGCTCAGTGGTAGAGCGCTGCTTTTGCACGGCAGATGTCAGGAGTTCGACTCTCCTTATCTCCATTTCATTTTCTATAACTAATCTTATAAATAACTCTTGATTTATAGAAGCAAGACAAATGTGAAATATGCCTATAGGTGTACCAAAAATTCCTTTTAGATTACCTGGTGAGCAGGCTGCCCAATGGGTCGATCTTTATAATCGTTTATATAGAGAGCGTGTGCTCTTTTTATGTCAACAATTAGAAGATGAATTGGCTAATCAATTAATTAGTATTATGTTATATTTAAATGCCGAAGAGCATTCAAAAGGTATTTATATTTATATAAATTCCCCAGGAGGTTCTGTGACTTGTGGTGTCGGGGTCTATGATATTATGAATTATATTAATCCCGAAGTCACAACTATTTGTGTAGGAACCGCCGCCTCGATGGCCTCTTTTATTTTAGCTGGCGGAGCCCGTGGAAAAAGAATTGCTTTTCCACATGCGCGAATGATGATCCATCAACCAGAAGGTGGAAGCATGGGTCAAGCGGGGGAAATAAAGTGGGAATCAGAAGAAGTTCGACGTGTTCGAAGACAAGTTGGACTTCTTTACGCAGAACGAACAGGTCAACCTTTAAATAGAATATCAAAAGATATGGATAGAGATCAATTTATGTCCCCTAATGCTGCCAAAGATTATGGACTCATTGATCATGTTACTGAATGGAGTAAGGTGTCTTCTTACTGAATGGAGTAAGGTGTCTTCTTACTGAATGGAGTAAGGTGTCTTCAAAATTCAAGTCTTGAATTCTTGTATAATTCAATTAGAATATATTTGTGATCCAAGCAAAGAAGTATACCTATATAGGTATACCCTGTGCCGAAGGGCTTAACGGTGCGCTAAAGCTTCCCTTGTGGGAAGTTTACCACGAAGTTGTTCCTCTTCTTCCTTTAAATTCGAAAAATCTCCTCCGGGAAATATTAAAAAATTAAACTTTTACAGCGTCATATGTCTGGTATTCCAAGAGAACGTCCGTTTTCCGATATATTAACAAGTATTCGTTATTGGGTTATTCATAGTATTACTATTCCATCACTATTTATTGCTGGTTGGTTGTTTGTAAGTACAGGTCTTGCTTATGATGTTTTCGGAAGTCCGAGACCTAATGAATATTTCACAGAAGAAAGACAGACTGCTCCTTTAATAACTGATCGAATTAATGCATTAGAACAAGTGAAAACATTAAGTGAAGTTTTATAGAAAAAAATTGAATATATTCTATTCTTCAATATGACTGGAAAAAAATCTACTGATTATCCAATTTTTACAGTTCGTTGGTTAGCTGTTCACGGTTTAGCTGTTCCTACTATTTTTTTTCTAGGTGCAATTACAGCAATGCAATTTATTGTTCGTTAATATTATGAACGTCTTTATCTTTAGATGAATTTCTATAGAAATTTGAATAAAATAAATTTCATGGCGAATCCAAATAAACAAGATGTTGAATTAAATAGAACAAGTTTATATTGGGGTTTTTTATTAATTTTTGTTTTGGCCGTTTTATTTTCAAGTTATATTTTTAATTAGTACCCGTCCACCGAAGAATGGACTATTAGTGGTTCAGAAACTTCGTCAATTATTTTCATATGTCTAATATAGAAACAGGAACAACAGGTCGTGTTCCATTATGGTTAATAGGTACTTTAGTAGGAACTGCCGCTTTAACACTAGTTGGTATTTTTTTTTATGGTTCCTATGTCGGTTTAGGTTCGTCTCTTTAACTCGTGAATAGGGTTTAGGAAATATACTATTGCAAATAGTATATTTCCTAAACTCAATTCTCATATCAAAACTAAGAGATTGTAGTTCAATTGGCTAGAGCACCGCCCTGTCAAGGCGGAAGTTGCGGGTTCGAGCCCCGTCAGTCTCGTTAGGCGCCTAAAGCTTCCTTAGCGGCATACATGACTTCAACAGTAATTTTCTCAAGTTTTCTTGAGCGAGCAAATTTTTCAGTATTTCGCTTAATTCTATTTCGAACAAATCCAGGTATTTTCTGAAGTTCTTCCATAGCCGAAGATTCCCAAATAAGATCTGTTGATAAATTTTTTGTAATAACGGTTTTCACATCATGACCACCAAAGATCTCAAGTAAATGATCTTCCATCCCTAGAGTGAAAGAATTATAAACTAAATCAGCAATTTGATTTGTTCCCTCATAACCTAAAAATGGTCGATAACTTAATGGAAAATTTTGAATATGAATTGGTGCAGAAATTACTCCACAGGGAATATCTAAACGTTTCCCTACATGGCGTTCCATTTGAGTTCCAAAAATCGCAGCAGGTTCAATTTCTGCAATCATATTACCTACTCGAGTATGATCATCTGTAATTAAAACTTGATCACAGAATGCTTGAACCTGTTCTCTAAACCAATCTCCATCATGTTGACAATAAGTGCCAGCACAACAAACATTAATACCCATTTCTCGCACAAGAATTTTTGTGATAGCAGCTGCATGAGTAGCATCACCAAAAACAAGTGCTTTTTTACCTGTTAAATTTTGACAATCAATTGAACGTGAAAACCAAGCGGCTTGAGATACAAAACGTGTTTGGTGATCAATATATTGTTCATAATCCATTTGAGAATTTGTTTGTTTACATATTTGTCTTATCCAAGCTGCTGTTTCTACTAAACCCATTGGAGTGGTAGAAATATAAGGCATTTTATATTCTTTTTCAAGAAATTTCGCTGCCATTAAACCAATTTCACGATAAGGAACAATATTAATCCATGCTTTAGTAAGCTTCTTTAAATCTGTTACAGCACATCCTTCAGGAATAACAAGATTTATTTCAATACCTAAATCTTTTAATAATCGATAAATTTCTCGACAATCATGTTGATGATGAAATCCTAAAGTGAAAATACCTAAAATATTTGCAGAAGGTTTTTTTGTTTGAACGATTTCATTAGGGTTTGAGCGAACATAAAAAGATATGATTTGTTCTAATGTTCGATCTGCTGCTTGAAATTCGTTCACTCTATAATGATTGACATCAGCTAATAAAATATCTGAATCGGTACTTGCTTGAGCCCGACGAATAAAATTTTGTAAATCTTCCTGTAAAATACTCGATGTACATGTTGGAGTTAAAACAATTAAATCAGGTTTTTCTTCTTTATCTTTTCTTGTAATATTCTCAACCACTTTTTCTTGAGATCCTCGAGCTAAAACATATCTATCCACAATACTTGCAGTAACTGGTGTAAAATCCCGCTCTCGTTCTAACATAGAACGCATCACATTAAAATAATCATCCCCTAAGGGAGCGTGCATAATTCCATGGACATTCTTAAAAGAACTGGCCACTCTCAAAGTACCTATATGGGCAGGACCCGCATACATCCAATAAGCTAATTTCATAATTTATTTATTTATTTTATTCGTCAATTTTTCAAATGGAGTTTTGGCTCTCCTGATATTTTTTTAATGTGTCAGAATTAATATTTATCGATTTTGTGATTTCCCCTAAGAAGAATTTTCTTTTGATAAGATGCCCCCTAAGGGGGGAACCGCGAAGCACATATTCCTTTCCACTCCCAGTTTCAAAAGTTATTATTCAATAAATTCAATTATTTAGCAATCACAAATAGCTTACCCCCGAGAGGGGGTGAAGGATATGCTATTAATTTTTGATTTATTTTTTAATTACATATAAAGTTTTCTAATATTCCTACCCACCCCACACTAATAAGTCACTCATATTTGGAAAAAGTCTACCACGTAAAATTTAGCACCACTACTTTTTTAATAATATTAAAGATTCATGATTTGATGATAAAATCCATTTTCTAGATGTAGATTTATTCCAATATTTTTCATATAACCATTTTGAACCTTTATTTTTATGGCGTTTCTTTAACCAATACCAAATTCTCCAAAAAAAGTAATCATTCATAATTTTGGATAAGTTTGGTTCATTGTAAAAATTTCTCCAAATAGAAATTTTTTTATTTAATTCAAGTATTATTTTATCAACAGGAAAACTGGACATCTTCAAGAATTTTTGAAATTCCTTTTGATGACTACGAATATTGACCAAACTCATTTTTCCATTTAAAAACCCTCCTAAAAAATGGATTTTGTGAGAAGGATAAGTTTTATTAAATTTAATGTTTAATCCCCGAGTTAAAGCAAAATTATAAAGGATTTTATCCTGAACTTGATTGGCGAATTTTTCAGAAAATCCTCGAATAACAAAATTATTATACTCTAAACCAAAAGTTCCTTGCATTAAAAAAAACAAATCTTTTATACATAAATGTTGAATGATTGTTTTCAAATTTCTTTTTTGAATATTTCTTTTTTGAAAACTTGGTATTCGAGATAAAATAAATTTTTTTTCTACAAGGAGATTTGACAAAATCCATAATTTATTTTTTTGACTAAAAAAATTATCAAAAAAAGTCACTATGACACTCCCACGAAGTCTGCCAATTTTTTTTTTAAATTTATATAGATTATTATAAATATAATAATTTTTTTGACCTGTGAGAAAAACAATTTTAGAAGACATTAAAGCACTGAGGACTAATAGCCATTGTTGATCTATTATAAGCTTTTCAGTATTGTTGAAATTGAATGCTAGGCTATGACGAGAAAGTAAATTTCCTATTATCAAAAATTTAATAGAACGTGAACGAATGAACAAACGCTGAAAATTTCGACAATCTCGTACTTCCGATTTTTTTTTATTGATTTTTTTTTGAAATTTTAATAATCGATGAAAAAATTGTAGATTCGACATAGAATTTTATATATTTATTTATTAAGTATTAAAAGATCACTTCACTTGCCAAGGTTATTCAATCATAGCTTGATATGTGGCCACTGTAGAAGGCGAAATTTTATTTAAATATCGAAAAATCCAATATTTAAAAATAGTATCTAAAAAAACAGGAAATGTAGATATAAAAAAATATATAAAATTTTGATTTATTTGAAAGCCAAAATGTTCAAAAATAAATTGGAGAAATACTTCCCAACTTTTAGATGAATGAAATCCTACAAGGAGATCCAAGAAAAAGAGAAGAAAGAAACATTTTGTAGTTTCACTTAAACTAAAGAGTGATTCAATCAGAAAGGTCTTAAAAATAATAATTTGAGGTTTTGATAAAAAAAGAAGAAATAAAAAAAAAAGTAAAGTTGTTAAATCAAGAATCCAATTTGTGATAATACCCAAACTTTGTTTTGAATAAAAATCAGCTGTTTGATAAATCCAATCAGGGCGGAAGCATACCACGAAGAACTTCCCCACCACGTTGAAGTTGGTCTGGGGGTATCATCCCCAGAGCTTCTCTTTGTTGAGTTTTATAATTGAGAAGAGTATCAAAATAAATTTGTGCATCCAAGTTCTTGAGTTGCTCTAAAGCTTGTTCCTGTTGATGAAAGTTTAAAAAAACAGGACGCAGTGCATCTGTTGAAAAGTCTTCTAAGAACTTGAAAACAAAAACTTTCATAAAAAATTGAAAAATCCATGGACATAAAATTAAGAAGAAAAAACATTGAAGAGATGCAATGGCAAAATAACGAGATACACGAAATTCATAAATAGCAAATAAATCAGTTTGAAAACCTATTTGTTTGAAAAAACGTTGAAATGTTCGAATAATGGATCTGGGTATCCATCCGATTTGTTCAGAGTTGGACATGATAATAAAAGCCCCTCTTTAATCTGAGAAGGGACCTATTTCACTACTTGAAAACGAGCTTGAGCACGTTTTAAAGAAAATTGAGCGGAAACTTTTTCTTTTTGATTAGTCGCTTGAATTAATTGCTGACGAGCATTTTCTAGAGCCCTTCGGGCACCTTCATAATTTATAGTATTCCCACTCTCAGCTTCATTAACTAAAACAGTTAAATTATTTTCTTGAACCAATGCAAACCCTCCCATTAATGCTAAAGAAATCCATTTTTTATTTGATCTAAATAAAAGAACTCCAACATCTAAAGCAGTAATTAGAGGTGCGTGGCCCGTCAAAATTCCCATTTGTCCTGTATTTGTTGGTAAAATTATTTCATCAGCTTCATTATTTAAAAAAACTCTATCTGGTGTAATAATAGAAAATTTAATAGTCATGGTTATTTTGATAATTGAATTGCTTTTTGTTGAGCTTCATCAATGTTGCCAACAAGATAAAAAGCTTGTTCAGGTAATTCATCAAGTTTCCCTGAAAGAATTAAATTAAACCCTTGAATGGTTTCGGCCAAGCTCACATATTTTCCAGGAGATCCTGTAAAAACCTCAGCAACAAAAAAAGGTTGAGAAAGAAAACGTTCAATTTTACGGGCTCGCGCCACCGTTAAACGATCTTGTTCTGAAAGTTCATCTAAACCTAAAATCGCAATAATATCTTGTAATTCTTTATAACGTTGAAGAGTTTGTTGAACATTTTGAGCACAATTATAATGTTCTTCTCCAACAATCCATGGTTGTAACATTGTTGATGTGGAATCAAGAGGATCAACTGCAGGATAAATGCCTTTAGAAGCAAGGCCCCGGGAAAGAACAGTGGTTGCATCTAAATGTGCAAAAGTCGTCGCTGGCGCTGGATCTGTTAAATCATCCGCGGGAACATAAATAGCTTGAATCGATGTTATTGAACCATCTTTTGTAGAAGTAATACGTTCTTGTAAACCTCCCATTTCTGAAGCTAATGTTGGTTGATAACCTACAGCGGAAGGCATTCGACCTAAGAGGGCTGAGACTTCTGATCCTGCTTGAACAAAACGGAAAATATTATCTATAAATAATAATACATCTTGTTTTTGAACATCACGAAAAAATTCAGCTAAAGTTAATGCTGTTAAGGCAACACGCATTCGAGCTCCAGGAGGTTCATTCATTTGTCCATAAACTAAAGTAACCTTGGATTCAGAAAGATTTTGTTCATCAATGACTTTTGATTCTTTCATTTCCATATAAAGGTCATTTCCTTCTCGTGTTCGTTCTCCTACTCCACCAAATACAGAAACACCACCATGAGCTTTTGCAATATTATTAATCAATTCCATAATTAATACTGTTTTTCCTACCCCAGCCCCTCCAAATAATCCAATTTTTCCACCACGTCTGTAAGGTGCAAGAAGATCCACCACTTTTATTCCTGTTTCAAAAATACTTAATGTTGTTTCTAAATCTACAAAAGCTGGAGCTTCTCTATGAATCGATGAACGTGTAGAATCTGAAACATCACCCAAATTATCTACTGGTTCTCCTAAAACATTGAAAATACGACCAAGTGTGGTTTTTCCCACAGGCACATTTATAGATTGACCTGTATCAATAACAGGCATACCCCGAGTTAACCCATCTGTGGCACTCATAGAAACAGCGCGAACACAATGATCTCCTAAAAGTTGTTGAACTTCACAGACGACTTCAGTTTCCCCCCCTTGAACTACTAAGGCATTAAAAATATTTGGCATCTGACCAGGTAAAAAAGAAACATCTAATACTGGACCAATTATTTGTGTGATTTGACCTTTATTTAATGACATTTTTTGATATTTTTTTAGTAATTTATTTAGAATTGAATTTGGATTAAAAAAAAAGACGTCAAGTCACCAGTTATTATATTCTAATAAAAAATAAGTGCAACCCAACTCCGTTTTTTTTTCAGTTTCTTAAGGCCCAAGCCTTGATTCTTTGAATATTTTTTTTTATATTATATTTATGGGCTCATGGTCTAAAGGATAAGACATCAACCTTCTAAGTTGCCAATGGAGGTTCGACTCCTCCTGGGTTCAATGAACGTTTATTTGAATAATTTTTGGGGCTTGCTGAAGCTCCGCGAAGCTTAAATATCTCCTCATGTCTAAAAAAGCTTTAATAGAACGTCAACGTAAAAGAATACTATTAGTTAACAAATATTTCATAAAACGTCTTGATTTAAAAAGAAAAATTAAACAAGAAAGATCTTTTTCAAAAAAATTTCAACTTCAACAAAAATTAAGCCAGCTTCCGAAAGATAGTTCATATATTCGATTAAATAGTCGGTGTTTGCTATCTGGTCGTCCAAAAGGAGTTTTCCGAGATTTTAAAATATCAAGACATTTTTTGCGAGAAATGGCCTTATTAGGTGTGTTGCCTGGGGTTAAAAAAGCATCCTGGTAACCACGGGAAAAAAAGAGCTTAATTGTGATGATCATTAAATTTTCAAATTCATGGCAAATTCAAAAATTTACAATTGGTTTGAATCAAGATTAGAAATTCAAGCTATTGCAGATGATGTTACAAGTAAATATGTTCCACCTCATGTCAATATTTTTTATTGTTTTGGAGGAATTACATTTACATTATTTTTAGTGCAAGTAGCTACTGGTTTTGCGATGACTTTTTATTATCGTCCAACAGTAGCAGAAGCTTTTTCTTCTGTTGAATATCTTATGACTCAAGTCAATTTTGGGTGGTTAATAAGATCAATTCATCGATGGTCTGCTAGTATGATGGTTTTAATGATGATTCTTCATGTGTTTCGAGTTTATTTAACTGGAGGATTTAAAAAACCACGTGAACTCACTTGGGTGACAGGTGTTTTTATGGCAATTTGTACTGTTTCTTTTGGTGTAACAGGGTATTCTTTACCTTGGGATCAAGTTGGATATTGGGCTGTAAAAATTGTTACAGGTGTTCCAGATGCACTTCCTGTTATAGGTAGCAAAGTCGTTGAACTTTTACGAGGTGGTGTTGGTGTTGGTCAGGCCACTTTAACTCGATTTTATAGTTTACATACATTTTTGTTGCCTTTATTTACAGCTGTTTTCATGTTGATGCATTTTTTGATGATTAGAAAACAAGGGATTTCAGGACCACTATAATTGGTTGTTTTATCAATTTTAATATATATATACATATGGCTGTTACTAAAAAACCAGATTTATCAGATCCTTTTTTACGTTCAAAATTAGCTAAAGGTATGGGGCATCACTATTATGGTGAACCTGCTTGGCCTAATGAACTTCTTTATATTTTTCCTGTTTGCATTATTGGTTCTTTTGCATGTGTTATTGGATTAGCTATTCTAGATTTAGCTGTAGTAGGAGAACCAGCAAATCCTTTTGCAACTCCTTTAGAAATTTTACCAGAATGGTATTTTTATCCTGTTTTTCAAATACTTCGAACAGTACCTAATAAATTATTAGGAGTGCTTTTAATGACATCGGTTCCTTTGGGTTTATTCACGGTGCCCTTTATAGAAAATATTAATAAATTTCAAAATCCATTTAGAAGACCGGTGGCAACAACAGTTTTCTTTATTGGTACTGTTGTAGCTATTTGGCTTGGTATTGGTGCAACTTTGCCCATTGATATTTCTTTAACCTTGGGGTTATTTTAAATTTGTAATTTTGGTGTGGTTGGTGGTCGGGATGCCACCAAAATTACAAATTCTATTAATTTCTATAAAGACTACTTCCTAATCTTAAAGCGAGAAAACCATTTATTAATGCACAAAATAAAGCTATAAAAATCTGACTTTCAGAAAGTGGCATAATTTTTACTTGATTTACAATTTACTATTACTAAAAGCGAGTAAGAAAATAACAAGTGGACCAGCAGCAACTACAAGAAATAAAGAAAGAAGTTGAAAAACAATTTGTGAATCCATGGATATTTTTTTTATTTCTTATCGAAAACTTACCGAAGCTTGCCAAACAAAAGCAAGAAGAAAAAAAAGTATTGGAATGACAGGTAAAACATCAACTAAAGCACTAAAGGGAGCATAAGCTTCTGGCAATTTTGCCAAAAAAATTTCAGTCATTTGGAATATAAATAGCATCATAGATATTAGTGCCTAATTCAAAAGGATTTTATCAAATTTTATATAGATACTCAATAAAATGAACATTATGATTCGTGTTCATCAAAAGGATCCCTAAGTTTTTTTGAGGGAGGTCCAAATCCAACATAAATAGAATAACCAGTTACACTTAATAAAAGACACCATAAAAAAACAATTATAAAAGAAGCTTCATTTCCCATGAGAATGGTTATATTTTGTTAAAGAGTGCGGGAATAGGATTTGAACCTATGACCTCAAGATTATGAGCCTTGCGAGCTACCAAACTGCTCTATCCCGCTATGGGTCTGGTTTATTGAGGAAAGGGGGGGATTCGAACCCCCGATAGTTTAGAGCTATGCCAGTTTTCAAAACTGGTACATTCAACCACTCTGTCACCTTTCCCGGGCGCCTTGATGTGTGGGTCGAACTGGATTTGAACCAGTGTAGGCATCGCCAGCGGATTTACAATCCGCCCCCTTTAACCACTCGGGCACCGACCCCTTGCTAAGCTACTTATTTTATTTTTTATTATGGGGATAGAGGGACTTGAACCCTCACGGTTCAATGAACCAACAAATTTTCTTGGACTTTGATCAATTTCAATTATATTCCATGGACTCTCTCTTTATCAAGCTTGATCTTGATAGCTCCCGTCGAGTCTCTGCACCTTTCAAAATTCAAAATTTTGAATTGGCTCAGGGTTACATCAATTGGAGAATATTCATCCTGTGTTTCTCTGAGTTTGAGAGCTTACACTTAGGGGAGGAAAACCTAAGGCTCAAAAAAAGGTCGTCAAATTCAATTTTTCTTAAGTCTGTTGCGTCTACCAATTTCGCCATATCCCCTAAATCTTATAAGCGAAGCCGGAGCTTCATCCAAGCTTCAGCCCCCTAGCATCAGGTTTTTTTTCCCACAAAGCAGCCCTTGCAGTACCCAAAAAACCTCTTGATTGTTGAACTTTCAAATTCGAAAAGGCTTGAAGTGTTTCCAATCAAGTATAGACACTAGAATGAATCAAAAACAATTGATCATTAGTATTTCTTGGCTCCAATTTTTACAAATCTTCGACCTAAAACCTATTCACCGGTTCATCTCACCGGAGTCTAATGGAGAATATTCATCTTGAGGTAAGTTTCCTACTTAGATGCTTTCAGCAGTTCTCTTTTCCGTACATAGCTACCCAGCGGGTCCTATTGGTATAAGAACTGGTACACCAGGGGTACGTTCTTCCAAGTCCTCTCGTATTATGGAAAAGTCCTCTCAATATTCTAACGCTTACATCGTATATAGACCAAACTGTCTCTATGACTATCCTTCATTACTGAAGGCATAGACTATACTTTCATCCCTAAAAAGGAGTTGCCGTATTATAATCACTGTTACTTAACTACAAAGGAAGAATAATTATCTTGCCATTTTTTTTATGGCAAAGTCGTTACGGGGTCAAACATTATTTTTTTTTACATAATTTGTAAGGAAAAAGATTGGGGATTAAATCCATCTGAGTAATTAAACTTCGAAATTTATCATATTCTGGTGCTGGTATTGATAATGTCCATTGAATGGTTCCTTTTTTACTTTGACCTGCTCGATGAATTTTGGTGGAAATATTATATTTTTGTTGAAAAAGTTGCTGAAGTGTTTGTCGTTCTTCGCTTGTTAAACTTGTCACTTCAAATTTTGCACCTTTTTGTCCAATCATTTTTGTTCCATCTCCAGCAAACCATAAAGTTATAAATGGAATAGAAAAAAAAGAACTTATATTTTTTGGTAATTTTTTCTGAAAAATTACTCGATCACCTTTTTTGACGGGTTTATACCATATATTATAAAAACCTTTTAGCAAAGCTTGAGTGTTAAAAATATAAGAATAAGTTTTTCTATTTGTTCGTTTATCTAAGCGACTACGTAAACGCATTTTTTTTTCACTTCTAAGAATTTCAAATTTTTTATATAACCAATAAACAAATGATTTTTGTTTTGGACCTTGTTCAATTGTCAGTATACCATTATTTTTTAGAGAACCATCGGACATAATATACCCATGAATAACATCACGTAATTCTCGGGAGATTTTAATATTGAGCTTTTTCCATTTGTTTTGTATTTTCATAGGCAATTTTGTCCTATATTGAATGTTGACTTCCCTCGGGGTTACCTATTTTATCCAAGTCAAAATAAAAAGGGTTTCACCGATATGAGGCAATTTTTTCTCGCAAATTACTTTGCGGGGTCGCGAGACTTTAGACTTTCACGACGTTCTGACATAATTTCTTGAATAGATTTTGAAATTCTTAAATATTTCCTTAAATCTATTTCTCCAAATTTTTCAATTTGGTTGGGACTCTATCTTCAAAATAAAGAAGGTCTTGGGTATATGTGATATACTGGATCCATCGGGGTTACCTATGGCCTTAAAAGGATAATAAAAGTCGATGAATTCGTTGTTTTGCTTTTTCGGATGTAGGTGAAATACGTAAAAGTTTTAAAAATTTAATCCACTTAATATGTTTTTCTGATTTTAATGGATATTTATTAAATAAATCTATTAGTTTATTTAATTTTTGACGATTTGTAACTCCCCAATAATAAATTTTTTGATTTTCGGAAAAACGTTCTTTGTAAATATCCCCAATTTTTAATAAATCTTTTATAGATCTAAGCAAAGAATAATGTATTGCGGATTGAGTGATCTTTATAGTAAATCTATATTGATAAGAAGTTTCTTTTGTCTTAGAGATTGAAATACAACCCTCACTATCAAAAAATCCAACAAACCAGGCTTGAGATATTAGTTTAGTGTTGGAAACTTTTCGAAGACGTGCTTTTCGGATTAAGTGGATAAATTTATCTAAACATTGTTGTTTTTCTACATCTTTACTTGAATAATTTTTTAAGACTTTTAGACCTCGAACAATAAGCTTAAATTGTATTCTTTTGTTGCTCAAAAAAGGATATTTGACAAATATTGGTATTAAATATTCTTCAAACAGTTTTTTACTTCGAACTCTATAATGATACGAGCCATCTTTACGTTTTGAAATTCGACCTACAATTAAAATTTTTTTAATTTTATATAAAAGCTTTATTTCTTTTTGTGTAATAGCTAGTACAGGTCTATAATAGAAGTTGTTACCTTTTTTTGTTCTTTCTAAATCTAAATAACCATCACCATCAATCATACCAACAACCCACTCATAATCATCCTTATTAGTATATCTCATGAGTCTTTGATTTTTTTTTACCTTTTATTTTGTTTAACGTATAGTCTCTGAGGATTCTTGATTGAAGTATCAATTCATCAAGTCTTTCCTGCGGATTTTCTCCGTGTAAGCACTTTTTTTACATTCACGAAGTTCTAAACACTAAAACTTTAGATGACTTTGAATGTAAGTGACTTCTTTAAGAAGATGTTCCTGCATATAGTTAAATTTCAGCTGAGCTCAGAATTTATACACCCAGCTCAAGTTCCGCTTTAATGGGCGAACAGCCCAACCCTTGGGACAACCTACTGCCCCAGGTTGCGAATTGCCGACATCGCACTATGTTAAAATTGAACTTTTAATTTAAAGATGACCATAATTTCCATCAGACACTTTATATTTCATACATTCTATTAAATATGGTTTTATTAGTTCACGAAAAGAATTACTACTTTTTTCAGGTATTAAAATTCTAAAACGAATTTCTTCATTTTTTAATTTTTTTTTTGTTAAATTTGTATCTATATTATACAAGTTTTTTAATGTATTTTTGATACGATGAATATCTTCTAGACTGAAATTTTCAGTACATATACGCATAGCATTTGAATGACCAAGCCATTTTAAAGCACCATCATCCATATAAAAATAAGCTAATGCTCGAGGATTTAAAAAAGTTTGTATTTTTAACGGCACTTTTTTTATCCATTTTTGTTTATTTAAATCATATCTATAAAACATATTTCCAAAAAATTTTAATGAAGTATTTGTCAATGTATTAAAAGACCATCTTTTAATTAATTTATTTGTTCGTTTATCTAAAATTGCATTTTCTTTTGGAACAACGATAACCCCACATAAGTTTTTTAATATTTCATATTTATTAAATAAATATTCTTTATGTTGACTTTTTTGAATTGCTCTATATCTCCAAGTTCTACCATTGGAGCTTGTTTGTAGATTACCATCACCTAATAGAGAACCAAATATTAAATCTTTTTGTAATTGTGTTAATGTCATATTAAGTTCAGTTTTAAATTTATTCCAATCTTGTTTTTACTATATTTAAAAAATAGTATAAACAATCTACTAGTCGCCTAGTAGGTCAGACTATATCATCATCCTTTTCTTTTCCTTATACGGATTATGTATTCTGGATGTTTGGCGTGTAGTCGTTGAGGGGTTATATCCATAAAAAAAAAGATAAACTTCCCTGCTTATTGTCCGCACTTTTGTACTTTCTTGCTTCAAACGAAGTAAGCTTCGCGGGCCTTCTGGTGGAGGCCAGGAGAACAATGACAAAAGATACTAATCACTTTATAAGCGAAGCGGGGCTTCTGCTAAGTGAACGGAGGTTTCAGCATATAGCCAAATTGACATATTTTATTTATAAAATACGACCCCTAAAATTGAGGTGCCAAACCTTCCCGTCGATGTGAACTCTTGGGGAAGATAAGCCTGTTCAATTTGTTATCGTTAAAGCACTTTATCTTTAACCTCTTTATGTTTCCATAAAGTTCAGACTATGTCATCAACTTCGACGAATTCGATTCGTTGGAAATTTTAATTGCATACACGGCTGAATAAACTTACCAATTAATTCTTTAGTGATTTCAAAGCTTTTTCCCGATATCCCTAATACTGGTTTTTGTTTATTAAATTTAACCCAAGTTTCTAAACTATATTTATGATATAAAAATTCACCTAATCTTCTTACTTCCTGTGTTGTAAAGGCTTGTGTATAAAATACAATAGCTTTGGAATTGGAAGCTAATAGACCACCATCATCCATAAACCAATAAGCAATAGCTCTTGGAGTTAAATAGAGTTCTAAATCTTGGTTTTTTGGTATTTGTTTTTTTCTCAAACCATTTTTCTTTGTTTCATAAAAGAGATGATTCCAAAAATTCCACTTGCTGTGTGCAAGTGTTTCATTTTCCCATACTTTGCGTTCTATATTGAAATGAGAGTTTTTATGCATCCATGGTTTTAATTGAGAAATGACGTGATGAAAATATTCTTTATGAATATTAGATTGTAAAAATTTATATCGATGTGTTCTACCTTTATTTTGAGTTTGTAGACTTGCATCTCCTAATAAAGTTCCAAAAATAATATCTTTTTGGGTTTGTGTCCAATCAAGTGTATCAAATAATAATTTGAAACGTTGGTTTCTATTGGTATTCATTTTTTCTTCAAGAAGTTGCTAGGCGCTCGTGGAGTTTTATAGTAGAAGCTCTATCAAACTCTAGTCGTTGAACGTTCTTATCTACATAAAATTTTTCTTCTTTCGATAAGCTTCGCTGCAAGTTAGCATATGAATAAACACTTAGCGTTCTTGCAATTCACCTAGTTTTTTTTTATTCAATGTGTTACCACAAAGCGGGACAATATTAGCAATCCCCGGAGTAACTTTTATCTTTTGCGCGACGGCCCTTCCACAAGGACGCAGTATGCTTCACCGTCGGATCATTAAGGCCGGCTTTCGCCTCTGCTCGACTTATAAGTCTTGCAGTCAAGCTTCCTTTTGCCTTTACACTCAACAACTGATTTCCGTCCAGTTTGAGGAAACCTTTGCAAATCTCCGTTACCTTTTGGGAGATTTTCGCCCCAAAAAAACTGCCCTCCAGACACTGTCAAGTGTCCTGCTTCAAGGAATCACTTTAAGATTCCTAGTTATTTAAGGGTGGTCTCTCACTGGCCCCATAGTCCACCTCGCAGTGGGAAGGGTCCCACCTAGACTGCACAAAAATAACTGGAAACCAATATCAAGATACAGTCAAGCTTCACGGGGTCTTCTTGTACTGATGTAAGTGAATCCGCATCTTCACGGATATGTCTATTTCACCGAGTCTCTCTCTGAGACAGTATTCATTTGATTACGCCTTTCGTGCGGGTCAAAACTTACTTGACAAGGAATTTCGCTACCTTAGGACCTTCAGAGTTAAGGCCGCCGTTCACCGGGGCTTCAGTTATCAGCTTTCACCAATTCCTTTAACCTTCCGGCACTGGGCAGGCGTCAGCCCCCATACGTTGTCTTACGACTTTGCGGAGACCTATTTTTTTGTTAAAAAGTTCAATGAATTTGTTCACTGCGGACTTTTTCTTTCAGAAAAAGTCACCCCTTCTCCCGAAGTTACGGGGCTATTTTGCCGAGTTCCTTAGAGAGAGTTCTCTCGCGCCCCTGAGTTTACTCAACTTACCTACCTGTGTCGGTTTGCGGTACAGGTTATTTTAATTATTAATAGAGTCTCAAGCTTTTCTAGGAAGTATAACAAAATTCAAATTATCTAATAAAAAATTAAATAACGTATCATGTCTTCATACTGGAACAGTGAACTGCCCAAAGTTCGACTTTTTTTTCGAACTATATGTCGAACATTTCCGCTCTGAACCATTTGGGGAGCTTGAACTTGTTGCCTTCGTCCCTTGTCTTTTTATTAAACTTAAGTACAGGAATATTGACCTGTTTCCCATCGATGACGCTTTTCAGCCTAATCTTAGGTCCTGACTAACCCTCTCTGGACGAGCCTTGAAGAGGAAACCTTAGGTTTTCGGGGCATTAGATTCTCACTAATGTTTTCGTTACTCAAGCCGACATTCTCACTTCTGTTTGATCTATCATTTTTTTTCAAAAATCCTTCACCTCAAAACAGAACGCTCCCCTACCCCCCTTCAATGGGGCCATAGTTTCGGCAAAAAGCTTAGTCCCGGACATTTTCGGCGCATCGACGCTTATTCTTGAATCAAGAAATAACCAGTGAGCTATTACGCATTCTTTCAAGGATAGCTGCTTCTAAGCGAACCTTCTGGTTGTTTCAGCATCGAAACCTCCTTTAACACTTAGCCATTATTTAGGGGCCTTAACTGATGGTCTGGGCTGTTTCCCTCTCGACCCTGGAGCTTATCCCCCAGGGTCTCACTTTTTATGGATTTGGATTATGTTATGGTATCTGAAGAATTTGGAGTTTGCCACAATTTGGTACCTTTTGACAGGCCCGCACTGAAACAGTGCTCTACCTCTTCAGAGATCATCCATAAATGCTGCGCCACAACGCATTTCGGGGAGAACCAGCTAGCTCCGAGTTCGATTGGCATTTCACCCCTAACCACAACTCATCCGTCGATTTTTCAACATCGGTCGGTTCGGACATCCACTTAGTTTTACCCAAGATTCTTCCTGGTCATGGTTAGATCACTCGGGTTCGGGTCCATAATTTTTGACTCATATGAATTCATATGAAATTCGCCTTATTCAGACTTGTTTTCACTTAGGCTACAGAAATTAACTTTAACCAAGCCAAAAATCATGAGTCGCCGGCTCATTCTTCAACAGGCATGTGGTCAGAAATCCTCCCACAGATTGATTGCTTTCGGTTTCATGATCTATTTCACTCCCCGGTAGGGGGTCTCTTTCACCTTTCCCTCACGGTACTTTTCCCTATCAGTGACTCAAGAGTATTTAGTCTTACGAGGTGGTCCTCGCCGATTCACAAGGGATTCCACGTGTCCCAAGCTACTTGGGATACTACAAATACAAAAAATACAAAAAAACGAATAAAACTGGACTTTCACCATCTTTGGTACAGGTTTCAGCTGTTTTTTATGTTTTTTATTTATTTTTTTTTTGAAGTCCCACTACCCTGATCAAGTCAGTTTTGACTCTTTCCATTTCGCTCGCCGCTACTTAGGAAATGGCGTTTGCTTTCTTTTCCTTTAGTTAATAAGATGTTTCAGTTCACTAAGTTTTTTCTTACTGATTTATGAATTTTTTCAGCAGTTTTAAGGATTGCTCCATTAGGGAACTTTTGGATTAAAGTTTTTTTCCAACTCACCAAAAATTTTCGCAGGTAAACACGCCCTTCATCATCTTTGAGTCCTTAGGTATCCACCAAAAGCAGTGGTTTTTTTCGATTCGATTTTTATGATCTCTTCCTAAAATTGATAGAACAATCCAGTCGTCCTTTCTTTATTTATCTTAAAATAAGGGGTTTATACTTTATAAAAGATTCAAATTTTCGTAATTACATTAGTCAAAGATGATTTGGTATGAATTCCAAAGTTTAAGTTTCCACGACAAAATGAAATTCGAGGGTTATCTATAGAAAGTTCTGGCCACATCTCTTGATAAATTTAGAAGCTAATTGTGATGTTCATTTTGACAATAGAAAACTCAAATTACCAAGAGCCGCACCTGTGTTTTTTTTTCTACAATAAAATGTTTTGGGGTTGTAATTAAACGACTATTTGATTGAAAGCCCCACCTTAAGTTTTAATTTAGATATTCGTCTCATATCAGTAATTCAAAATAAATCTAAGATTTTTGAGGAGACCAGTCACTTACACTCAAGTCAACCAGAGCCAAGGAAATCAAAATGTTGTTACTTTTATTGTATTCATTTTATTTTAAAAAAGTGAGATTGATTCTACGGGGAGTTTTCTCCGTAAAATCAATAATATAAGATATATACTTTGACAAAAAAATAACAACTTTATATAGTAAAAAAATGAATCAAATAATCTTAATCTAGTGTAGAGGAACGTACCACCTAGGGAAGATGAAACTTAAAGTGGGAGAGAGATAGTATATGTACAGTTTTTTAGATCGTTTAATTAGCCCCGTCAATGTGATTAGATGATCTCAGTGAGTGGATCGCCATATCAAGCGATATCCACGCTCGCTGTCCAGGATATTCCTAGATTTCGACAGTGTCTAGGTCTTTAAAATACAAAAAATAAAAATAAACACTGGCAAACCAACTCTTGCGATGTTTTCAAAACAGAATTTTCGAATCCATCGGCAGCAGTGGCCCTACTCCTTCTTGGCTTTGTTTCGAGCATTTAATGTTTTCAGCCTTTTTCACAGTCGACATTCTCGGCATTTGCCGAGGTCGACATAATGGTACTCGTCACACGCATCCAGTATAGGCGAGGAGCAGAAGGAAGAAGGAAGAAGGAGGTCTCCATCAATTTTTAAAGACTGAAACAGAATACTAAATCCCAGACAAGAATTCATGCTTACCCTAGACCCTAGATCCTAGATCGGGCTAAGAATCTTTCTCAAATTTCCTTAGTCCGGTGAAATTAATTGACTTGAGGATCCCTCCATATTTGGAATTAATTGACTTGTGATTTCCTCCCCATCTATTGGTTTAGGTTGGATATTCACTAAGTATACTTTCCGTTCAACGGTTATAATTCCACAGTAAAAGGACAACTGATAACGCGTGAATAGCGTTTCGAGCGTGTGTTTAAATTCTGACAAACCAATTTTTTCTTTTCTAAAGCGCTGTCGATATTGCAAAAAAATTTTCGACATTTTCATTTTTGTACCCACACGATAATAAAAATTCTCGTTCATAAAGTCAATAATATTTTGCATAATATTTTTATGTATTTACTTATTAGAAAATAATTCCTCTCTTCTTAGGTTATAGCACAATAATTTGTATTTGTCAACTGACCATCAAAAATACAATATACTAAAGTTATAAAAACTTATTCTGGTTTGTTTTATTATAAGAAATTAGTGGACAGATAGATGATTGGGAGCAAAGCATTGGTTGAGTGTTTTAAAAATCTATGGGTTATGTGCTCTGTATGTAAATTATATTAAGGTTTATCCCAAGAATTTAATAGAACTATTTAAATAAAAACCACTTATCAACTCCCCGGCTCGGGTTAGGTTGACTTGGTGCAGAGATTTTCTAGGGGTTCGATATTCTTTTTTCGGGAAGGGTTAGAAACATATACACGTTGAATTGAACGAAGAAGAAGCTCAAACAATGCTCGATGAGCTTCACTTTTTTTTCAATTCGGACACTGGACACTGGAGAAACACTTCCAGAATAAGAATAGGAAACTCCAACAACATTGCTCCGCGCTACAAAGTAATCATATGATCCCAGCAATTTACTTGCGTCATTTGCCTCGGTTATGAGTGTTCGAAACTCTCATCATTTTGTGTTCCATTAGAAAGATTGAAAAGCAAAGTGCGCTAGCTTTACCTGCTCCAAACACAAACTTGAGGCAACATGAACGTTCCCTGAATATGATGCTTGTACCGGGTGGTGTGGCCGCTTATGAGACAACGGACTTTAGGAATTCCATTGAAGTTTCATCTTTCCTCACTATGGGACGCTTTTGTGAGTGTCAAAACGGACAATTCGAAGGTATGGTATGTCCCATAACCATCTAGGCAGACTCAAGACAAGTGAGGTGGAACATATGATTTTATTTTGACGTGCGCTATTCATTATTCCATATATTACGAATTTCTTCATTTTCATATTTAATAATTTCATCTTGATATTTTTTGATAGTGTTTTTTTTTGTATTATTTGTTTTACTATATTTTTTTGAATATTTAAAGGTGGTAATGGAATTCTCCTTTTGGAATATTCAGAAATCCAATATCTTTTATGAATAGAATGATCAAATTGAATACCCTTTAAAGCATAATAAAGATAGTTTATATCTATATTATTTTTATTTTTTAAAATCTTCAGAGCAGAGGATTTAACCTTAAATGGAAAATCAACATATTGTATACTGGTTGTGAAATCATCAAATAATATTGCAGGTCATAAATATTCTCTTTTTCATTATTAGTATTATAGATACTATATATTAATTTATAATCATTATTTTTTATATCTTTAATATGAATTTTCTTAAATCCATATTCTTTATAGTCATCAAAATTCTTACCGTTAATAAAGTCATAACTTAGTTTACCCAAATTATTTTCTTTAATTTTATTCCTATTGTTATCTAAACTAAAACCATCATTTTGGACCTCATAAAATAATACATCATTTGTTTCCCCATTATGACAATCATCAAAATATAAAATAGATGTTCGAATTGAAGTATAGGGCAAAAAGACTCCCTTTGGTAATGCTATAACACATTTTAATGTAGAATTTTTTATTAAATGTTTTCTTACTTCTCTTTCAATCAGGGCTCCCTCTGGAACAATAATTGCCATTCGACCACCTTTTTTAAGAGCATTAAAACAATGTAACATACAAACACCATCTCCACTCTTGTTTGCTAAGTTGTTATTATATAATCGGGAAATAAAATCTATTTCTTCAAATTTTCTTAACTATTTTTTGTGAAAAAGGCATATTAGTAAGAACACAATCGTATTTATTCTTAACTGGATATGTTAAGCTATTGATTTGAGTTATACCACTATACCCATCTCCTCGTAAAATCATATTCATTTTACATAATCTAGCATTACTAATAATTTCTCTACCAAAAATAGTATGATTTTTTAAAATATCCGTCTCTTTATTTCTAATAATATTTTTATCTTTTATAGATCTTAATGTTTGAGTTAAAAATCCCCCTGTACCACAAAATGGATCATATATAGTTTCTCTAAATTTCAGATTGACTAATTGAACCATATTGTTAACTATATGTCTAGGAGTAAAATATTCACCTAAATCATTGTTTGAAGAAGTAGCTGTTTGTAAAAAATATTCAAAAGCATCACCCTTTATATCAGTGTCAATTGTAGAAAGAGTGAGTTTATCTAAACTATTAATAATGGATTGTAATGTTTCTGGATTTTGAATTTTCGAGTTATAAAAAATATCCGTTTTATATTTTAAATTGAATTTATCTAAACATTTATTGAATGTATCGATTAAAAAAAGCATTACTTGTCTTTTTTAAATTATAGCAATATTCATTTATTTCTGGTTTTTCTTCTAAGAATAACACATTAGCGAATTCAGAGAATCTATCTAATCCTGCTCGGATTCCTTCTGACCTTAAATTATCATTAACTGTAGAAAAAATATGAACTAATTGCTTTCGTGATGTAATAATTTTTTTTTTTCTATAGTATAAATCTCATTACTATTCTCTATAATAAACTTATTTAAGAGATTGTAATTTAATAGTTGGGTAACCTCTTTATTGTCTATTATAAGAGGTTTCTCAAATCCTAAATCTCTTGTTTGACAATATTCATAGCAAATATAAATGGTACTTTTAATAAGAGAGCATACTTTTTTTTTGCCTGTTCTAGGGTCTTAATTTTGAATTTTTTAATGCTTCACACTGTAAAATTTGAAAAATATCAGTCTCAAAAAATACATTTTTTTTTTATTATGGATATCTAAAATCCAACCTTCATTTTTTTAAATAGTATCAATTATAAATCTTGTATTCTGTTCTATAGATGACATAATTATTATTTTCATTTATCTTGAACCTTTATTATAAATCCTTTTTTTTCCTTCTGGCGAATCTTCTAGGGCCCCTAGAGGGGATCCTAGAAGATTTAATTAAAGATTGAGGAGGTTATCCAACCGCACCTTCCAGTACGGTTACCTTGTTACGACTTCTCAGGCATTACCAGATTCACCTTAGGCAACTTCTCGCAAGCGTTTCAGCTAAGAGTTCATTGATTTTGGGTGCACCCGACTTTGCCTGAGTGACGGGCGGTGTGTGCAAGGCCCGGGAACGTATTCACCGCCGTATGGCTGACCGGCGATTACTAGCGATTCCGACTTCATGTCGGCGAGTTGCAGCCGACAATCCGAACTGAGATCGAGTTTTTGGGATTTGCCAACTTTGACAAGCAAGCTACCCTTTGTCTCGACCATTGTAGCACGTGTGTCGCCCAGAATATAAGGGGCATGCTGACTTGACCTCATCCTCGCCTTCCTCCAGCTTTTGGCTGGCAGTTTCATTAGGAGCCCCCTCGTTTAGATTTAGAGGGGGCTCAACAAATGATAAGGGTTGCGCTCGTTGCGGGACTGAACCCAACATCTCCATTGAACCTCATAATTTCTTATAAGTTTAGACTATACCTTCATCTTTTTTTACTAAAAAAGAGCTGGCGTTTGGCCGAACCCTTATTAAGGGTGCCTTGTACTTTTTCAAAAAATCAAAGTTTATGAAATTTCCTCAGTCGTTACGGGGTTATAGAAAGCTTATATTCCATAGACGGTATAATAAAAGGAGAAATACAATTATAAAAATGATTATATGACTTTGCTGGAATATAAAGTTGACCATTCTTATGCAAATTTAGTTCTACATTATAATTTTGAAAAATTGCCAATTGTAAACGTTTTCTACTTTGTAAATCATAACCAGCAATATTTATAATTACACCTTTTTTTGTATTCCCACCTCGACCACCATCATCCATATAAAGAATAGCCAAAGCAAGATTTGATATTAGAATTTTTTCTATATTATAGGGAACAATTTTTTTTCCAGTAGAATAAAAAAGAGAGCGTAAATCTTTAAAAAAAGCTTTCGTATAAAAACGATGACTGGAATATGTACGATCTGTACGTTTATCATACCTATAAACTTGTACAGGCTCACTTCTTACTATGGTTTTTAATTTATCATATTTCCAATAAATATATTCTTTTTGTTTAATAGAATGTTCAATTTGCAAACATCCAGATTTAGTCAAATAACCATCTCCTAAAATACATCCAATAACAAATTGTTGTATACACATTTTAGCTTTCTAAACTTCCCACGATATTCCCTTAGTAAAACACCTTAGGGTTTATCGTTATGAGCCAGATTTTTCTAAAAAATCACTTTTTTTAGGTCGCAAGTATTTACGACACGAGCTGACGACAGCCATGCACCACCTGTTTCCATTGTTCCAAAAAGGACTAATTCTTTTTCAAGAAAAAGCCAATGAACTGTCAAATTCTGGTAAGGTTCTTCGCGTTGCATCGAATTAAACCACATGCTCCACCGCTTGTGCGGGCCCCCGCCAATTCCTTTGAGTTTCACTCTTGCGAGCATACTCCCCAGGCGGGAGATTTAAAGCGTAAGCTTAAGTTCTGATAAAAAAACCAAAACTGAATCTCCATCGTTTACAGCTAAGACTACTAGGGTCATTAAAAAAAAATAAAAATTTTTTTTTTATAAATGGACTATATCATTTTCTGAAATTTTTTAATTGCATTTTACGTAATTCAATGGTTTTCCTTATTCTATTTTCTTCACAATGAGAAAATCCACTAGTCATTTCAGAAATCCAGCGTTGCTGAAGTTCAGTATCTTTGTATAATAAGCAAAATTTATAAAGCATGGAAGGTATGAAATGAATGGGCGTATAAGGCATTATAATACGAAAGAATTTTTTCAAAGATGTATTGTTTATATAAAGACGAAAATATTTTTTTTTCTGTCCTTTATAAGTTCTGTTTAAAGCACCTATACGAGTTTCAATTTTCCAAACTACAAATAAATAGCGTTTTAAAATATCATGTTCTTTTTTTGAAAATCCATCTGTACAAAAAACACCTCTTCGTCCATTATCAATAATACTCCCGTCATCAAGCCACCAAATGGAAAGACTAAGTGGTGTTAAAAAATTTAACCACTTTCTTCTAATCTGCAGGCGATTTTTTTTATATGTAATATTATAAATTTCCGTAAGTTCTTTTTTGGCGCCACTTTGAAAAAGGAGTTTTTTGTTTTGACTGTAGCCTGTGGGGTTTTGTACTTGATTCGATCTTTCTGTTTCTATTTCTTTTAATTGCTGAATTTTCCACCTCCAATATTCTTGTTGAGAAATGGAATGTCGAATCCAAAATCGTGCATTTTTATAAGGTTTATACAGTTTTAAACTTCCGTCTCCTAAAAGTGAACCTAAAAGAATTGCTTTACAAGATTCCGACAAAGATATTTGGGCAAATTTCTTTCTTTTTAATGAATTGATAAGCATATCTTCTATCTCCTGAATTTCATAGTCTCTACGGGGTTTGGCACCTAGGTCAAACTTCCCTCGGGATTAAGATTTATAGGACTCTTTCCGAACACCAACCCACAAGCGAAGCGGGGCTTGAGCCCAAATTTATAGAGAAAACCTTTTCCCCGATATAGCTGGATACAAACTATATTTTACAATATAGCAGGACACCTTTGGCCTTTTATTTTTTGAGCTTGGCCAGATTTATCTAATCCTATTGGCTCCCTTAGCTTTCGTCCATGAGTGTCAGTATAGACCCAGTAGAGCGCTTTCGCCACCGGTGTTCTTCTCGATATCTACGCATTTCACCACTCCACCGAGAATTCCCTCTACCTCTATCTATCTCAAGTTTTTGAGTATCATACTGACTTTTCAAAGTTGAGCTTTGAACTTTCACAGTAGACTTTAAAAACCACCTTCGGACCCTTAACGCCCAATAATTCCGGATAACGCTTGCATCCCCCGTATTACCGCGGCTGCTGGCACGAAGTTCATGTAAGTTCTCTAGTTACCTAGAGCATAGACTATACTATCATCTAATTAATAAATTCAAATTAGAGCTCGGCGTATTATAAACAAAGAATCGCAGATTTCTAAAAATCATCTTTTTATTCCAATTGTTTATCGCAGATAACTTTAGTCGTTACGGGGTTTTCCTAACTTATATTCCATAGTAGGAATTTGTTGAACATAAATTTTAATAAGGGCGACTAGTCGACAAAAATCTTGACTAGGAATATATAAATAATATTGAACTTTATTTTTTTTAATGGAATTCCGAACAATATTTGTCCGAATTTGAAAATTTTGAAAAAGTAATTTTTGCAAAATTTTTTGTTCTCCTAAACTAAAAGCACAAGTAGCTAATCGACCAGCAGCACAATCTTTACGAGCATTACCGTCATCTAACCACCAAACAGCTAAGCTTAAGGGGTGTTTTATATAGTCAATAAGCTGATTATCAATTTTTTTCAAACCATTTTCTTTATAAAATAATGAATGATATTGTAGTAATATTTTCTCCGATTGTGTCGAAAAAGAATAAGCTTTCCCTAATGGACGTTGTTGACTTTTAGGAGGAGCTGTCCTTTGACACAAAGTGAGGAGTTGTTTATATTTCCAGTCGACATATTGTTTTTGTTTATAAGAATGACATATCCGCAGTCTAGCTTTTTGAGCTCTCTTTTGTAAAAAACCGTCACCTAAAAGAGTTCCTAAAATAATTGAATGTTCAATCAATGTTAATTCCATATGTTCAAAAGTTCAAAAACTTCCCACGGTATTACCCACTAAAAGTTAGGGTTTGACCGTTATAGCCGAGTTTGCTATTAAAGAATTTCTTCTTTAAAGGGCCAATTTTATTTAGCCGATGCTTTTTCCTCAAATACCGTCATTTTTTTCTTTTCTGAGAAAAGGAGTTTACGACCCAAGAGCCTTCTTTCCTCCACGGGACATTGCTCCGTCAGGCTTTCGCCCATTGCGGAAAATTCCTCACTGCTGCCCTCCGTAGAGGTCTGGGCCGTGTCTCAGTCCCAGTGTGGCTGATCATCCTCTTAGACCAGCTACTGATTGTGGTCTTGGTAAGCTTTTACCTTACCAACAAACTAATCAGCCCCAAGCCCGTCCTTTGGCATTTATTAAATATTTAGGTCAACACTACCATCATTGAGTTTTAGCTTTCGTTTCCAAAAGTTATTCTCATCCAAAGGGTTGGTTCTTAGGTGATACTCACCCGTTCGCCACGCATGACACCCTTCGGGCGTAATACGTTCAACTTGCATGTGTTAAGCATGCCCCCAGCGTTCATCCTGAGCCAGGATCGGACTCTCCAATTGGTTAATTCTTTTTTTTTATTACTTTCTATCAATCCAGTCGTCCTTTCTGATAGTTGACTAAATCCAAAATTTTTTATAAAATGAATAAATTATCAGTTATATTGTCTTATGTGTAGATTATTATGGATTGAAAAAGATTCTTCTGAAGAAGGTGGTTTATGGACACGTTGTGATCAATGTGGTGCAGTTTTATATATTAAACATTTAAAAGAAGATTATTATGTTTGTTCAACTTGTCATTCAAATTTACAAATGACTAGTCAAGAACGATTTCATAGTTTAATTGACCCGGGAACATGGCAACCTTTTGATGAAACAGTTTCCTCTATTGATGTGCTCAACTTTCAAGATCAAAAATCCTATCTTTCTCGACTTCAAGATGGGCAACACCATACTTCTTTGCAAGATGCTATCATTACAGGAACTGGTTTATTAGAAGATATTCCTGTTGCACTAGGGATTATGGATTTTCATTTTATGGGTGGAAGTATGGGTTCTGTTGTTGGAGAAAAAATTACTCGATTAATTGAATATGCTGCTCATGAGGGTTTAATACTTATCTTAGTATGTGCTTCGGGTGGAGCACGGATGCATGAGGGCATTTTTAGTTTAATGCAAATGGCCAAAATTTCTGCTGCATTAAACATTTATCAAAATCATGCTAATTTGATGTATATTTCAATTCTTACTTCACCCACTACCGGAGGCGTCACCGCGAGCTTTGCTATGTTGGGTGATATCATAATTGCTGAACCCAATGCTTTAATTGGTTTTGCGGGTCGACGAGTAATTGAACAAACTTTGCAAGAAAAACTTCCTGAAAATTTTCAAACAGCAGAATATTTACTTGAACATGGTTTACTAGATTTAATAATCCCTCGTGAATTTTTAAAAGGAGCTATTTATGAAATTCTTGATGTGTATAAACAAACACCTTTTGCTCATTCACCAAAAATTCCAAATTATTTTTCTCCTTCTTTAAATTTGTTAACTGAGGAAAAAATACGAAGAAAACCAGAGGCTCAGAAATTTTTTAAAGATTTACCTTATTTAAGTCAAAAATTAGGAGAGACTAAACTTCTTTCTTATTTACCCGAGAAAGAACAAATAACAAGCGAAGCGGGGCTTCAGCAACGTGAAGAATCTCTTCATCAAAAATTATTTCAATTTTTAAACCGATCTATGGTTCTTAGGAAAAAACCCTAAGAACCATAAATCCTTTTCGAACTTTAAACTTACAAATTACCCCCGGGGGAATTCGAATCCCCGTTTCCTCCGTGAAAGGGAGAGGTCCTAGGCCTCTAGACGACAGGGGCTTCAGCTCTTGCTCTCGATGGGACTCGAACCCATACGCCTATGGGCATTAGCTTCTAAAACTAACACGTCTACCAGTTTCGCCACAAGAGCGAAGCACCAGTGCACCAGTGCCAGGAACCAGACTTGAACTGGTGGCCAATGGTTTTTCAGACCATTACTCTACCAACTGAGCTATCCTAGCTGCCTTGAAGAGGAGTCGAACCTCCACGCTTTTAAAAGAAGCTATTAATTTTGAATCAACTGTGTATACCATTTCACCACCAAGGCCCACTTTCAATGCTGAAGCCCCGCTTCGCTTAATTGAATTCCACATGTTGGGCGAGTGTATTTTAAATAATAATATTTTTTTTAATAACCCAAGGTCTGGGACAGAAGGACTCGAACCTCCGAATGGCGGGACCAAAACCCACAGCCTTACCACTTGGCCATATCCCATCCCACGAAAACAAAGTAAATATAAAATAAAAAAAATATTTTTGCAACGGCTCGCCCCGTTCAAGTTCACGATGGCTAACTTGCTGTTGCTGTTTTCACATATAAAATTAATAAAAAAGAACTTGGAATAAGAAGAAATAATAGAACTGCAATTAATCCTAAAATATTAATTTCCAT